GTGAATTTAGTTGGTTAGATAGGATTTTGATTTGATAACGACTTTCGCCGTCCATTAGAGTACATCTTAAGCTTTTAACCTTGGTTGCGTAAAGCCAACTACCGTCTACTCGTTGCTCTTTTACAATAATTTTTATTTATTGATTTAGATCCGCGATTACCCATTTCAGTTTCCTTCAGTTTATGATTTGTTACCATACATGAGTGATTAGTTCATCCACTTAGATTATTTCTAATTAAGCTTGGTTTCATAAGCTTTAGGGCTTCCCCGGAATTTGATAGTTTATTCTTTTGATTTTTTTAAAACTTCTAAATTATTAAGTGAAATTGCTCCAGATCCTATTTCTAATACAAATCCTATTGTTAAAACAATAAAGAAAACTATTGCAATAGAGAATCCGAAAGAAGATACTTGATATAAAGTAACTCCTATAGGGAAAAGAAGTAGTATCTCAAGGTCAAAAATCAAGAATAGTAAAGCTACTACAAAGAAGTGAACCTGGAAAGTTGATCTAGTTTGACCTAGTATCGGATTAAGCCCACACTCATAAGCAGATACTTTAGCCTCATCCGGATTATGTACTGCCAATAAAACATTTAAAGCTAATAAAGCTACTGCTAGTATTGGTACTATTATAAATAATATAAATAAAGGAGTTATATTCATTACCAATTAAATAGAGATAAAGACAGTAATTGTGTACTATTTAAGATTAAAGAAGGTTTTAAAATAAATAATAATATAGATAAAGTTAATACTGAGATTAAATAACTATGTACATTACTTAAATATTTATTAGTAATAAAATTATTATTATTAATAGAGGAACTTGTTTCTCTTTTTAGACTGTTTCCAGTTTTAGAATTTAATAAGCTGCTAACTACATTATTATTTTCTGAGCTAATCGAAGTTTCTAGACTGTGGTTAGTATTAAGAAATAGCTGCACTACTATTTTTAAATAATAAGAAGCACTTATAACACTTACTAATATAGCGATTATAGATATAAAGTAATATCCATTTTGAATTGCAGAATATAATACAAATTGTTTACTAAAGAAACCTATTAAAGGAGGTATACCTGCCATAGAGAATAAGCATATTGCTAAACTTAAACTTAATAATGGATTAGTAAAGAATTTTCCTTTTAATTCGGCTATATATCTAATATCTCTAATTTCACTATTTTTTCCTTCGATTGAGTAAAGGCTACTAGCAAATATATAACTTAAAGCTATAATAATTAAGAATACATTTAAATTTGTTATAGTATATTGTACTATGTAGAAAATTAAAGAATCTATAGAAGATTCACTATTTATAGCTAAAGCTAATAATATAAAACCTATATGAGATATTGTACTGTAGGCTAATAGTCTTTTTAGTCTACTTTGAGCTAATCCTACTACAGTTCCTATTATTAAAGATAATAAAGAACTAATTAATAATAAGTTTTTTAATAATAGCGGAGCTATTTTAGCTTCTCCTGGGTTAGTGATTAGATTAAATATATTAGATACATTTGCAGGTATTTCTATTATAGTTTCTGAAGTTAACATTGAAAATCCATAATATTGTAATTCTAATAGTAATATTAATATAGAGATTTTAGGTATTATTGTTAACCATATTGTTACTATTGTTGGTACTTCATCATACACATCAGGACTCCAATTATGTAAAGGTGCTGCAGCAATTTTAAATAAAAATCCTACAAAAATTAAGATTAAACCTAAACTTAACCCATGTATAGCCATACCATAGCTTAATGACATAGTATTATTAGCTAATAAAGGTTGAGCTGAATAAATTATAGAATTAGAAGTAGATATTATACTATATATAGATTCAAAATTAGTTAAACCTGTATAAGAATAAATTATACCACATCCTAATAAGATTATTGATGAGGATAGACCACCTAATAAGAAGTATTTTAATCCTGCTTTAGTTGAAGATTCAGAATCTCTGTATAATGTAGATAAAACATATAATCCAAAAGATTGTAATTCTATACTAATATATAGAGAAATTAAATCAAAACTAGAGATTAATAAACATGAACCTAAACTACTAAACAAAACAATTAAAGAATAGTCTTGCTGGTAGCTAGTTGTAATTTGGCTACTACTACTATTATTAGTAGCGAAGCTAATATTAGGCCAAGCTATTAATATTAAAGAACTTATAAAAAATAAAAAGGATTCTATTAATACTGATACTTGTGTGATTTGGAATAATCCACTATATATAGCTATACCTGATCCAATTGACTGAATATAAAAAGTATTTAAGTTTAATACTCCGGCATATAAAAATAGTATAGTTGATATTCTAGTAAAATAAATTGAAGATAAATTTCTATTTATAGAAGGTAGTGCTTTTGCCACTATTAAAATTAATATAGATGTAAAAATCATCGCTAATCCTCTTATAGATTAAAATCTATCCAAATTATTGAAATTAGGCTTCTTGGCAATAGCTTGATAACTAATCAGTTAAAATTCCGGCTAATCTTTAACAGTTAAAGAAAGCAAAACAAAGTAAACAAAAAAACAAAATCTAAGCTTTCAAAAAGTATTGAAGCTAGCAAAAGGTTCTTTGCTTATATTCAATTAGTCTAATTCATGGGACATTCAATTAAATTTTCTATAGCTAATTGTTTATCTTCATAAAATAAAATACTATTTAATATTTCTATCCTTTAATAACTTATACTAAAGGTATTCTAATATCTAAAGAAGATAAATTATATAACCTTTGCTCTAAATTTTCCATTTGCTTTACTTCATGAAGAATTTGAATCTTAATCTGCATTAATTCAGGTATATGGTCTATTTCTTTGTGAATCTCCGTTTCCATCTTTATCTTAAACCATTTAATAAACTTATTAAATACTTCACCCTGTATTACTGTAACTTTACTAGCTGCCCTTAGTTGATAAAACCAACAAAAAAATATCTTTATAGTTAATAAAAACAATATTTGCTATTTGTTGATTTAATTCAAATAATTTATTCTTTACAATTAAAGCATTTTTCTCAATTCTCAAATCTCAACACTCTGGAATATTACATTTCTTTCTATTGCTAATTCTTTAACTAATTGCTTATTAATTTCTTAAAATCCATCCTTTAATGCTCTATTAAATGTTTTTATTCTATTTAGCTTAACTCCAATCAACTTCTCTGTTTGTGCTATCTACTACCTTTAGTTCTATTATGAGCAATCCCTTCCCTATGCTTTACATTTACATTTACATTTACATTTACATTCTTGTTTTAGAAAATTTGCCTAATAAATAAATATATAGAATCTTCAATTCTTCTATCTCAGCCTCCTTATTAATTATATATAATAAATCTCCTAAGCTATCAACTGCAATAGTCCTATTTCTCTTAGGTAGTTAGGTATTACATCGGCATATTCCTTTAATCTATCCAATAAAACCTTTACAGCCTGTTGTGGGGCATTAATGCCATAAAATAGTACCCTACCAGATTTTTCTTGCCCTTTATAAAGATTTTTTGTTCAATGTTCAATAGCATCTGGAAGTTCTTTAACAATTAATTCAATTCATTAACAGATTCCGTAACCCCAACAGATGTAAAAACCAAAAACACTTCTTATTTGATTAAATAATCTCTTTTGTAATGTGTAATGTGTAATGTGTAATGTTTTAGAGATCAGGTTTTATTAAAACTAAAATAAGTAAATAGTTTATAGAATTCCTTATCATTATTCAAACTAGTAAATAGTTAGTAGTAAGATCTACACCCTCTAACACATTTCTATTTAATATATATTTAGAAATATTTTTATATCCACGGCATTATCAGTGTTAGTTAACATCGTATGATTATCCATAAGATTCTCAGAAAGAGTCACATATGTGTTATCATTACCAATAAGAATATTTTCAATTAAAACCATTAAATCATTACCATTATTAGATTTTGATTTACCCTTTCCAGAAAGAGTAGAGTAACCTCTAACTGCTAAATCATTAACATTTTTAAATGTAAAACAAGGTATAGCCCCTCTAGTAACCAATACATTGATACATCTAGTTGATGAGTAAGAAGAAATAGACCCTAGAATACCAATAAACCTAATTTTAAATTTCATCATATAGGTATTAAACAAAATTGGTAACCCTAGCTTCACCTCTTTACTTTCTTATTCCCAGCCTCTCCCAAATGTTATTACTATCAACAGAAAATAGATTTAGTTTTAAACTTAAAGGTTTACATTCGGCAGCTTAATTGGCTCAATAATGGCTACTTAATAAAGATACAATTATCTCTAAAATGAAAATGGTTTAGATCACTATCTGATGCCTCAATAATGGTAAAAGATCATATCTATTCATTGCAACAAAATGATAATAAAAGACTATTAATTCACAACTCAGATAATTTACTAATAGCAACAAAACCATATACTATAGATAATAAAAAGGTTATATCTTAGATCTGTTCATATAAACTACAACCCCCAACTCCACTTTACGATTTACGAATTACGATTTACGATTTACTTAATCATTCAATAATCATCCCCCTAACATAATGTTTTTAAAAGTAAACTGAAACTATACTACTCTGAAACAGAAAGTATTTATACTAATCTGGATCCTAATACTCTTAACGCTGTGTTACCCAATATAGTTAATTATAAGGATTTAGGTAAATTGAAACTGGAAACAGTAAAGAATAAAGCTATTTTTATAGCTCCTAAACTTTATTAATTAGAAACTACAGAGGGTGGGACTACGTATCTCAGGTATAAACTATAATAAACTATTTTCTATTAATGTTATAAATAATCCATTTTGTAAGTTTTACATTGTTAGTAATTTGCGATAATAATTATATTAGGTTGAGGGTTCTGGTTTCATAATATCAGAATACAAGACTAAAACTAAATACACCTAATACTATTAATATTCTAATTAAAGATGATTTGAAAATTATTAATAACTCATTTTCGGTTCCTTAAAAAGGCAACCTTAGCTTGGGGGATCTACTTATATTTATACATTTTACATCTTTAAAGTGAGAGGGGAATATAAGATTTATCTATTCATAAGAATGTAAGAGACTATCATCATAAACATTAAAAATAATATACACATAATACCTTCTAACAAAATAAAGAATAATGAACTTTTACCAAAATATTTGATTAATCTTTTCAATTTAGGAAATTTAGTTTCTATCTCATATTTACTTATTAAATAATTGGAAATTATATAACCTAATAAATTTATAACATTTAACAAACAGATTAAAGTTATTATAAATATTCCTAAATAAAAATCAGATTGAGAATTATTCCCAGTTATTATTTGTCCATTTTCAATTATTTCTAATTTATTTAAAATAAAACCGAATAACAAAGAATGCTTTATAGCTCCGGTAGAGCTATTAAAATATTTAAATATAATTGCATTTTTTATTTTTTTCAAAAATTGAACTATTATAAATATAATTTCCTTGAAAAGTATTTGTTTTGGATTAAACATATTATTATTTTTTGGGGGATTCATTATTAGAGGAATTACCATTATTGTCTTCCTTCCATTATTGTTTCCATTATTAGTATCCTTACCATTATTGTTTTCCGTTATTATTGTTTCCCTTATTGTTATTATTATTGTTTCCATTCTTATTGTTACTATTATTGTTTCCCTTATTATTGCAACTCTTATCCTCCTCCTCCTCCTTAAACTAACCTACTATTAGTTAAAAGACTCCTGAAGGATTTGAACAAAGTTTAGTTATATTTAAATGTAGTTAACTATCTACCTTTGTCTCATTGTATTTGCTTTTGCAATTTGTATATATCTCTTATAGATATAAAATAGCTCAATGGTTTATTATGCTATATCAAATAGCATTCTAAACCATACAATCAATTAATATTCATTAGAATTAGTAAATACATGGATTTAAAAGGAATTGAACCTTATTCATTAAAATGAATTATATCTTCGCTTGATATAAATAGAAACCATTCTATTATTAAACCCTATTTAATAAAATTTTATCAAAAAATTTATCTATTTACTACTACTTTTAGTAAGGAATAATTAATAAATAAAATGACAAATCTTAAAGACTAACCACATATAAAGAGAATTTAAAGGTAAATTAGTGAAGAATAATATCAGTTCTCTTCCCTGATATTTGAAATCAGAAATAATTAAGTAGTTCTTATTTTAACATAAAACCCTCTTCTGTGTCTATTTGTAGCAATCATTGAAAAGGTGTGTTAACTTATGTAGTTTTATTAACATTAAAGAGAAAGCGCACACAATGTCAGTAGACCTGGATTTTCCCATAGAAATGTCATTCAGTGACATAATCATATAAAAATTTCCTAATTATTATGTAATAAAAAAGTTTATTAAAACCCCATCATTTGTATTTTGTGGTAAAAACATCTTATAACTAATCTTTGTCCATTCTATGATCCATTGTTTATATAGGCTTTAAGTAATTAATAAGACAGATTTATCGCGCCTCTGTAGTATACTTATACAATAACACCCATTTAGTTAACAACATTAGATGAGTTACAAATTTGATTGCTTAAGTTGATTTTTTAGTTTTTGTTTAAAAGTTAATTTTTAGTTTTGAAGACCGTTTTTCTTTTGTTTGTTAACAGAATTATTACAATTAAATAAGAAGGGTTGGCTTGAACAAACAGGGGGATCTACAGATATATATACCAACTAACTTTATTGCAAGATTATTGCACTTAATATTTTAAAACATCCAATTTTACAAACACATGTAAAAACTAAATCAGGTATGATGAATTTCCCAATGCCAGTAGGTAAACCCCCTGATGTTTTAGGGTAATATTAGACACAAAGATTAAAAAACAACAAAAACAAAATATTAAAAATTTATAAAAACAGGTTAAAGTTTATATTAGGGTACTATAAAGAGTCTATCTTTTTAATGTTGTAACTCTTTACAAGTGATATCTTTAACATATTATCAGAAAATCAAGGAGAAGAAAATATCTAATACCTCAATTATCAATTAGATAGTAATATTGCTACTCTAGCTTTATTATATATATCAATTAAATTATCTCCAATATTTACGTATTTAAAGGTAAAGAGTATCTATTCATTAATAAGTAACTATCTAAGCTTTCAAGGTAGTGATAACGCAAAATCTTTAATTAGGTTTTCAGATAAATATTGCGAAAAGTTAAAATAAAAAAAAGGTTTAGAATACTTAACCATTTATTTAGAAAACCTGGCCGGAGGGGAGGGTGGATAAGGTAAAATTACCTAGGTCAGATAGAATAACTAAAGTTGAGGGTAATTTAAATATTTTTAAATGGTACAGTTATATCTAAAACTAAAACAATTGAAGAAAGTATAACTAAATTGTCTGAAGCTTTCTAATTTATGAGTATTAATTATGTTAAATTATTACTTATGATAATCCCAAATACTTTTTTTCAGGTACCTTTTAGGGTAGCAAGGGTATCCTACGCTGCTTTAACTTTAGAAAAAGAATTAGCAAACAATGTTAATGTATATTTGGAAAGTAAAATTAGTCAAACTGAATTTCCGTTAGATTTTTGCTTATTATGCTTTGGAAAGAATATCCCAAATTTTAATAAAGATATACCCGTATTAAGAGAAATGCGATTAATTGGAAAAATGATTCAGCCTTCGGTATTGATTATGCCTTACAATATTAGAAGGGCAGGAAACGGGATCCTCTAAGGGTACAAATTTAAAGCAACAGAGTGTTGAAAAGAAAGATTTACTAAGATACCTTAAATTGCTAGTTTTACGGGTAAAGAAATACATTTAATTGCTTCACATTATGGTATGCTATTAAGACTATTTATCTTGTGTTAACCACAAAAATTACCGTCACTAAGCTTGCTATCTGCTTATCTTGATAGCTTTTTGGATAGTTTAACCCCACAGTAGTGTATCCCTTAACACTTTGCAGGCCAACAGATCTTAGATTTATACTGCATATTTCTATTTGTTTTACTATATCATAAAAAAAACAATTTTCTCGATTATCTAGTCTCTAGAGTTATTTTTGCGCTTCTACTTCTAAATAACCATTTTCGGTTCCTAAAAAACAAAACAAACAAACAAAAGCAACCTTAGGGGGGGGGGGGAATTAAGGACTAATCACAACGACTAACCTTCCTGAGTATTTAAGGATCTAAATTAATAAAATTAACACTATAAACATAGCAGCATAGAAAATAAAAAATAAAGATCTCTCTTTTTTAATTTGATTTATTGCTTTTTTATTTTGAGTGCTTATTATATAAATGTCTTCTAACCAGGGTTTGAAAATTTCAGGTAAAAATTTAAGGGTTTTTAACTTAACTTTTTTTGTATTAAATATATGTAATACATAGAAAAATAATGTATAATATATTAGGGCTATTGAGATACCAATTAAAATCTCTTTCCATTTTAGAAGTCTTTTTAGGTATATCATCCCAATTCTTACTTATTCTACCGAATCCAGGGCTATTTGTTGGTAAATCTTGATTACTTCTAGGTAATGGTACATTGGAAACCTTAGGAGTACATTCCGAAGAACCTGAAGAAACAGGAGAAGATGAACCAAGATTATGAACTACTATAGGTTCAGCTGGACCTATTGTAGGTCCAAATGGTGAGTTATTAATTGAACTACCTGCTGAATCTGGTTTAGAACCTGAAAAGGATTAAATCTATCAGAATAAAAATAAACCATAACTACTACACCAATTATGAATAAGGCACCAACTGCCCATACTCTCCAATCTTTATATAATGGAGTAGATTCAGTATTAGAATCGTGTTTATATTCATTTCGTAAACTTTTTTGAGTAGGTTCATTAATATTCGGTGAAGGTTCTGATCTAGATCCAATCATTTGTTCCAATAATGATTTTCTGTTTGGAGTTTCATTTACTGGAATATTAGTAGATGATGATTCAAATTTAGATATTAAACTAGAATAAACTTTAATAATTATTTTTAATGCAGAATCTTTTAATTTTATTAACCAACTCCATAAATTACTTATATCAGCACTGAAATCATACAGTACCATAAAGGCTGCAATAAATGAACCACTTAATAAATAAGAAAAGAATATGAAAAGGACTATAAAAAGTCTAAAGATTTTAGAAAGACCATAAAGATATGTACTCCATTTCACTATTGAAACAAAAGGTGAAAGAATTGGAGAATCATAGATTTTATCTAACCGGTTAATATATAAATTTTGTAACTAAAAATACAAAAAGTCATTTTTTGTAAAAATAGAACAACCTAAAGTTACCTAAAAAGGTATCCTTATTTTAAATAGGGGGAGTGAGACGACTATAAAGAATAAAAATAAGAAGAGGTAAGATTAATATATATAAGTTATTTATAAGTTTCTAACTCGTAGAGTCTAAGTTAGAGAAGGGTAAATTTGATCCGATTAAGATATTTAGAATATTTAAGGTTAAACCATTAAGTAAGAATTAACTAGGAGAGCTTAAGACAAATATAAGTTAGTTTTGTTAGTTTAGTTGAAACTATAAGCATACCCTTTGTTATTAAGATATTTAACTTTAAAGAGTGCTCCGCTAGCGAAGCTGTAAGCCAAAGGCTACTAACTGCGTTAGTATTTTTTTTTATTAATTTTGTTTTTTTATAAAACATTTTGTTGTTGGGTTTTATTTCTCTCTAAAAGAGAATTAGGATATCTAAAACTGAATTACAAAATAGGCTAGCTGCGCTAGTAAGACTCTACCAACGAATGGGTTTGGTTAGGGTTAGCAGCGGAAGGCTACTATTTTATTCTTATTTATTCATACGTTTATAAGAACTAGAAAAAGGGTAATTAGGAAAATCAGTAGTATATTTAAGGTATATTTTATAGAAAGTAGCTTCTAGACTACAAATAATAATAATTTTTAGGTAAATTTTTATATATTTATATTATATAAACAAAATGAGAAAATTTTAGTTATTAAATATAATTACAGCTGGATATAAATATCCGAGTAGCGAATAAGCTGCGAAGGGGCTACAAAATTAGAACTTGCAAGAAGTTTAGTATAGCTGTCTGGTTTCTTCAAGGACCAATAATAATAATATTTAATAAAAATATTAGTAAGCTAATACCTATACCTATACTTAGGAATATTTAGATAGATCAGTAGCGCATTACGCATCGCTAGCGAAGCTAGTAGCGATACTACATACCTTCTAAACTAGCTGCGCAATTAGTAACGAAGTTAGCCTTAGTTAGCTTTTATAAGAGTAATAGCGTTTTCTATAAGAAGTTAGAAAGGTGGCTACAAAATCTGAGTTATAGATATACCTAATTCCCCTTTACAGTTGTGACCGCTGAAATAGTTTAAAAGGTTAAAACATACCATTCATGACGGTAAAACAAAGGTTCAATTCCTTTTTTCAGCTTATTTCATATAAAACATTTATAAATAAGACTAACTGCTTTATAAGTTATAAGCTCTAGTGAGATTTGGTTACTGCCCTTTTAGCGCAGCTAGCTAAACAAAGCTACTAAAAGCGTTAGTTGCTATTATATTTAAGCAAATCTATGAGTTTTTGTTTTTTTATTAAAAGAGGTAAAATTAGTTTAATTGGTTAAAATGACGTCTTGTGGCGACGATGTTCAGAGTTCGAGTCTCTGATTTTACCCTAATAAATAAACTTCTAGTAGTAGCCGAAGGTTACACAAATTATAATAGCTGCGCTATACTGAAAACTTATTGTCTAGCCCATTGAAGTTGCTAGGCTAGCTAGCTAATATATAAGTATATATATATATTATAATCCAGCAATAGGGCCTTAATTAGCAAAGCTAATCTTCTTCTAGCCTAAGGGGTACTAGTATTTTCTCATTAAATAAGCGAAAAAGTGTAAAGGTTTGCACAACAGTCTCATGAGCTGTTAGATTGGGTTCAATTCCTAATTTCGCTAATTAGTCAAAGCTGTAAAGTAAAATTTACTTAGGTCCTTTAGTATAGTGGTTCGTACAACTCCCCTTCAAGGAGTCAGGATCAGTTCAAATCTGATAAGGATCAATGTTTAGGAATAATTGTCATAGGTAAGACTAAGCAATTGCTAATTGTTAGGGTTAACAGCTCTTGGACGTTCGACTCGTCCTTATTCCGTATATATTATATTTTTATATATTAAGATAATATTTAGCATTCTAGCTAGCTACTGCTACTATTCTATTTAGTGCAAAGCTGATAATACTTTCTACTACAAGCTTTATAAAACCCCATTAAGACTATTTTTTATAAATAAAATCTTAGCAAATATATAATTAATTGGATCACAATTAAGAAATTAAAGCCTAAGTCTAAGTTGATATAATTGATTTACAGAATCTTTAAAGATTATCGCTTTATATAAGGTATACCCCATAGAATATCAATTTGGTAACCTAATTTTATTGCATTGTCCTTTTCTTCGCTAAACACCATATCTTCATATGTACCTAATGCGGCTAATGTTCTTAATCCTGATTTAGTTTGAACATGGAAAATGAGTTTGTAAAATAGGGACGGATGTTCTAGATTAGAAGGTGTAGTAATCTTACAATACCGTATGCATTACTTAGCACTTTTCTAATATCTAATAGCTAATAGCTAATATCTTATATTACCGATGAAACAAAGTAGGTTTACCTACCCCCTACAGGGTATAACATATTTCAGTTAAATTATATGAAGCAAGGTAGAGTATCCGGATTATCCCCTATGAAATCTATGTATGTAACATAGGATACTAATGTTAAATTAATATCTGTTAAGACATAAATGGAATAAATAAAGTTCTAAATGAATATAATGTTGAAGCTGATAGTTGTAGATTAAGTGTAGTATGGAGGGACTGGATGAGTAATATGGATTATTCTAAATTAGTTGACCCTGCTTTAAGAAAGGATATTGTTGAGGAAGTACTAAGAGATCAAGCTAAAGAATATTTCAGTAGTCAAAGTAAATTGGATAAAATTCTTAAATTTCTTAAAATTGGTAATGTTCATAATTACGTTAAAGAGAAAGAGAAAGAGAAAGAGAAAGAGAAAGAGAAAGAGAAAGAGAAAGAGAAAGAGAAAGAGAAAGAGATTATTTCCCTAATTTTGATAGTATCACTATGTTAGATGTTTATAATAATACTGAATTATCTGAGTTTATTAAAGATGAATTAGCTTCTAATCTTAAGGTTACTGTGTACAAATCTACTAATTTTAGTAATAGTAATAGTAATAGTAATAGTAATAGTAATAGTAATAGTAATAGTAATAGTAATAGTAATAGTAATAGTAATAGTAATAGTAATAGTAATAGTAATAGTAATAGTAATAGTAATGAACTATATTTTGTTTTTGATATTTCTACTCATACGAGAGTTGTATGTATTGGAGATAGTAAAACATGGAAAAATACTCTAACTTTCTGGAATAAGGATAAATATCCATATGCTAAATGGACCGATGTTTCTATAGATAATAATAAATTTACAAGACAAGTAGGTGATATTAAATTTCATATTGATAATGGTAAAGTTATATTCTGGGGCCCAAATTATATAACTTCCCTGATATGATTATGGGTTATACTGAAAAGAAACATAATACTAAAATTGGTGCTATTGATTTCTAAAGTTATGGTAGCGAACCTGAATATGGCGGATTAGGAATTCATAAAGTATATGCTGGAGGGGTAGCCTTACAAACAGGATATTATCAACATTATTTCATTGACCCTAATACAGGTTTAAAAAACAAAAATGGTGATGATATAATAAATAAATTATTCCTTGATTTATTCGATTATATTTACATGGATAAGAAAAACAGAAATGGGTATACTTTATATGCACACAATCTAGGTAGATTCGATTCTATATTTATATTGAAGTCTTTAGTAAAATTAGGATATGATATTAAGGCAAAATGGAAGGAAAATGATATACTTTCCATTAAAATAACTGATAAAGATAGAAAAATAAATGTTAAATTAAAGGATAGTATAAAAATGGTTCCTACCTCATTAGACAAAATGCTAAAAACATTTAATTGTAATGTTACAAAAGGTATATTCCCGCATAAATTTGTGAATGAACATACTTTAAAGTATGTTGGCCCTAAACCAGAAATCATATATTACTTCGATGAATATCAAATCACTGATAGTAAACTGAATGGCTACAATAATTTACCCGATACATTTAATGTAAAAAAGAATGTCTAGAATATTTAAAATCTGATGTAAGGGGATTATTAGAAGCTATGGTAAAATTTAGTTCACACTACTTTGATAATTACGGATTTAATATAACTAGTTTTAGCAGTAAAACATTACCTAGTTTAGCTTTAGCAATGTTTGGATACGGCCACAGAGATAATGAACATGCCATTAAAGTGATTAAAGGGCCATTAGAAAAACATTATAAGACAAGCTTATTTCGGAGGTAGTAGTAATATTTTCGATGATAATCAGGATAGAATTATTAAAGAAGGGTACCATTAGGATATGAATTCTCAATTCCCTAATGCGTATGAAATATCCTATGCCTACCGGTAACCCCGAATTCAGTAATAATACCCTATTAGAATACTATACCTTAGGATTCGTATTTGCTAAAATTACACCTCCAAGCAGAGACGGGTTACCTAATTTATTATTACAACAAAGACATGAAGATGGTTCAGTATCTTGTCCAAGAGACGTATTCTATTAATTCATCTTAACAGTAGATTTAAATCAGGGTATTGAATAGGAAGACATACGCATAAATTGGGGAGTTAATTTCCCTAATGCTTGTGAAGCTAATGAATTATTTGGTCCTTTTGTAGATAAATTTTATGAAATTAAAAATACAGCAACAGATAGTGTACCTAGAAATATTGCTAAATTAAATTTAAATTCTACTTAAGGGGTAACAGAGAACATGAATATTCTATTAGATTACTTGATAAAAAAAGCTACGGATCAAATAATACAGAAATATCATTATAATTATTTAACTGAATTATCAGATGATTTATTTTAATAAGAACAGGTCCAAGATTAAATGAAAAATTAAGAAAACTAGATGCTGATCAACATAAATTATTAATAGAAGATAATCTAGAACCAAAATTAACTAAAGATAGAGGTTTACCTTCAACAGTTAAGATCTCACCCGTTATTTCTGCTTAGGCTAGAGTATCCGTAAATCATTTAAAAATATAATTGATAACTTAGCTATTGCAAGTAATACCGATAGGTTAATTTTAAGAAAACCCTTAGAAGATCATTTAATAGGTAAAGAATTAGGTCAATGGAAATTAGAACATAAATTTAAAAAGGGAATTTTCATTAAACCTTAATTGGACTGCTACCAAGACTAGGATACAAATGAATTAATTAGAAAAGCCAGGGGTATAAATGCAAGTAAATTAACTTATAACGATTATCTTGAATTAGCAAAAGGTAATAATATTACTACTGAAAAAAATGTGTTTAATGTAAACTGGAAATCTTTACTTCTAGAGGTTATTAATCTTAAAACTAAGGTAAAAGGACTTAAATCAAACTAAATTAGAAAGCCTACCCTGATTAACTAGATTTAATAATTAAATTAACCTATAAAGTATTTAGAATTGAATAAACCTTTAATAAATTGTTTGAACTCTTTATTGTTTGTCCATGTACCCTACTGGTAGTGAAGGTATTGTAATAACTTTTTGAGTATTTCTATCTATAACTTTTTCAACTAAATCATTGCTATTAGAAATTAGATCTGATTTTTTAGATTTATCATATATTCATTATTTGAGATTGATGCTAATTCCCCATTTTCGGTTAATACAATAGGTTGATAACAATCAGTAGCACTTACGATAGTTGTTATAAAATGTCTATGTAGTTTTAATAGATACCATCATCATTAAAGTAAATGGCTATGAAAGCACTTTTAACTAGTTTTTCCAAAATAACCATATTGTTAGGAGTTCCTGCAAAGCAATCATGTACAGTATATAAAGGTAATGATTTTTTAGACATACTAATTATAAGCATATGAACATTAGATGCATCCAATGAATGAATAAAATTAGCCATAAAAGATCTTTTCATACTTAATTTATCAATTGAATCAGTAGGTAATTTAATAGTTGCTATCTTACTTGTTTTCGATATTTTAGCTTTAATTAAAGAAGCTTTTTGATTACTATTACTGAGTTTGTTACCGGCCCCAGTGTTAAGATGTAACTGTTCCATAGTTTGATGTTTGATAGCTTTTCATTGTAAATTTTAACTTCTCAGTTGCACCCATTCTACATTCTAAAACCTGCTTATTAACTATTTGATATTTTAGGTATAACTAACCAACTTGTCACTGTTTAATTGGAAACACCTGGGCTCGAACCAGAACTTTCCCCTTAAAAGGGGGACACTCAACCACTCGAGTTCTGCTTCCTTTAATAGTAAAATTTTGTAATGCTGTTAGTTGCCTTATGGCTAGAAGTTAGCCCTAACTTCGGTTACTACTACTAATAAAATAGATTAGCTTATTATTATTAACTTCTTGGCTAACCTTGGTCTCATTCTAGTTATAGCGAAGGCTACTGCAATTATTTTTATTTTAAATGACATCTTATTGGATTCGAACCAATATTTTTTATGCTTCGAAGGCACATGCTATAACCAATTTAGCTAAAGATGTAGTAACTAGCGTTCCATACTAGCCTCCAATTAATTTAATTTATAGTTTAGCGAAACAATCTCGACTAGCGAATAGCTGTTGTAGCGCTGATAGCTTTTGCAAAACTTGCAGACTAGCCTAAAGAACTTAGGCGGTGCTAGCTAATACTAACTACTAATAATTGCTTAACGAACTTAGGCTTGCTAGACTACAGCTCTATTTTACGAGTAAAGAGACTTGAACTCTTACAAAACAAATTTTTTATGAGTGCCTAAAACCCACCCGGCTACCAATTTCGGCATACTCGTGAATTTTCATTTTTGTTTTAAAGTCTTTAAGACTATGCTTCGCTATAGATTTTATTGAAGTTTTCAGCTAGAGCTAGTTTTTTAGCTAAACGAAACAAGAAACAAGTTGGCGAAACGAAAAATAACTTTTAAGACTAAATTTTCTTTTTTCAATTATTGATTACTTTTTGAGTTGCTGGGGCTACAACTAATTTTTATGATCTAATTTAACTTATGATTTATGAGTATAATAATAAGAATGCAATCAGAAGAGCGAATATTGAATACATTCATAAAGAAGAATGCTCAATCAATAAAGAATAAAGTAGTGCAGCTAGGCTTGCTAGTTAAACTAACAAAGTGTACTCAAGCAAACTAGTTTTATCAACTCATACTAGCAAACTAGTTTTATTGTTTTAGTTTAGTAAGCAAACTTAATTAATTACTACTACTTTTAAGTTGTTTTAAAGCTTCGTTATAATTTAGCTAACTCTAAATGTAATTTAGCTAACTCTAAATGGTTTGATTTCTTTCTTTTTTTTAATTGTTAATTGTTAATTGTTAATTCTCTTTTAAAAAAGGGATCTAATAGCTTCGTAAGCGATGAGCTTAAGCTTTAGAAGTAGCTCCTATTGAATGATTGAATGATTGAATGATTGAAGGATTGAATGATTGAATGATTGAATGATTGAATGAAGATTCTCGTATTCTAAGAAGTTTAAGAAGTTTAAGAAGTTTAAGAAGTTTAAGAAGTTTAAGAAGTTTAAGAAGTTTAAGAAGTTTAAGAAGTTTAAGAATAAAAGGGAGCAGTAAAGAAAAGGTAAATTAAAGCTAAGTAAAGAAGAGGACAACACCAGAGTGCTAATTATTATATTTTTATATTTTTATTATTTTTATATTTTTATTATTTTTAAATAAAAGAGATATATACAAATTGCAAAAGCAAATACAATACGACAAAGTTAATTAGCCAGCATTAGCAGTAGCTAAGCTTCGCTAGACTTTGATCAAATTTTTCAGTATGAGTTTAATTTTGGCTCTGATTGAACGTTTTTCAGTAGTTTTAAGACATGCGAATCTTTGTCTGTATACTTAAAACAAGGAAGGTAAATTATATTAGTTACAATATGAGTCAACTTCTTTGGATCCTTAGATCAACTTTAGGTAAAAGGACAAGGTGTAAAGGTGAGTAAGGATAAATTAGATACTTTATAGCCCTCTCGAATAGGGGATAGTTTAATTTAGATGAAAACACACTTTTAAATTAAACATAAAATAGCATTGTTATAATAAAGGAAATTTAAATTTTTAATCCTATCTATATAAATTATAGGTTTCATTAAAAAGGTCATCCGCTATAAAAATCGATTTATTTTGTTTAATGGTAGTTGGTGGGGTAATAGCCTACCAAGCCTACGATCAATAGCCAAGTTTGATAGAACAGATGGCCACATTGGGAATGAAAAGCCCCAAGTAAAGTAATTTACCAGCAGTCAAGAATATTAGTCAATGCTCGCAAGAGTGAACTAGCTAACTGAAATCTTAAGATCAATTAAAACTGGTACTTAAGATAACGTAAGGGAAAATAATGATATTACCTTGCTATAAGTGTTGTCCAAATAACTGGTGCCAGAAGACTCGGTAACGCCAGAAACGCAAACGTTAGTCGTCCTAATCAGGCGTAAAGGGTGAGTAGGCTGCTTTTAAAGTTATTAATTAGAAGCTCTAACCGCAATAACAAGGCTCTAATAAAGAAAAAGTTTAAATTTAAATTGAACTAATCAGTTAGCAACTGCAGTTATTTACAAAGTTAGTAATTTTTAATGAATAAAAAAAGCTAGAATCAAACAGAGGATAAACCGAACAATGTTTAGAGTAGGGATGAAATCCTTAAATACTAAATGGAGTACTAATGGTGAAAACTTTTATCTAATAATGATTGACGCTGAGGAACGAAGGTGAGAATAGAAAATAGGATTGGAGACCCAGATATCCCTCACTGTCAACGATGAATGGTGGTTGTTAGTTTTAAAAAGAACTAGTAACGATGTTAACGCGATAACCATTCCGCCTTGCGAGTACGGTTGCAAAACTGAAACCAAAAAAATTAGTCGATCTCGGAGCAAACGAAGTGAAGCATGTTATTTAATACGATAGTCCGCGTAAAATCTTACCAGTTCTTGCATAACTCTTGCCTTCGGGTTTAACTATTAATAAAATAGGTTTCTATTTGAACCTAGAAGAATAACTACTAGCTAGTATTTCACAAAATAGGTTTATTAAAATAGAATTGAGTTACAGGTGTTGCATGGCTGTCGTCAGTCCGTATTTTAAGAATTTAGGTTAACTCCACTAACGGACGCAATCCCTGTTGTTAATTTATACTTAACAATTTATGAATTTTACATATTTTCATTGGGGGCTAAGACAAGTCGTTATGGCTCTTAGGAACTGGGCTATCAACGTGCTGCTAAGAACTTTTACAAAGTGAAGCAAAACCTTAAATCAGTTGTAAAATAGCTTGCTATTAAGAAAACTAAATTAATTAAAAAAGGAAGAGCAAATCATTAAAGAAAGTTAATAAATAAATAACAAAAAGGATTGTTGCCTGAAATTCGGCAACATGAAGTAGGAATTTCGAGTAATCGTTGATCACAAGCGCAACGGTGAAGAAAGCATTCGGGATGAACTAACTGTCTGTCGCTGGGGAGAAGCTCGGAACGGGGGAAACTGAAAAATCACTAACAAAATTTAACTAGTTAATTATGGATGCAAGTTTATAATTATTAGTATTAGCGCTAAATATAAATAAGTAAATTATTTGTTTTGTTATTTAGTACAAATTTGTTAATTAATAAGTATCAGTTAACTCTTCGGGGTAACATCTCAAAAGTCATAGCAAGGTAGCCGTACTGGAAGGTGCTGCTGGAAAATATTTCATTTAATACCCCCATTAAACAAACAAAATCTACTAATAGCGCAGCAAATATAGTTTATAGCTTATTGGCAATAGCTCTTATTAACGAAGGTTAGGTGCGCTAAACTAGCGCAGGGTAGTAAGTCTAAAAATTTTCCTTCTAATCGTTAAGGTATCTAGCTAAAGATTAAACTGGTTATTAGCTTCACTAAATTAGCATAGTAAAATTTTATTTTTTAGCAAAGCTATACGCTAAACTTAGCAGTTATTAATAGTAGATATACGCTACTAACTTTAGTTTTTTAATCTAGCTTATTATAGCAAATAGCAAAAAGCAAATAGCTAATAGCAAATAGCAAAAAGTAAATAGTTGCCCTATCAAGGGGGGGAATTACTAATAATTTTAATGTTTTAAGGGGGTTAGCTGAGTGGTTTTAGCAGTAAATTTACACTTTACAGACAGAGTTTCGATTACTCTACCCCTTATGATATTTAATAAAATAGATACTAATAACATTAGCAAAAGCTACTAAAATTTAGCGTAGCTAACTTCGGATTTAATAGCCTTAATGTAGGTAGATAAAATTTTCTCATCCCAACCTTTTACCTTTTAACAAGGGGGGGGGGGGCGTAGGCCTAAGCTTAAAGCAGGTTAATTATATACAATATTTAATCTTAAATTAAGACTTTAGCATAATGGTTAATGCAGTTCGCTCATAATGGATATTATAAGGGTTCAAATCCCTTAGGTCTTATAATACTTAAGTAGTTAATTGAAAATACTACTTTAAACCAAAAAGTAATTATCAAATTAAAATAACTTAGCGAAACATTTAGTAAAAAGTTAGCCTAGAAGTTAAACTAACTAAGCTATTTTAAATTAGCGAAACTCAAACTCAACTCAAACTCAAACTAAAGCTAGTAGTTGTTATCGGGCTAGCATCTAATGAATAGTAGTAGCCATACGGCTACAATTTCCAATAATAGCTAGCTATTATTAAAGCAGGAGCCGAAAATTTAAATTAAAAAGATAAAACAATAAATAAATAATATTAAAAATAAAGGGTACTTGGTCGAGTCTGGTTTATGGCGCTCGTCTTGAAAACGAGTACTTTCTAAAGAAGTCGTGAGTTCGAATCTCACAGTGCCTGTTTAATCAAATAATCATTATTTCAATTTACTATTGATGGCTTTAATTTATTTTTCTCTAGCCTATTTCTTAAACTAGTAGACTTATTGCTTCACAAGTAGTAAGGCTTAACTGGATTTTTGTTTTTTACATAGATTTGAAAAAAAAAAAATTGTTTCTAATTTTTTAAAAAATAGCACTTTTTGGGAAAAATAACACTCTTTTTGTGTACCAACAAAAGACTAACAAAACTTGAAAATAAAGTACAATAAATCATGAGAAACTCACTTTTTTATTTTTAATCTCAGACTAGTAATTCCAATAGCAAAATACAATGAATTGGCTAAATTCTACTAATGCTAAAGAAATTGGTACCCTTTATTTAATTTTTTCTGTATTTGCAGGTATGGTTGGAACAGCTTTTTCAGTTCTAGTGCGCCACTGCGCGGCTGTCATGTTCGAGTGAGAATCACTCCGACATTTCACATACATGTTGATACCAACAAGGTTAGGCAAAGGGGAAAGCCCTGCGTTGAACATAGCATCCTTGATTAAAGGGGAAAAATCGATAAACTCGGTATGCGACTATCCCCAAGGTATCGTTTCTAAGGTTAAATCTATACTGACTGAACTCTATCTGGTAGTTGCCTCTAGAAAAGGGCTAAGACACTCCGAAGATAGGTCTTACCATTGGATGTGGGCTTTATTAGAACGAGCTCACATAAGTGACCACATGGGACGGGTTACTCGAAGTAACAAACCGAAGAATGGAGAACCTAAGGAAACTAACGGCATGCCATCCGAACTGTGGGATTGCCTAAGGGAGGGAGCCAAAACCGCCTATGGCAACAGAGCCCTTATAGTACCCGTATTCCAATCCTGGGGAAGAAGGGCAGGAAACGATCTTAGAGAACGGACTCTGGAAAGACACGGGTATCGTGGCTACTCGACCCACTCCCAAGGGGTCGACAAAAACTTCCCGAAAAAGTTCCTAAAATTAGCTGAATTCTGTAACAAGAACCCAATCCACCTGGTACCCGACGACTTATTCTCCTTAATGCTAATACCACAGATGTACCAGATCGCGTACAATAAACTTAAATCAAATCCCGGAAACATGACTCCTGGAATCAAACCACAAACCCTAGATGGGATTTCCCTGGATTGAATCCATGAGACCATTAAGTGTATCAAGGATCAATCATTCAATTTCTCCCCAGGGAGAAGAGTAATGATCCCAAAGGCGAATGGTAAGAAAAGACCACTGAGCGTGGCCCCTCCCAGAGACAAAATAGTCCAAGAAGTGCTACGGATGATCCTCGAAGCGGTGTTTGAACCGACCTTCTCCGAGCTAAGCCACGGCTTCCGACCGGCCCGAAGCTGTCACACTGCCTTAAGGCAGATTAGAACTAAATTCGGAGGTGCAACCATATACCTAGAGGGAGACATCTCAAAATGTTTCGACAGTTTCGATCACCATGTCTTGATGAATATCATCGAGAACAAGATTAAAGACCGACGTTTCACATCCCTTATATGGAAGACGCTAAGAGCCGGGTATTTCGAATTCCACGAAGTGAAAAATTCCATAGTAGGAACACCTCAAGGATCCATAATAAGCCCTCTCTTAGCTAACATCTACCTGCACCCGTTGGACCAATTTATGGAGAAGCGAATAACGGGATACAACCGAGGTACAGCCGCAAAGATCAACCCCGAATACAAACGACTAGAGTACTACCAAGCCAAAGCCGCCAAGAGAGGGGACAACAAAGGAGCGCTAAGGATCTTGAAGCAGAGACAGCTTCTCCTTAGCCGACTTAAAGCAACCCCCGATTTCCGAAGAATGTACTACGTACGATATGCCGACGACTGGATAGTATCACTCCGAGGACCCAGAAAGGACGCAGTGCAACTATTACATGCAATAAAAGACTTCCTGAAAGAAGATCTTAAACTGGACCTCAGCCTGGGAAAAACCAAAATCACCCGACCTAGGGATGCGGCATTATTCCTCGGAACTGAAATATCGAACTCGAACCACGTATACGCACATAGGGGAAAACAAGGTCAATACCTTCGAGCACCTAGCCAGATACGAATGATCGCCCCCCTTCACCGAATTTACAAGAAGCTGACGGAGGCAGGATTTATGAATGGCAAACATGAGGGGACACCCCGATTCCTATGGAAAGACTTGAGCAAAGATACTATTATCACTCTATATAACAGTGTGCTGAGAGGTTACCTAAACTACTATAGTTTCGCCCATAACTACAACAACCGAACCGCAGCATCACTTACACATATCCTTAAAGTATCCTGTGCCAAATTGCTGGGTGCCAAGCTCTCCCTAGGGAGCACAAGTAAAGTGTTCAAGAAATTCGGGTCGAACCTAACAGGAAACGACAAGGCTGCTTTCCTTAACCCCTCACTTAAACTGAACACTTGGGATTTCAAAGTTAACGCTAGAGAGTACTTAAATACTCTCTATGCATCGCACCTATCTGCCGCAACTCTCGAAAACCTGGCCTGCAGAAAATGTGGGTCTGTCGAGAATGTGGAAATGCATCATGTGCGTAAATTAAGCGATCTTAACCCCAAGATCTCCGAGATCGACCGAATTATGGTTAAAGCAAGAAGAAAACAAGTACCGCTATGCCGAGCTTGCCACTTGGAACATCATAAAAAGGAATCGCCTTGGAAAAGCAGCCAAAAAGCGACAATAAACAGTAAGAACCAAGGGTAAGTTCAAAAACTAAAATCAGCTGACATATCGAATCCGGAGAGCCGTATGACGGGAAACTGTCACGTACGGTTCGGGAAAGGGGGTCATGGCCTGGCAAAAAGGGCCTTGATCTCTAGTTCATATTAGATTAGAATTATCTTCTCCAGGAGTACAATTCTTACAAGGAGATCATCAGTTATTTAACGTAATAATCTCAGCTCATGCGTTCATAATGATTTTCTTTATGGTTATAGACCAACACAATATTAATAATTTAACATCAAATATAAAAATAAAAAGTAGGCAATATATTACTTACTTTTCACAGCCTACTAAAGATAGTATAAATAACAATCCTAATAAAAATAATAAGGAACCGCACAAATACACTAAAATTTTCATTCCTAATGCTTTTTATAACCGCATTGAAATAGCAGCTGTAGCTAAGAAGGTTACAGGAGTTTACATTTTTAAAACTTCTACTGGATCTTGCTATGTAGGAAGTAGCATATCTTTGTATAATCGGGTTTGCTCTTATTTTATGCCATCAATTCTGGCTAAGGGTGATCGACGAGTTTTAAGATATTTCCATAAAAATGGATTTAAGGATGTCAGTTTAACTCTATATATAATGGAGAATGGTGCTACATCAGAAATGGCAGTAGAGTTAGAACAATATTTTATAAATGAACTAGCTCCTGATTTAAAAGTAGAACTAGTAGCATCTAGTACTGGTTACCTTGAACCTATGTCCATGGAATGGAAAATATACTTGAGAGAATTAAGAGGTACTCCTGTATATGTGTATGACAACGCGACCTCTAATCTAGTTCACATGTTCGACTCTAAAACATATTTATATAAAATGCTTAGTATGGATCATAGAACATTAGATAAATTCCTGGCAAGCGGTAAACCTTTTTTAAACCGATTCGTTTTTTCATTGGAAGCTATAACTAATTTTAGTGTCGATGCTTTACTTACAATTGAGGATTTACAATTAATATTTCTCCAAGAAAGAACTAATAGGGATTCTTCAATTACTGCTCGAAGTCATTCAGTATAGCAGAAAATATTAAGAATCCTAAACTTTCAGCTAAGTTTTCGTCTATTAATGCTTGTGCAGCAGCTCTTAAAGCAGATCGAGGCACAATTCGTTCATATTTATCAGGTAGCTCAACAAAAAATTACTATCGAGGCCAATGGAAATTATCTTATGTAAGTAAGCAACTATAGCTATGTTTGTTAAATTAAATATGTGTATTAGGCATAGCCGGGTTATGGAGTAATTCATAACTTTCTTTTCACTATTTGCTGGAAACCCCTTAAAATTTATAGATTAGCTCTTAATATCCGAAATATTTAATTTTGGTAGCTAGAAGTAATAACACTAATAAATATTGGGCAATCAGCAGGAAACCTACAAGGTATGCACTTTCCCGGTTGCGTAACTCATCGAGGGGTGACTCTCTTTGTTTTTTAATTAAAATTCACTGTAGCCCAATTAATAAATTAATCAAATATATAAATATATTTTGGTTAAAGGTTAGCAGAGTTAGGAAACTATCTATCTTGTAGTGGATCCTCAGAGACTACACGTGAAATACCCTTGATTGCGCTGAGTACAAATTTTAAAGATAAAGGGTAAAGATATAGTCCGGCCTTATTCGAAAGATTATAGGTAATTCCGTATGCCTGGATTATTAGGAGGATTTGGTAATAATCAAAATTCTTTTTCTTTTTTACTTAGCTTGTATACAGCTTTTTTTCACAAATTGAAATTTAAATTGCCTTGTTCTAATTTAAAGTTTAGTTCAAGCCAAGAGGCCCGAAAAACCCATAATAAATTTATTTATAAGCTTAATGATAATATAAAACCTAATATTAAATATAATTATGCAAATTTTTCATCTCAAAAGGATTATTCTGAATTATTTAAAATCAACTTATTAAGATCAAAATTTGGACCCTATTTAGCTGGTTTAATAGAAGGAGACGGAACTATAGCTGTTCACGAACCTAATAGAAGCGCAGCTACTCAAAAATATAACCCTAAATTTATAATAGTTTTCAAAAAAGCTGACCTTCCTTTAGCTAATTATTTACAAAATATAACTAAATGTGGAAAAGTTTTAATTAAACCTGATAGAGGTTATGTTTTATGGCAAATACAAGATATAATTAGTGTATATACTTTAATTTATATAATAAACGGTTTTATGAGAACTCCTAAAATAGAAGCATTAAATAAAGCCATAGTTTGGTTAAATGATTATAAAATCAATGCTAGAAATATTGATAAATTGCTAGAAAACGGAAATCCAAGAATTAATTTAATTATAAATAAAATTAGTTTACTTGAAATTAAACCTTTAGATCAATCGCCATTAGAAACTAATGCATGGTTAGCTGGTTTTACTGATGCTGACGGAAATTTCTCTATTAATATTCACAAAAGGACTAATAAAAATTCTACAAGAGTTCAATTGTATTATAGATTAGAAATTAATCAAAATTACCACAAATTAGATTTAAACGGAAATACTGTTAGTTTTTTCCCAATTATCTCTAAAATTGGTTTATTTTTAGGTGTAACAGTTTATAGCAGATCTAGAATTATTAAAGATAAAATCTACTATAGCTTTACAGTAATGAGTTATAATAAATCAAGTAATTCCATTGTTTATAATTATTTTAATAAATATCCTCTTCTTTCTTCCAAATTTTTAGATTTTAAAGATTGGGCTTTTATATTAAAATTACAAAATACAAACAAATTAACTACATCTTATCTAGATAATGCTATTCAAATTAGATCCGATTTTAATAAAACCAGAACAACTTTTGTGTGGGATCATTTAAAATTTAATTGTTATGAAACTTGCTTTAGCGAGTAAAAATTTAATCAAGAATAATTGCCGTGTTTGACTGTAAAGTCATTCTTATTTCGTTACTATTTGCGGGAAGTTCCTAAAATAATCTTATAAAATCTACTGAAAACTTAATTAATTTAAGCGTACAGTGATCTTAAGTATTAAGATTAATATTGTTATTTATTTAACATAAATGGATAATCCGCAGGAAACCAATATTATATCTGCTTAACTTAGTTTGATATTTTAGTAGGATCCTCAGAGACTACACGTAACGCCCCAATTTGTGGTTATCAAATAAATTTTGGGTGAAGATATAGTCCAATCATTATTGAAAAATGATGTAAATAAATGAATTATTTCCTACCTATACATTGCGGAAGCCCTGATATGGCAACAAAAAACAATTTAATCTAAATAAATGGTTAACTTCAGTTAGAAAATTTTCCTATTATTCAAGCAAGTCTAAGGTTTCTAATACTCTCCCAAACCCTAAAATTTTAAATAAGTACTCCGTACAATATTTAGCTCATTATTTAGCAGGTTTATTGGAAGGAGATGGTTATATTTCTATTACCAAACAAAATAGAGTAATACTAGGTATAAGTTATAATCTAAAAGATAAACCTTTAGCTGAAAAGCTAATAAGTTATTTTGGAACAGGATTCATAGCTAAGAGACCAAATAATGGTATAGAATTAAGATTTTCAAGCACAAAAACCTTATGTCAAATAATTCAGCTTATCAATGGTAAATTTAGAACACCTAAAATAGAACAATTACATAAATTAATTGATTGAATTAATCAAAAATATTCTATGGACATTAAAAAATTACCTCTTAATGAGAGTCCTATTCTAAACGATAGTTGGTTGGCAGGTTTATTGACGCTGAGGGAGGTTTCTATATTAGAAATTCTTTAAAACAAATAATTTGTAAGTTTACTTTAGAACAAAGGATGATTTATCCTAAAACTAATGAAAGTTATAAATTTATTTTAACCTCAATTTGTTTAGCTTTAAATGTAAATTTAAATATTAGAATCAGGAAGGATAAGAAAAATTTTTATTATATTATTAGAGTTGAAAATCAAAATTCCACTCAATTATTAATTGATTATTTAGATAATTATCCTTTATTAAGTAGCAAACATTTAGATTATTTATGTTGGAAAATAGCTTTTAATGAAATAATTAATAAAAATCATATGACTGTAGATGGACGAAAAATAATTTATGAACAGAAAGGCCACATGAATAATAGTAGAACTTATTTCAATTGGGACCATTTAGATAATTTGTAATGCCGTTTGTCTTAGTAATAAGACTTATTATTACCTAGCTATATGCATGGAATTCCTCAAATTATTTGTTTTAACAAAGAGAACTGGTATTTTATACAAACAAACCAAAAACAAAAATAGTAATCAGTATTATTTACAGCTGTTTAACGTTTATTTGTAAAAATTTTAATACACAAAGGGGAGAATATGCAGGAAACCAAAGGAAATATTTTTTTCTTAGTAGGATCCTCAGAGACTTTAATATAAATTTTCTAGTACATAATTATATTAGGAATGTATAGCTTTATACATTAATACGCTAGGCTCCAATAGGCTAATTATACTAGATACTTAGATAAAACCAAAATTGGATGAAGACATAGTCCGAATAAGTAAGAAATTACTTATATAAATTGATTCCCAAGATTAAATAATATTTCTTTCTGGCTATTACCGCCTTCTTTAACACTATTATTGATGAGTTCATTAGTAGAAAGTGGAGCTGGTACATTCCCTGTGCTAGAGTAGTTAGTAATTACTATTAAGAACTTCTCTATATGCTGGGAATTCCTAAAGCCATTAGGTACTTTATATTCCCTAGTTTTTCTAATATAAAGTTACAAACCAAAGGATGTTACAATGGACAACCAGCAGGAAACCAAAGCAAAATATAGCTAAATAAATGTTAGTAGGATCCTCAGAGACTATACGTGAAGCTCCTTTAACATAAAGGATGAAAATATAGTCCATTATACATATGAAAGTATGTATTAGTATAGATTTATGTTTTACTTAATAGGTAGGAAATTGAAGTCGAATAATTAAGTCTACCTTAAGGTTCTTCTCTTCTAGCGACTCTACTAAAAAAATTTACTTAGGTAGTTATTTAGCAGGTTTAATAGAAGGTGATGGTTCAATTATAGTACCTAAAACTATTAGAAATCAAAAAGGTAAAATGCTATATCCTGTTGTCAAAATCACTTTTGTGAAGAAAGATGCTCCTCTAGCCAACAAAATAATGGAGGTTATAGGAGGAGGTATGAAAGTATATCCTAATAATTCCGGTTATCTGGATCTGTTATTTCAAGACCTTAATTCAATAAAAACATTTGCTGTACTACTTAACGGGAAAATTATAACACCTAATCTTGAAGCATTCCATAATTTAATAGACTGGTTAAATGCTAGACCCAAAGATGGGTTTAAATTAATTAAGCTAGGTTTAGATTATACTTCACTAGGTAACAACCCTTGGTTAGCTGGTTTTATTGAAGCAGATGGTAATTTTTATTGCGAATATAATTTAAATTCCAATGGAATTGCCACTTTACTTATAAGTTATATGAGAGTATCTCAAAAACAATCATATAAAACAACTATTTCTGAAGATAATTCAAATTTCTATATAATGGAAAAAATTCGAGAATTTCTGGCCGTTAAAAATGTTAATAAGATTCAAAGAAATAAACCAAATTATATAGAACTAGGTTACGAAGTAAGAACTACTAAAAAAATCATCTTGTGATATTTGAATAAATTATTTAATTAAATTTCCAATGTTTAGCTCTAAAAATTTAGATTTTTTAAATTGGAAAGAATTCCATAACATTAGAATTTCTAAACAATATAAAACTTTAGAAGGTACTTTAAATATAATTTTTTTTAAAAAATAGCATGAATACTAAGAGAACCCTATTTAATTAGGAATCCTTAAATAGTTTTTACAGTTAAATTGTAATCAGAATTAGCAATGAATAAGACTTAAAAATTTTACGAGAGTTTATATCTCTATTTAATAAGTAAAATATCTATACAAATTTGACAGGGTGGACGGTTTATCCTCCTTTATCAGGAATCCAGTCACATTCTGGAGGTTCAGTAGATTTAGCTATATTTAGTTTACACTTAGCAGGGATATCTTCTCTATTAGGTGCAATTAATTTCGGTTGCATTAATCATTTAGATTTCGACGTTTTGATGTCGTTTACATATTTAATATTTAAAAACAAAAAACCAATTAGTTATAATTGCCTAATAAATTCTACCAATGTTTATAATTTTATTTATGCCAGCTCCCAAAATAGGGCAGCCTTTAGCAATTTAGCCGCTAAATTTGCGACTCTAGCAATTGAAGAAGAAAAATGAAAAGTCATTTTAGGTAGAACAGGACCAATCCAATTTGCTCATAAATTAGCGAATGAACATATAAAAAGTAAAAACCTGTAACCTTTACAGTAGTTAATAAAGTTTTAGCTTACTGCAATATTTCAATTACTGAAGAGATATTAAATAGTTTAATAAATGCACCTAGTATAAACATAAAAAAGTTAGATACTAAAGAATCACAAAAATTTATTAAAGATAATATTGGTAGACGAACTAGTAAAATACAAATACCCGGTGTTTACATTTTTAATTTTAATATCACAGGAGAAAAATATGTGGATGATTCTTAAAAGTTAGCGATAAGATTACAGGGCTATTTAAATTACTCCTATAAACCAACTGGTAAATTCTTACCAAAACTATTTAAAGATAAATTATCTAATTTTACCTTAGAAATTATACCTTTGGTAAATAATTATAATTTTAGATCTGAAATAGTCTTAGAACAATATTATTTATTAGATCCTAGTTTTAATTTAAATACTGTTAAAGTGGCAAATAACCCTAGTGGTTCTAATGCTAGACCTTTATATTTGTACAATAGAGACAAAACAGTATTATATTATTCTTCTACACAACAAACAGATTTTATTAAAAATCTTAAGATAAGTCATTTTACTTTTTCTAAACATTTAAAAAAAGGTACTTATTACTTAAATAAATATCTTTTTACTAGAGAATCCGAATTAAATGCTAAAGTTAAGGATATCTCTATAATCAATTTAGCTTTACAGTTAGAAAAAGATAGGAAATTATTTAATAAAAATAAGCCTATAAATAGTTTAAGTAAATCTGTATTAATGTGTAGTGAAGCAGTTAATATGCAACAAGATAATAAATTAGTCCTACCTAAGCTACCTTTAGTAAGGTCAGGTAAAGAAAGTAACTTTATTAAGAAAAGGCCAGAAATGCTATTTTTTAGTATTGGAAAATGTGTAGAATATTTAAGGAGTAATGGGCATACAGCTACCCATACAACATTGATTAAATATATAGATACAGGTAAAAGCTATTATGGTTATATTTTTAAATATGTATAACTGAATGGATAATTTGAGATTAATTTAAAATTTCTAACTGTATGCTGGAAACCCCTTATAACTTTTTATACTAATCTTAGCCTTAAAAATTTAAAGAGATAGTGAAAATTAAAAAGATTGGGCAATCAGCAAGAAACCAAAAATAATCTAAGAACTTTTGTGCCTTAAGATTGTAGAGTAGGATCCTTAGAGACTATACGTTAGACACCGTTTCTTACCTAACAAAAACAAAAAAGTTAGGCAAAACTATAACCGTAGTTTGATCAAGACAAAAACACAAATAAAAAACAAAAACAAAAACAAACAAAACAAAAACAAAACAACAAACAAATAAGAAACGCTGAAGAGATAGTCCACTTGATTAAGAAATTAATTAACTTAAGGTCATAAGTACAACATTAAATATGAGAACAAATGGTATGTCATTGCATAATTTGCCTCTGTTTGTATGGGCTATTTTTGTTACAGCTGTATTGCTGTTATTATCTTTACCTGTATTGGCCGGTGCAATCACAATGCTTCTTACCGACAGAAATTTCAATACTAGCTTCTTCGATCCAGCTGGAGGTGGTGACCCAATATTATATCAGCACCTTTTCTCAAAAGACAATATTTATGCTTTATCTATCGCATCTTTACCTTTTTTTATTCAGACACCATCTAGCTTGACTAGTAATCGTTCTTTTGATTTTTCTTCTTTTGAAATAAGTATTCAAATTTATATCCTCATAATCCAAAACCAAGCAAAGCCTTTTTAGAGTGGTTTATAGGATTTACGGAGGGAGATGGTTATTTCATAGTACCTAACAGAGGTGGTTTACAATTTGTAATTACCCAAAGTAGTTATGATGTGCAAGCTCTAAATTACATAAAAATAAATTTAGGATTTGGTAAAGTAATTCAACAATCTAAATCCAATAATACACATCGGTTTATAGTTCAAGATATAAGCAATATGTTATTGATATGTCTTATTTTTAATGGAAATATGGTGTTTTTTACTAAAAATTCACAATTTTTAATTTTTCTGTCTGCGTATAATAATATAGCATTACGATTGAAATTAGAAATAATTAATCCTATTGTAAGTACTTTGCTTCCTACTCTTCAAGACTATTGGTTAGCAGGGTTAACCGATGCTGAAGGATGTTTTACTTTATCTTTACTAACTAAAAGTAAAGGTTACCGATTAAGATTTATGCTAAGTAAGAAATGGGAAGTAAACAAAGTTATTTTACAACATATTTCTAGCGAAGTATTCTTTGGTGTAGGTTATGTAAGAGCCCACTCTGAGGATGATAATTGGGAATACGTAATAAGTGGGGTAAAAAACACAGCACTCGTTATTCCTTATTATGATACACATTTAATGTATACTAAGAAAAAACAAAGTTATAAAATATGGAAAGAGCTAAGATTATTATTAATCAATGGTGCACACTTAAACAGTGAAACACGAGTAAATTTGGTTAAATTGGCTAAAACTATAAATAAATCATAATTATTTACGGGAAAAAAGAGAATGGTTTAGTTTAAGCTATTAAGCCTAAGAGGCAGGTGTAAACACAAAATAAAAAGCCAAAACTATAGACTAGCTTGGGCTATTAAAATCAAAAGACCTCTTTCCAAGGCAAATGCAAGAGAAATTCTTTTTATTATTTCAGCATACCATTGCTCTAGTCCCTATCAATAAACCACTATGCAATTCTTAGAAAAAAATACTTGGCCACTTAAAGTTTATCAACAAAGGGGTGAAGCAAGTTCTCTTAAATAATTACTTCTAATCAGGAACGACAATAAACCGAGCCGTCGCTAGCTGGTTTAATAGAGGTATATTAAGAGAAGTGGAATGATAGGTTTTGCCTGACAGGGTGAAATAGCACTAAATATTGGTGTTAGGCTACACTAGTGAAATCCAAGAGGATAAAGCCACAGGCTGGCCCACTATCGGATTAACGGTCAATAGATTTCTCAACTAAAGACCGTCGGTCATCTAATGAGGCCGCTACAGACTGGGTCACTGGTGGGTATCTGAAATGATGCTTAATGTACAGTCGATTCTTTCGTAAATTTTTGTTAGTTTTTAAACAATAAAATTTTATCATAAGGCTATTGTTGAAGCTATGCTAAAACTAAATGGGACCAAATTTGGGGGACAGCTATAGCAGAGATAGTACGTGAACCTAACACCCCTCCTCCAAAGGGATGGCCCCCTGCTCATAAAAATTAATTAGAGTAGCTAGTTAGAAAGAGATTAAAATTTATTTTTGTTAGGTTTGAAAGAATGGGTTCTTTGGTCAAATTAAATGGCCCTTAAATTTATATTTAGCGCACCCAACTATAAGCGAGGAGTTCGTTTTATGTTCAATAGGTACTTTATTCTTAAGTTATAAATCGTATACCGATAAAGTAAAAATCCTAGGAATTTACGTTAATTCGCAAGTAACCAACCCGTTATACTCGGTAGTAGGAACTTCAGAGGCCATACGTTGGGTAAACAAATCCGTAAGATTCATTCATAATTTGAGTAATTCAGATAGAGATTTAAATTTCAAACAATGGTTAGCTGGTTTAATAGATGGTGATGGTTGTTTTCTATTATCTAAAAAAGGATATGCAAGTTTAGAAATTACAATGGACATTAGAGATGAAAGAGCACTACAAGCTGTAAAAAGGGTTTATGGTGGTTCCATCAAATTAAGATCTATGCTAATGCTCTAAGATATAGATTACATCATAAAGAAGGTTTATTAAATCTTATAAATGATGTTAATGGTCAAATAAGGAATCCTAATAGAATGACTCAATTAAATAAGATTTGCTTAAAATATAATTTAATTTTATTTTGGCCTGAAAAATTAACAAAAGATAATGGTTGGCTATCTGGATTTTTCGATTCATCCGGTACAATTACTATAAATAAAACTAATTGGCAATTATCTATTTCAGCAAGTCAAAAAACATCTGAATTGTTAAATCCTTTAGTTGAATTATTTGCAGGATATGTTTATATTGATAATGGTAGCTCTAAATCTTTTAAATGGTATGTAACCAAAAAAGAAGATATACTAAATTTAATAGAATATTTTAAAAAACATCCTTCAAGATCGGCTAAAAATAATAGATTACATCTTGTTCCCAAATATTATGAATTAAAAAATATGAAAGCTCATAATGCAATATCAAAAACTTTTTTAGCCAAAAGTTGGGATATCTTTATCAATAAATGGATGAATTACGAATAAAATTTGTTTAAAGATATGGTCCAAACATTTTACAAGGTTCTTTGGTCATCCAGAAGTTTTGATTATAGGCTTCGTAACGTTGCTATTTGCTGGGACAACTTCGCTATTTAGTTTAAAATACTCCATCTTAAATGACATAGTAATAAAGTTTAAACAATGAAGTTTATCAGCAGGTAACCCTTTAAGATTAAAAGGTGGAACCTCAGAGACTTTACGCAACGAAATTGTATCTAACACAGAAAATATTAAAGCTATTTCAGTTCACAATTCTAAACATTTAAGACCTCTCAGTGATAATCAATTTGGCCATTACTTAGCTGGTTTAATTGAAGGAGATGGTCATTTTAGTTCAAAACAACAATTAATTATTGTATTTAGTTCAGCTGAAGTAGCTCTAGCTTATTATATTAAAGACCGTATAAAATTCGGGAATGTAAGAAAAGTTAATAGTAAAAATGCTTATTATTAATTATCTCTAACAAAATTGGACTTCTTAAAGTAATTAAATTAATTAATTGTAAATTAAGAACTTTAAACAAATATAACCAAGTAATTAATAATATTTTAAGCCATTCTAGTTATAATAAAGAAACCATAGTATTTAAAATGAATTTAACTAATGAATTTAATAATCACTGGATAGCTGGTTTTTCAGACGCTGATTCTAGTTTTCAGATAAAAGTTGTCAATAGAGTTAATAGATCTAAACCTGAGATTAGATTAAATTATCAAATTGATCACAAAAATAAGGATATTTTATTATTAATTAAAGAGTTTTTCGGAGGGAACTTAGGTTATAGAAAAAATCAAGATACTTATTACTATGGTTCAACTAGTTTTGGTTCAGCTAGAAGAGTAATAAAATACTTTGATGAATATCATTTACAGTCTAATAAACATATTAACTTCTTAAAATGGAGAAAAGCTTATTTATTAATACAAAATAAAGAACATTTAAATGATCAAGGTATTAAAAAAATAATTGAATTAATAAAATACAATGGCGGAATAAAGATACAATTTAAGATAAAGTCCTAACAAAGACGAAAGTTTTTGAGTATTAAAGTTTAATAGATTATTTATCCCCTATACTTTATAGAATTCTTAACTAAAGTATCCAGAAATATAACTATTATCTTAATCAAAATTATTGTTATATCATAATTATACCAGGATTTGGTATAGTTAGTCAAATAGTTTCAACATTTTCAGGTAAACCTATTTTTGGTCAAATAAGTGGCCCTTTGAATAGTGTTTTCTACCGGCACTATTTAATAGCAGCGTACTATATGCAGGAAAGATGGTATAATCTAAACAGTACTAAGGCTATTAAACTAATAATGAAGCTAGAATTTTACGTAGTTAACTTATATATTGGCTTAGTAATAATCTGTTTAGTTCTATCTAATCCGCAGGAAACCAACGCACATTTGGTCTTTTAAGTTTTATTTTCTTCGTTAGACCTAAGCATGTTAGTAGGATCCTCAGAGACTGTATGTACGCTTTCTATTTGTAACGTATTTACTCAAGGTAATGCTAGTTTCGATTAAGAAACAAAAATAAGGCAATGGATTGCAGGAGTAACCGCTGGAGATGGTAATATATACATCACACGTAAAGGTTATGTAGAATATTCAGTAGTAATGGAACCTCGAGATATCGCTTGTCTATATAAACTTAAAAATAGATATGGAGGTTCTGTTAAAGCGACCTCCCATGCCAAAGCTGTGCGATTTCGATTACATCATAAAGAAGGAATATTATCGCTAATTAAGGATATTAACGGTTTAATTAAAAACCCTGTGCGATTAGAACAACTTGGTAAATTGTGTTAAAAATATAACATTCAAGCAGTACAACCCCAAAAATTAGTTTACAATAGTGCTTATCTTTCAGGTTTAATTGATTCATATGGAAGTGTTTACTACAACAAAATTTCTATGCAAGTATTCATCACAGTAAGTAGTAAAAACGACGAGAAATACTAGATCTACTGTTATCTGTTTACGGTGGTAAAGTATATTCTGCTAACAAAGCAGGTACTGCTTTTAAATGGACCGTTTTTAATAAAACAGAAGTCCTTGCGCTAGTCAATAATTACTTTCATTGGAATTCTTGTGTATCCGCAAAAAACAAAAAATTTGGTATGGTAAAGCATTTCTATTACCTTTCTTCAATTGGTGCTCTTAAGGCTGAGATCGAATCACCTTTAGGAAAATCCTTTGCCTTATTTGTGGAACGATGGGAAGCTACAAATTATTATAAATAGAAAAAGAGACAGTCCAATCCCCACTATACAGGTGAGGAAGTACTTAGGAATGCAAACAAAACTTTGTTGTTTATAATTATTTTAATCTATCTAAATTTAGTACAAAATCTTCATCAAATTTTGATGATTTCTATTCTGCACATAAATATATAGATCCTAATTGGTTAACTTGGTTCATAGGGTTTACTGAAGATGACGGAGGTTTACAAACATATGGAAAGAATTTTATTTTTTTTTTACCCAAAAGGAAGAACCTATTTTACAAGAAATTCAATCCGTATTAGGTTTTGGTAGAGTATATTTTTATGCTTCTGCTAATACTTACAGATATCGAGTAACTGCAAAAAGTGATATCTTAAAATTAGCTATTTTATTTAATGGTAAACTTGCAACTTTTAATAAAATAAAGCAGCTAAAATTATGGATAGAAGTATTAAATGCAGATTTTGTAAAACTTATCTTTAATCCTAATCCTTTTTTTCCTACTTTAAAGGATAGTTGGCTATCTGGATTTACTACTGCTGAAGGTTCTTTCCTTGTTAGTATTCTTACAAAAACAAAAACAAAAAACAAAAACAGACAGAAATTCTCGACAGTGAAGGGAATCTAGGTATGAAAGAGACTATTATTCAATTAGTTCGTATCAAATTTGTTTTAGATCAGAAGGAGGAATCAATATTATTGCATATTAAAAATATATTTGGTGTAGGAAGTGGTAACAAAACCGCGGATGAGGGAGTATTTAAATACAATCTTGGATCTGTCAAGTCTAATTTAATAACCGTTGATTACTTCCTAACATTTCCTATGAAAGGTAAGAAACTATCTGCTTTCCTTAAGTTGGAAATCTATCAGAGATATGTTATTAGAAAAACCCACTTAAACCAGGAGGTCTAGAGCTAATCAGAGATATGGCTAAATTTATTAACAAATAATAGGATTATATTTACAGAATAGTTAAGTACTATACCCCGACCGGGCCCTATCTCCACTCAAAAACACAAATGCGAGTGGGCCAGAGGGGAAAAAACATAAGATCTATAATTATATGGAGCATTGTTCTCTGTGAAAGTTCCGTAGGTGAGAATCCTACCTAGTTATTTTACACTTTTCTTAACGACTTAGCGAAATTTAAGTGATCCCACACCCTTTAATAACCTCCAATTAAATAAAACAAAAAAAGCCCTAGGAGGGGGCATAAATATGAAAGGTTGTAGGTTAAAATAACCGGACAAGGTGAAAACGGTTAACGACCCCTAGTTGAAGACCGTCGGTGGCTAAGTTACATCGCTACAGACTGGATCACCTATGTAGAGCTGGAATGCTCGCAAATGTACAGTCGGAACTTAGAATAAATTTTAATAGTTTATTAGTGTGCAGGTCCTTTTTTTAGGTAAGTATGCAGAGTACGAATTAAAACACTTGTAGGGTAAACCTACTTAAGATAACTAAGTTCGGGTCAAATGTAGGCCCACATTAATTAATACTTATGTGAATCTTCTTTATATGCTGGAATACTCTAAAACCTTAAATACTTGCGAACAAAAAATTTTCAGTGAAAAAGTTAAGGATATTACAATGAGCAATCAGCAGGAAAACCTAAATTTTAATTATTTAAATATTAGAGGATCCTCAGAGACTACACAAGAAGGGTCTTTCTTTTCATTACAATTAATCAGAGAAAGATTAAGATTAGTCCGACAAATAAAAATTTTATTTACTTAATTCTAAATAGCTTAAAGCCATTCTTTATGAATAAGTGGATAAAAGTAGGGTTCAATAATTTATTTAATTTATCTATTAAACATCGTCATTTATCTAGTAGCCAAAGGGCTACAAGTTCTTTTAAGAAAATTTTTCAAATTTTAGAAATAAATCCTTATTGGATAACTGGTTTTGTGGATGCTGAAGGTTGTTTCTCTATTAGAATAACAAAATCAAAAAATACTAAATGGAAAGTAAGTACTTCTTTTGAAATAAGTTTACATATTAAAGATGTTGATATTTTATACAAAATTCAATCTTTTTTTGGTGTAGGTGCTGTATATTTACGGAAAGATAGAAATATAGCAGCATATAAGGTATCTAAACTTGAATATTTAAGAGACAAGATAATACCTCATTTTAAGAAATATCCACTTATTAGCCAAAAATCCATTGATTTTGATCTTTGGTGTAAAGTTATTGAAATTATTTTAAAAAAAGAACATTTAAGTCAATCAGGGTTTTTAACTGTACTTACTTATTGTGCTTCTATTAATAGAGGTACTTCTAAAAAAGTTTTTTTTCTTTATCCTAATATAAAACCAGTTATAAGACCTAGGGTAATTTTACCTTTAAATTTAAATCCATATTGGGTATCTGGTTTTGTCTCTGGTGATGGAGGGTTTTCTATTGTTATTAGACCTTCTAATAGTTATAAATTGAAACAACAAGTGGCTTTTAGATTTCATATTGCACAACACAATAGAGATATCGAAGTTCTTAATTTAATTTCTAAATTTTTTAATTGTGGTACTGTTTATGTAAGATCAAATTCATCACAATTATGTGATTTTGTAATACAGGATACTAAGTTATTACTATCTAATATTTTACCTCATTTTGAAATTTATCCTATATTAAATTTAAAATATAAAGATTATATTTGTTTTAAGAAGGCTTTAGAAATTTTTCTTTCAAAACAACATTTAAAGCAAGGGTTTAGATACAATTAAAGGATTTATTTTAGAAATGAATTCTAATAGATTAAATTAAATCAATATTTGATTTCTGACATTTATTTGTAGTTACGCAATGTTCTCAATCGGAATCTTAGGATTCTTAGTATGGTCACATCACATGTTCTCAGTAGGGCTTGATGAATTTGAAACTTTAATTCTTTATTCTCAACTTATAGCTCCGGCTGCAAAATTAGACGAAAAGATTAAACCCTGTATTTCGAATGAAGTTAAAGAGATTTTATTTGGCTCTCTATTAGGAGATGGAAAAATAGAATTGCCACCGAGAGGGTTAAATGCCAGATTTGGCTTCATACAAAGCTTAGAAAAAAAAGATTATTTTTTAAGTGTGTTAAATTCTTTAGGTGATTTATGTTCAGGTAAATACAGAGAATACTCTTATTTTGATCAGAGAACTGGTAAAACTTATACAAGTTTAAACTTTTGAACTAGAGCTTTACCTGTGTTAAATGAGTTTAATTTAAATTTTTATAGCCCAGTGGAGCCTAGCCTAGGGAGGGGGAGTCAAAATTTTACTAAAATAGTACCTCAAGACTTATCCTTATTAACTCCTATTGCTATAGCTCATTGGACAATGCAAGACGGTTCGAGAGGAACATCTAAAGGATTATATCTTTGTACGGATAGTTTTACTTACGCTGATGTTCTAAGACTTAGTAAGTATTTAAACAATAAATATAATCTGAAATCCTCTATTCATAAAGCTGGAGGAAACTATAGAATTTATATTTTAGCTAAATCAGTGGAAACAGTTAAAATTCTTATTTTGCCTTTTATGCATAAAACTATGAAATATAAGTTGGGAGTATAGCTAAATTTCCACGTCGTCCATATTTGAAAAATTTATGGAGTATAATTTCCCTATATGCAAGAAACTATTTATATTTAGTGTACGTTGACTTTACTAGAGCTAAGGTAGCTTTGGGCTTAAAAAGAAAAAAGACAAGGCAGGAAAAAACAAACTTTCAAGAGTACGTGAAAATCACTAAATCTTATACAACTTGCAGGTAATCTATAATTTAGGTGTTGGTTATTTTATAGAGTTCCTCAGAGACTACACGGGTAAACCCTAACTACAATAACAATTAGAAGGGTTAAGACATAGTCCAAATTAAAATTTAATTACATATAATCTCTGTCTAGGGGAGAGTCATTAAGTTTACACACCGGTATTTAAATTCTTAATAGGTGGATAAAATTGTGTCTACAGAACTTCACCAGGCCTGCTGCAGCTTCAAATTTTACTGCTGCTGTTACTCTTTAGGTGATAGGGAAAAAATCTTGCTATATGCTGGAAACTCCACTTTAAGTAATCCACTCGCATTTATTGCGTTAGGAAAAATTTACTTAAATACTCTTTTTGGACAATCAGCAGGAAACTTTAGTTTTAGTACAAAAGCTACGGCAGTTACTAAGAATACTTATAATAGTTATTTAAATTTACCTTTAATTTCTAACCATGTTCCTACTCCTGCCAAAGTTGCTAATCTTACAGATAATGAATTTGGTTATTTTTTAGCTGGTTTAATTGAAGGAGATGGATGGTTTGGTAAATATGAGTTGCATATTATTTTTGCTGAAAACGATATATCTTTGGCTTATTTAATTAAATCTCGTATTGGACATGGTCATGTGTACAAAATAAAAGACAAAAGAGCAGTAAGATATATTTGTAAAAATAAAAAAGGTATGTCTATTATTTTATCTTTGATAAATGGTAAATTAGTAAGTAAACCTAAATACGACCAATTAATTAAACATAATTACAGTGAAAAATTTAACTTTACAATAAATCTACCTTCAAATCAAATTACGCTAGATAATTATTGGTTAGCAGGTTTTACTCAAGCTGATGGATGTTTTTACATTAGTGTTGTCCAAAGTAAAACACACAAAACAGGATTTAGTGTTAGATTAGAATTTTCTATAAAACAAAATGATGCTGTTCCTTTAAAAACAGCTATACGATAGAGTTAAATTGGGTAATCTTTCTCAATATAGCAGTGGTATTTGGTGTTATAAAAGTTCAGGATTTAAAACTGCAGGGTTATTAATTAGTTATTTCGATAAATTCAATATATTTGCAGGTAAATATACTAATTACTTAAAATTTAGAAAAGTCTATATTATGATAACTCAAGGTAAACATTTAGAAGATAAAGGTATTATTAAAATTAAACAAAAAATCAAGAATCAAAAAAACGGATGCCTTGTTGAAGCATAGTGATAGTTCTAATTTTAGCTCTTATTCAATTACCTTTTTCTATCTGTTCTTTTGGGGGATGTACCTACAGAGTTTTCTTATTTTCCCCGTCACCTAACGATTGGACAGATTTGTTGTATCTCTAATGTTCTTTCCATTCCCCCCCTATCGAAAAGTCTTGGCGTTAAAACAGATGCAAACGCTGTTCTTAATAAATTAGAGTTTTGCTAGATAACTAAGGTAATTCGGCTGTTTATTTGTGGGAAAATTAAATGGTAAGAAATATATAGGATGTTCTATAAATTTAAGCAGAAGAAAATTAAATTAACACCAATTTACTTAAAAATTCTAAGATGGTTATCTGTAACGCTTTGCTTAAATACGGTTATTAAAAATTTTCTATTACTATACTTGAGTTTTGTAAAACTGAGAAGTGTTTAGAAAGAGAACAATATGATTTAGATCTCTAACAACCCGAGTATAATGTTTTATCTACAGCTGGCTCTAGTAGGGGATATAAACACTCAGAAGAAGCTCTTCTTAAAATCAGTTCAGCTAAATCGGGAAGAAAACAATCTAAGGAAACAATAGCTAAATTAGTAGCAGCTATAAAAGGTAAAAATAGTCCAATGACAGGACAAAAACATTCCCAAAAGGCGCGACAAAATTTGTCAATATCTAAACAAGGTAAAAATCACCCTATGTTAGGTAAACAAAGAGCTCTAGATGCAGGAAGTCCTACTCAATTAATAGAAGTTTTAGATCTTAAAAAAAATAGTATATGAATCTATTAGTTCAGCAGCAAAAGCTTTAGGTATTAAACAATCTACAATTTCTGCATATTTTGAAAAACAAAAAATTCCCTTTAAAGGGCGATTTAAATTTATTAAATTAAAAAAGTATTGCAACTAAAGGATCCTCAGAGACAAGTACGCAAGAAACTTAAGATATATATTTGGCCTAATATAACTTATAGTTAAGATACTGTCCAACAAATGCTCAAGACAAGAGCTTATTTCACTGCGGCAACTATGGTTATTGCGGTCAATAGGGGCCCTTTTTAATTTTATTTGTTAACTCCCGTTCTTAAAATCTTGTTTGGGCTAATCTTTTTTACCCTTAATGGTCCTAGCTTATAAATTTTTAATTTATATAAGATATCATAGCCAAGGGGTCATTAATAATAGAGAGGCTAGCCAGGTAACGAAAGGTAAAAACAAAAAACAAAAAACAAAAAACAAAAAAAAATAAATCGAATTTTGCTATATGCTGGAAACCATTTTAAATATAAAGTACCATCTATATCAAGTTGTTTAAAAGTTAGTAGTAAGTTCCTGATAAAAAGGTAGAACCCTGCTCCGCTTGTCCGAAACTTGGATGGTTGTGTAAAAATCTTTATATTAATGCAATCAGCAGGAAACCAAATATTATTTAAGTTATAAACAAGAATAGAATAGGATCCTCAGAGACTATATGCAAAATAAACTAACCCTACCAGTAAACAAAAAACAAAAGATTAGATTCCCCTATTTTCTGCGTTTTCTAAAAAAAGTATTACCAGAGAAGAAAAAAAAGGACTGCTTTTTGGAGGGTGTTTAAAGAGATAGTCCAAAATCTGTATTTTATAAAAAGTAAGTAGCCCAGCAAATAAAAGGTTAATTTCTAATAACCACCTTTATCATATTAAGAGTTATTACACTTCTAGTTCAACTTCGCAGCTGGAGGGTAAGGTTAAAAAGAAGGGAAACCTGCTACCAATAAATTAAAAAACTTAAATCCATATTGGATAACAGGATTTTGTGATAGGTCATCTTCTGTCACTATTATTCCTGCATTGCGGTAAAAAGCTAATGATTCTAAAGAAACTTGGGAAATCCGAGCTACTTTTTAAATTTTAGTAGACTTTAAATATAAAGAAGTTTTAGATTCTATTCAAAATTATTTCGGGAATGGGAAAATTTATGTAATAGGTAATAAAGTGTATTACCGCGTGACAAAATATAATGATCTTATTGACATTATAATCCCTCATTTTGATTCTTATCCTTTACTGTCTTTAAAGACAGTGATTTTAAGTATTTGGGCCCCGTAAAAAGCTGTAGAACTTTTAGCCACTGGGCAACATAAATCTAAGAATGGACTTTTGGAAATTTTAAGTATTTATGCTGCAATAGGTAGAGGGCCTTCAAAAAAAGTTAAGGCTTATTTTCCTGACTTAGTGCCAACTAATTTACCAGAATACATCCTAAAAGTTGCGGATTTAAAACCTTGGTGGCTATCTGGTTACCTAACAATTTATTGCCAATTTGAATTAGCGGTATTTGCTGGGCAGTGGTATTTAGATGGATATAATAAATTAAGACACAGCTTTAGCATTTCACGTGAGATATCTTAGTTAAAATTGATTAAATTAATTGGAGAGTATTTAGGGGCTAAAGTTTACATTAAAACGGTAAATAAACGAGTGGATTTATATATCTATTCCCTTCAGGATTGCCAAGTTCTTATTAATTTTTTAGATTCCTATCCTCTTCAATCTAGCAAACAGCAAGAATACCTAATTTGGCGTAAATTTATTTATACTGCAAATGCCTTTAACTCCAAAAACCCTCATTTAGTGGGTAATCTTATTGATAATCTTTCCATATTTGTTGATTTAATTAAAAAACTTGATCGTATACGTGAAGAAAATTAACCTAATATAAAATACAGAGATTGTCCTACTGGTATTAAAATCTTTTCTTGGCTGTCATATTCCTTTAGTAAGAATATATATATGGCCAATCAAATATACTTAAATGTACTAGCAAATTACAAGTTTTATAATAAAGTAGCTTCGTTACTAAAAGTATTTCCTAGATCGAATATATTTTATATTCCTGAAAATAAAAATTGTAAAAGCCTAGTTTTATATGGAACTAATCTTTCTTCTACTATAAATTATCCAAAATATACTAGCATTGTAAAATATATGGTTTCTATACCTAATAATATTTTATTTCCTTTAATAGGTATTTTATTGTCAGATGGTTGTATAACTATTAATAATAGTAGTAAATTACTAATGGCAGAACAATATCCTAAAGATGTTGGAGCTAGAATTAGATTTAAACAAAGCATACAAAGATCAGAATACGTTTTTACCGTATTTTCACTTATTTCTCATTACTGCATATCTTATCCTAATTTAGTTAAAACTAGAGTGAATAGAAAAGATTTTTTAGGTATTGAAATTATTACACGTTCTTTACCATGTTTTTCTAGTTTTATACCGAAAATTCTATTTCAAAGGTAAGAAAATTATACCTTTAGATTTTTATGATTTAATTACTTATGAGGGGCTAGCTCATTGGATTATGGGAGATGGTTCTTTTGTCAAAGGAGGGGGATTATATTTACAAATTCAAAATTTTACAGTTAAAGAGTGTGTTTTTATTATCAATACTTTCTATATTAAATTTGGAATTGAAAGTAAAATACATTTTCAAAGAGGTTTGCCTGTTTTATATTTAACTGTAGAATCTATTAGAAAAATATATCCTCATATTAAAGAATTCATTATCCCTAGTATGGAATATAAGTTTCAATATAAATTAACACAAAAATAGTAGCCCGACTGCTAAACCTTTTAGGGAAATTATAGGCCCGCTAATGTTAAATTTAAGTATAAGGGGCAAACTCTAGAGAACTCCTAATTTATAGAATAAGTAATATAAATAGGACAATCGTAGAACTAAATCATAATTAGGAAACTATTCTGTAAAAGCGTAGAGACTAGATGCTCCATGGTTTCTAAGTAAATAAATTATTATTTATATGAAATTATAAGGAATAGTCCAAAATCATCGGTAACGATTTAGAGCAAAACTCTAATAAAATTTTATTTGCCCAGGGCCCCAATAAAGGTAATAAGTTAAACCCTTTTTTATTTTTAAAGCAAGGTCGGGGATTAATTTAAATTTGAGATACTAGGCCAACTAAAACCTGAAATGGTTGAAGGCTGAACCTTGAGCTACATTATATGGAGGTAGTTTAAGATTTAATACTCCATTATTATTCACTATTGGATTTTTAGCTCTATTTACTATCGGTGGGTTACTTTTTCCGGTTAGCTCACTTTAAAGGCAACTATATGCTGGGAACCTTTTACAACTAAGATACTCTAATTCTATCTCCTGGAGTTGAAACATGGGGTAATTAAAGTAAAAAAGCTTAGTTTTAAGCAATCAGCAGGAAACCAAAAGGCTTTGTCTTAGGATCCTCAGAGACTACACGTAGCCATCATTTACATTAATTATTAAAAAAAAGGTGTATTGATAAGGTATAGTCCAAAAATACTAAATATTTCGAATAGAGCTATTCTGTTTATATAAAAATAAGATCTATTAAACTAATATTTAGTATTTAGTACTTATGAGTTATTACATCTTTGAATTTTTCGATTATTTAACTAAAAACTGTACTTTATTAGACTGTGGCTCAACTTTTTTTTAACTAAAGTATTAAAACAAATAAAACCTATTAAAGTTTATAATAGCCTTAAAGAGGATAGACTGCTACTGTTTAAAGAACAAAAAGATAAAACGGGTGTTTATTGTTTAGTTAATTTAATTAATGGGCATACCTATATAGGTACTTCTGTTAACATTGAAGGTAGAATGAAAAGTTATTTAAATAATAGTTATCTAAAAAGCAAACAAAATAGTAACATGCCTATTTCAGCGGCGTTTTCTAAATATGGACCAGAGCATTTTGCTGTTTTAATTGTTGAATATGTAGATATTGAAAATTTAACTATAGTAGAAACTAATTATATAACAAGTCTATTACCTTATTATAATGTATTAAAACAAGGTTATTCTTCATTAGGTTATAAACACAAAGAAAATACCAAACTTTGACTATCCGAACTAGCTAAAAATAGAGTACATTCAGATAAAAAAAAAAGTTTTAATTTCTAGAGCTTTAATAAGTGAAAATAATCCTTTTTACAATAAAAATCATTCTGTAGAGGCTAAATTAAGAATGATAGAAGCTAACTCAGCTTATCCTGTTTATATTTATAATTAATTTAGAGAACTATTAGTAATTTTCCGTCAGTTAAAACTTTAGCTAAATTAATAAATTCTAATCATTCCACAATAGTAAGTTTTATAAAAAACGTGTCCTCTAAGGAACCACTGTTTAGTGGTGAATGGTATTTAACTAATTTACCTTTAAATTTGACTGACACACCTTTAATTTCTAATTGGTTATCAAAGGAGTCTAATAATATAATTTTAGAAATGAATAATAACTATAATTTTAAAAAAGCAGTATTTGTTTATAACAAAAATAAAGAGTTTATATGTAAATTCGAAGGTGTAACTCATGCAGGTAAAGAATTAAATATTAATCATAGTGTAATTAAAAAATATGCGTTACTTAATGCGCCCTACAAAGATTATATTTTTAGTTACGAAAGATTAAGAGATTAAAATTACCTCTCTTTATGTAACCGGAGTAGTATTATCTAATGCTTCAATAGATATTGCATTCCACGATACTTATTTAAATCTTGCTAGTAATATTATTATTGCAGATAAGATACTTAAGTCCCCAAGAATTCTTTCAGATACAGAGTTAGGACCTTTTGTTGTTGGTTTAATAGACGGAGATGGAAGTCTACAAGTAAATCATTGGCGGAAGAAAAACCTACAATATCGCCTTGTGGTAAAACTTGCGGATAAACCTTTAAATTCAGATATGCTTAGGCATATAGCTAAAGTATACGGAGGTTACGTACGACATGGAGTAGAAAAAGAATCGAGTTACGTACAATGGATTATAAATGATCAAAATACATTTAAGCAAACTATTTTACCTCTACTTGATAACTACCCTCCTTTGACTAGTAGAATGCGACTACAATATTACTTTTTTAAAAAGTTTTTACTAAGTCCTATAGTAGAACATTACTTTATAGATCGAGGCCTTAAATATCAGAATAGAGATTCAATATTACCTCTATTTACTGAAGCTCCTAACTATTTCAAGGAATGGTTAGCTGGATTTATTGAATCAGAAGGTTCCTTCAGTTTGCGAGTTCAAGGTAACTATTCATTTAGTATAGGGCAAAATCATGACTGTTATTTGATTAAAGCCATTCGAGACTACTATGGAGTATCTCATTTAACTATTGACTATAAAACAGGAAAGATTAGTGGTTACCCTTTTTATGAATTAAGTGTAGGAAGTGCTAAAGGTACAGGAAAAGTTATTGAACATTGTACAACTTTACTTCAAGGTTACAAATATTATCAACTAGCAGTTTTTGTATCCAAAAATAAGGTATTTAATAATAGATCTAAAGAATTCTTTGAATAAGTACGTGTCGTGTTGTCATGTCACTGTGGTAGAAGTGGGTTCTTCTTCCGGTATCTTTAAATTTTTAGATGCTAACGGTGAAGTCTTATTTTTTTCTAGTAATGCATAGAAATGTAAAAAGGAATAAGATAATACCGTGGGAACCCTTGTATTATTCAAGGGACTCCGTAGAGGCCACACGTGGCACCAAAATTTGATAGACTCGTTTATCCTTTTTGGAAGATATGGTCCGAACCAATTCTAAAGAATTGTAGCCCAATTTGTTATCATAAATTTATCTGTGATAGTAATTTATAAAGACGTATTACGTTGTCGCCCACTTTCACTATGTTTTATCAATGGGAGCTGTATTTGCTTTATTTGCAGGTTTCTATTATTGGGCTCCTAAAATTTTAGGTAGAACAATTAACGAATTCTTAGGAAAAATACACTTCTGGACCTTGTTTGCAGGGGTTATGCTAATAGTTCAGATTTGGTCTTTCCTGATTATATACGACGATACTAATATCTTATTAACTATGCCTATTTCATTAAATGAAATAATAGAGAGAGAGGTAAAGGATACAGATGATACAGATATCGATTTAAATACTTTAGATAATAAGCTTAATAATTTACCTACACTGAATTCTCCCAATCTTAAAAAAGGAAAAGGTAAAGTAACCTTTGAAAAATTTAACAATATTCAGGCAGTAGCTAAGTTTATAAACCTCAAAGAATCTAAAATAGCTATATTATCTAGTATTAAAGATCAAGCTGGTATCTATATGTTCTTTAATTTAACTAATGGTAATTGCTATGTTGGTAGTAGTATAAATTTAGCAAGAAGATTTAGGGTACACATGTTTAATGTGGGTTCTGTAAAACTACCTTTGCCTTTAGCTATAAATAAATACGGTCTGAATAATTTTGCTTTCTTAATTTTACAATATTGTGAAAGTAAAGTAGAGATTTGTGTAGGTTTAGAACAACACTACTTAGATTTATATAAACCTAAATATAATATACTAAAATTAGCAGGTTCGTCCCAAGGATTTAAACATTCTCCAGAAACTATAGCTAAATTAAAAAGTATGCATGCAGGTAAATTACAACCCAGATACAATACTAAGGTTTCTTTAGATAAAAAAATTTTAACCAGTATGGCTTTAAAGAAATACTATCTAGAAAACACTCACCACAGTAAAGGGAAAAAAGGTGTTTTATCTTCTCAATACGGAATAGGAGGAACAAAAGTAACTCTTACAAGTGAAAACGGAGAAGTATTAACTTTTCCTTCTTTCAATGCTGCTAGAAAGCACTTTAGGGTTAGATTTACTACAATCTCTTTAAATGTAAACCAAAATAACCCTATTCTAATCAAAGGAGTCAAATGGAACGGTAAAACTGAATAGCTACTAAAGAAAGTATTAATACCCCTAATTTAGAAGCTGAGCCTGGATAACTATACTACAGCTACAACTAGTAACTAAGCTATTACTAATATTATTAAACATTACTGCGTTAACTGCTACTCTAGCATAGGATTTTTCCTTAATAGCCAGAATAGCTTATCTGCCTGGTTACTGCGGCCTGCGTATCTCCCCGGGCCCCCGTGAGCTAAATTTTGGTAAATGAGGAAACAAGAATGATAATTAGCCCCCTAATCATTAGAAAGTAGTAGCAAGGTTGCCGCACTGACTAATATTAGTAAACAATATTCTATTTGCTAGAAACTCCTAAAGCTTAATCTACCCTAAAACTGTCAACTGTCAAATTTTGGCTGTAGGGTAAAAAGGATGTAAGATATTACAATGGACAATTAGCAGGAAACCAAAAGATTTATAATTATCTTAGTAGGATCCTCAGAGACTGCACGAATGTGATTTTAGTACTTTCTAAAATTAAGAAACAGTCCAACCTTATTAGAAATATTAAGGATTAATTGTAATTTAACATTTTTTCCTCAACACTTCTTAGGATTAGCCGGTATGTTTGAAATAACATCTTGTACAAATGAAATTATTATTTTATCTGCGATTCATTTTTTCCCTTTGGGTCCTTTTGTAAAACCAATCTTTTGAAATGAACCAGTGCGTGTTTATTATCCAGTATTAAATAGAAATTTTATAGGTACTGACAATAAAAACAGAGTTGTTATTTACCAATGGACTAATTTAATAACAAGTCACATATATATAGGAAGTGCTTCTACAGGTTCTACTAGATTGCTAAGTTACTTTAATCCTAGTGTACTATCTAGAAATTTACCTATATATAACAGCTTAAAAAAATATGGACATAATAATTTTTGTTTAGCAATATTAGAAGATTTAGGTTCAATGCGAGGAGCACAAGTATCCAAAAAGTTTATATTAGAAAGAGAGCAATTTTATTTAGATATTTTATTTACAAAATATTTAGATAGAAAATTAAATCTTTCACCTACTGCTGGTACTAACTTAGGTTTCAAACATGAATCTATTTTTAAATTGAATAGAAAAGGTAGCTTGAATCCTATGTTTGGTAAAACTTTTTCACCTTAATTCATAGAGATGCAAAGAAGAGATAGAAAAGGTATAAATAATCCTATGTTTGGTCAGATAAAATCTCCTGCTACTATAGCTAAGTTACAAAAATTGGTTTTTCTATGAAGCTGAGACTTTCAAATTTATAGGGGTATTTTCTACTGTAGATTGTGCTAAACAATTTAAAATGGGGAAAGAAACTTTAACTAAATATTTAAATAATAAACTTCCTTTCAAAGGAAAAATATTTTCACGAGTACAATTAGATTAATTTTCATGCCTCTATGGTAAAATTTAAAATTACCATTAGTAAATTGGGTGAATTGCAAGGACATCCTAGTGTGCTTTTTTTCTCTACCTTTACTAGGACTATTTGCAGCGAAGTTTATTTCAATACCTCCGCATGTGAAATCTTTCTCAAGTGCGCTTGAATACTTGTGGTGTAGAAATAAAAACGTTCAACGACTAGCTAGTGAGTAGTATTAACAATAACCTAGCACTCTATATTATTAACAATAAAATAGTTAGCGCCCAATCATCCCTTATTCATTTAAGTCCTTAGCAGCCTACCTCTACCTCAACTGCGTGGACAGTAATAAGCTAGGGCAAATGGGATGAATGACATAGTCTGAACCTTTTACTTATTTTGATTTAGCACTATAAATAAGTAGAAATTAAGATGGCTTAAGTAATTATATTTTGTTTTATTTTATTATTTCTTAGCTATTTAATTTCCCGTAAGGAAAGGAGTCTTAATGCCTGTGTTTGCAACCACAAAGAGGGTATTAAGGATTAACACAATTGATGCCTAGAAGAATTCCTGATTACCCTGATGCATTTAGTGGATGGAATGCTGTAAGTAGTTTTGGTTCATTAGTTTCTGTAATTGCTACTATCTTATTTGGTTATATAATTTATGATATATTTGTTAACCAACCTGTATCAAATAATAACCCTTGGGGTGTAGCTTCTTACTTTACTAGTGAAAGTCTATTCATTGAAAATGAAAGTCAATCAAGTAATACTTTAGAATGGACATTAGCTAGCCCTATCCCATTCCACGCTTTTAAAATGCTACCTGCGCAATCTTAATAACTGCTAACTTTTTTTTTAACTTGTATAACTACGCTTGGCTTACTATAGCGAAGGCTAGTTTGTAAAAACCAAAAAAACAAAAAACAAAAAACAAAAACAAAATTAAAAAAGCTTTATTAAAATAGCTAGATTTAATCTAATTATAGTCTATTTGGAAAAGAGTTTAAAAAATTTAAGCTTCGTTATTACATAATACACTTACTTTAAAGATTATAGATGATTTAATTAAGATATTTTTTAAGTAGATCCCCCAATAAAAAAATTACTGACATAAACATAAATTATCTGTTATAATTTAGCGTATAAAAACTGCTAATGTTAAGTACGTAATTAACCTTCCAACCTTAAGTATAAAAAATAATTTAACCTAATTTAATATATAAATTAACAAAGTCTCTCCTTATTTGCAGTAAAAAGTAAACCTACCAAATGTTAGTACCTAGGTATCACAATTACTAGCGAAGCTAGGACTGATATTAAGAGTGACAGTACAGAGAATAGGCTGCATTCACATTGAGATTATCAAAATAAAGATAAAATAAAAAAATGAACATAAAAATGTCGGTTAAAACAATTAGAAATAAAATTTTATCATCTAGAGTATATAGGGAATGTAAAATAGGATGGGATTTGGTTAAATTACCCAATCATATTGTAAAATTAGAAAGTCGAATTTCTTTCAGAATATTTAAATTTATAGGAGCATTTTGTTTATTTTTGGTGATGGCTGGAATAGCAAAACAATATCATCCGTTAATAATTTATTATATATACACATATTCTTTAATTTATTCATTTTATAGGCTGTATTTATCAATGTGTATTATATACCAATATATATTAGTTATAGTTAAAGGTAAATTTATAGCACGAAATTCACCAGTGAATGGATTAAATAGTATCTTTCGAGTATTAACTAGTACAATTAGATCTACAGCTGGTTTTACAATAGGTACTGGTATTACATTTGCTTTATGTCATGAATTGGATGATATTTTAGTGACAGAAGGAAAAGAACCTTACTTTGTGCCAGGAATGAAAAGTATTATAGGCAATTCAGGATTGGAAGGTCAAGTTAGAAGCACACTTAAAAGACTTGGTTTTAAAGATGCAGAACCAAGATCTATTAATGATATGATATTAAATATGACTCCAGAAGAAAAGTTAAAATATCAACAAGAAACCGGCCAAAGTTGGGAAAGCTTAATTCAAAGTAGGGAAAGCCTTCAAGAAAACTTAAATAATCCTACAGAAAAAAAAAATATTACCCAAGAAATTAAAAGTTTTATAGATAAAGAGGAGCCTTTTAAAAAACAAAAATAATCATTCAAAGAATGATAAAAAACAAAATAAATAGGGTTTCTTTAAATACTTTTAAGCAAAGCATAAGATTTAAATTAAGTTTATTAAAGGTTCTTAATATCCCCCTTCCTTTTTAAATACTCGGATTCAATCAAACTATAGCTCAAAAAAAGGTTTTTGTTGGTTTTTCAACTAAAGGAAAATTACCTATTTCAAAATTATTTTAGGATTTAGATAGTCCTATTTTTATAAAGTTTCTATACAATCCATTATTGCTTTGCAACTCCTTGTAATAAAGTTAATATTTTAACTGATTTATTAAAAAGTGCTTATTGTGTTATTTATTTAGATAGTCAATACTTAATGAAGCTAAAAAACAAAGGTTACAAGTATAAGGGCGATAATTAAAGCTCCACTGGTTCAAGCAACCCATATTCAAATAATACTGGTTCTAACTAGAGTGATTAAATTAATACCGGTAATGAAGGCAATTCTGGTTATTATTAAGAATTTCTCAATTAATTAAGGTGTAATAGGGTGCTTTATTTTTTTATCTACTTGTTGTAGTAAGTAATAAGGGTAGTGGTTTTAGTTCTAGTAGTTAATACTAAGTCTTGTTTTTCAGATACTCTAATTTACTTGTAGATAGCTATTATCTAAGTAATATATAAGTGTGTACTTGCTACGCTAGTATTTTAACCTAAGTTCTTACTATAAAAACAAACAAAAAACAAAAAACAAAAAACAAAAACAAAATTAAAAAAGCTTTATTAAAATAGCTAGATTTAATCTAATTATAGTCTATTTGGAAAAGAGTTTAAAAAATTTAAGCTTCGTTATTACATAATACACTTACTTTAAAGATTATAGATGATTTAATTAAGATATTTTTTAAGTAGATCCCCCAATAAAAAAATTACTGACATAAACATAAATTATCTGTTATAATTTAGCGTATAAAAACTGCTAATGTTAAGTACGTAATTAACCTTCCAACCTTAAGTATAAAAAATAATTTAACCTAATTTAATATATAAATTAACAAAGTCTCTCCTTATTTGCAGTAGTTGGTAAACCTACCAAAGGCAAAAGGCTAATTTTGTTTTAGTAAAGCAATTAACTTGGTTAGGCTAATCTAGATATTAATAATTGTTGTATTTGCCTAACTACTAGAAGTTGCTACAAAAACTGAGCTGCTATGTGTTTATAACAACTAACAACAACACAAATTATAGGTGTTAGCCTTGCAGAACTAGTTACTAAAATTAGTAGCGAAGTGAATCATTAGCTAGCTACTGCTTTGTGAATTTGATTGATAACTATAATAGCTGCTTTGTTTAGTAACTTACTTTTTAACTAATAAAGTTAGCCCACTTTAGTTGCTAAGCTAGGAAGCATCTTTTCAACTACTAGCGAAGCTAGGACTGATATTAAGAGTGACAGTACAGAGAATAGGCTGCATTCACAATAAGATTATCAAAATAAAGATAATCTATTTAAACAAAACAAAAATAAAAAAAATGATAACTTTATTATTATTAATACCTATACTTGGTAGTTTAATCATTCTTCCTATGTCTAGCAGCACTATAGAGAGTCAAAATAAAATGAAAAAAATAGCTTTGACAACATCTCTAATTAATTTCTTTATTTCATTATTTATTTGGTATCAATTTGATTCAAGTCAAACACAATATCAATTTGTTGTTACTTCGTTACTAGAAAATCAACCAGCTTTAGGTGGAAACTTTTGTAATTTAAATTTTGGTATTGATGGTATATCTTTATATTTTGTTGTGCGCCCTTTAACTAAGTTATTAATTATTTTAGGGCTTTTTATGAGCGAAGCGGCCCTTTTTAGAATTAAATCTAAGCCCGTTCTACTAAGAATCATAACTGAACTATCGTTATGTAAACCAACTAACTTACTGGATATCGAAATGATTATAGGAATGGAGCATGTTAGTAAAGTCCTAAATAAGATTAAGTATAAATTTTATATATGGGGCAAGGTAATTTATATCCAGGCTCTTATTATACTGCTATTACAGAACTATAATATGACTTCGAAAGTACTTGACACGGAGTGTAACCATAAATGTGTAGAAAAACAAAATGCATATTTAAGTTCATGGTTACTAAAGAAGGTTTTATCCTTAAAGCAGAGAGCTAAAGATATAATATCAGGCTTTTTCTTAGGAACTGGGGATCTCCTAAACCTAGTAATAGGCATCAAAATTTTGACTTTGAAGGTATGAGTATATGCTTATAATTTTATTAAGGCTGTGGAGCGGTATTATTTCGCTTTTCCTTTTTTTTACTGTCTTGGGCCGAAAGCTAACTCTTCAAAGGGAGACGGAGTGATCGTAGTACAAACTTATTTTGGTTTGGAAGGGTCACAGGAAACAGTTTTTAATCAAAATAGAGCAGGTAGAAGTAAAACTTTACACTCTATTCTATTAAGAGCAAAGAGACCTGGAAATAATCCAGTAAATATTCACTTTAATAAACCTCTCGGGATCAGATATAAGAGTACTCTAGTTTCAAAGGATTCTATTATTAAACCTTGGTTCTTAACTGGTTTTACGGACGCTGAGGGATCCTTTTTAGTTAACATTAAGAAATCTCCTACTTTGAAATTAAGATGAAGAGTCCTACCTGTAATCCATAATGGACTTCAATCTAAGGATGTAAATACTTTAAAGGAGGTTAAAGCATTTTTTGGTGGTCAAGGGTCTATAATTAAAGCTAAAAATGTTGTGTTCTATAGATCAACTACGATCCAGGAGCTTAAAAAGGTTATTAACCACTTTGAGAAATATCCTTTACAAACTAAAAAACGAGCTGATTTTGAATTATTCAAGGCAATTGTAATGATTATTGAAAGTAAAAAACATTTAATTCCAGAAGGTTTCCAAGAAATTCTTAATCATAAAGCTTACCTAAATAATGGATTACCTGCTGCAATAATAGAAGCTTTCGAAGCGAATAATCCCAATCAGCCCTTTCCACTGCTAAGGGCTAATTTGAAACCAGTACCTAGATTACCTAGTATAATTAATCCTCAAATACCTGATCCTCAATGGTTAGCGGGATTTACAGATGGTGAAGGCTGTTTTAGTATTAGTGTAGCTAAGAACTCTGCAACTGAAACAGGATACATAGTAAGCTTAAGATTTCAAATCAGTCAACATTTAAGAGATGAAAATTTGTTGAGAAGTTTTATTAATTATTTTGGTTGTGGTCGTTTTTATCCTTTAGATGGTACTCAAAAAAGGGGCGATTTTACGGTTACCAAATTAACGGATAATTTAAATATTATTATTCCTTTTTTCTTAAAAAATCCTCTTTTGGGTATAAAAGCTTATGATTTTAAATTATGGTGTGAAGCTGCTGACATAATGACTAAAAAAGAACATTTGGCCTCAGAAGGTTTGAATAAGATTTTAATTTTAAAAGCCCTTATAAATAAGAAGTCTACTAATGGGGGTAAATAATAATAATAAAGTATTTCTCCACTCTTCTAATAAAAATACGAATTCACCTAATAATATTTGTAGCGTAAGCTGCAAAAATTTAATTGATATATTGAGTGCTAGCACTACGCAGAAACAGCCGGCTATATATCATGAGGTTTTTAAGATAATTCAAACAAATTTACATCTTCTTAAAAATATGTCTGCAGATGATAAACAAGCATTAAACAATAAATCAAATAGAAAGGTGTTAGAAATTATAAAAAATATACAAAAATGAACGTATTCATGTGAACCCGTATATATAAAAAAATCTAATGGAATAATGTTTAAAAATATAACTAAATTAAAATCTTTTTGGCCATCCCCCGCTACCGCTATACCATCTCTTAATGATATAATAGTACAAACAGCGATAAAACTACTTATGGATACGAAAATTACTAATTGTGAAATCTTTAATGGTCAAAGCTTTGGATTTAGACCTAACAGATCTGCCCATCATGCTTTAAACTCAGTAAAATTTATGAAAGGAGTAACCTGAATTATTGAAGGTAAAATTAAGAGTTTTTTTGACCCCTGCATTGGCCCTTTCAAAGGAAGACCCCCTCAAAGGCGGGGCAGCTTAGGAGGTAAAATTAATTATAACTTATTAATTAATATAATAAAGAATAAATTAAATCCTGATAAAACTGTTCTAGGGATTTTCAATAAACTTTTTAAGGTAGGTCCTTTAGTAAATCCTTATTTTGATATAATTTCACCTATCTTATTTAATCTTTATTTAACTCCTTTAGATGAGTTTATTGATAAGTTAACAGAAAAATATGCTATAAGTCCCTTTCACATACAGATTTATTATGTTAGGTTTGCTGATGAGTGAGTAATAGGAGTAAAATTCGAAGAATTAGGAAATGTAGGTGTAAACCAACTAGAGCAAAATAAGAAGGAATTAGTTAATATTCAGGAACAAATAAAGGCTTTCCTAAGGGATAGTCTAAATTTAGAGTTAGAAAAAAATAAGTTAACTCATTTCATGGGACAGCACAGGAAACTTAAAGATTCAGCTAAATTTTTAGGTCACTATTTAAGCTTACCATCAAAGGTTAATACTGCTTTAAAGGAACATCCTAAGTACTATTCTTCACCTAATTCTTACCCAGAGTTTGCACCGACAATTTTAATTCCTTTCAATGACCTAAAAGATAAACTTATTGAAAAAGGCTTTGCAGATGCTTCAGGTTTTCCTAAATATGTGGGAAAACTCTTACATTTATCTGATTATGATATAGTTAAATATTATAACAGGCTTCTTACAAATACTCTTATTTTTTATAGTATGGCTGATAATTGTTCAGGTTTAAGAGAATTCTTCTATATCTTAGAATACTCTTTAGCTCATACACTGGCAGCTAAACACAGATCTAGTTTAGCAAAAATATTTAAGAAGTATGGTAAACCCATTGTTGTAAATTCTAGGGATCTAGGGAAAGTAAGATTTACCCAACCTAGTAAAGCAGAATATCTTAAAAATAGGTTTCATAAAGAATTAGAAATGTGGAAGTTAGAATATAATACAAACGACCCAATTTCTATACATAGTTAAAATAACTAAGGGTACATTTAGAATATTTAGGGGTGGGCTTATATCTGGCTCAAGGCTCAAGTAGGATTTGAATTTTCTTTAGTCGCTTGTCCAGCTGGAAATAAGACAAGTTTAATAAGTATTTATTTAATAGATTTATAGATTTATATTAATATAATCAGACTTTAAGAGAATTTAGGTGAGGTTTTAAGTGAATTGTCTCGATTTCTGCTGTTTCACTGCAGCACAAAAATCAATTTGTATACTGTTTCTGGAGAGCCGTATGCGGTGAAAGTCGCACGTACGGTTCGGTGGGAGCTAGTTTAATAACCCTAAGTTTAGGGGCTCAATTAGCGACCCAACTTATTAACTACTTTTGTAACCCCTGTTGCATTATTATCTAATTATTCTAATATAACTAAAAATCTAAAATTATTTTTAATTTCATTTTTATTATTAGAAACATTACAAATATGTGCTTTTGTTTCATTAGATTTATTATTGTTCTATATTTTCTTCGAAAGTGTTATGTGAACTGGGATCTCACACGTATGGATGCTTTCAACTATCAAACTCCGGAAACACCCTAAAGCTTATGATACCAACCTTAATTAGAAATAATTTAAGTGGCCAGAGTAATTCCCTGGGTAAGGTAACAAGTCATAAATAGAGTGAAAACGAAATGGGCTATCGCGGATCTAAATCAGGCAAGTTGCCTGTAAAAGAGCAACGAGTAGATGGTAGTTACTTCTTTTTTTGTTTTATGCAGAAGTTAAGGTATACTCTAATGGATTGTTAAAACAATTATCAAATCAGTAACCCTTCTAAACAAAATATTATACCTAGCTTAAGTAAAAGTTTTAATCTTCAATCCAATAAACTATTTCATGTTTCTAATTTTCAATTACGAAGACAAATACATCAAATTTCACCTTTTCTAGCAAATAGAAAATTGAGTCTGTCTACATCTGCGAATCAGCTACAGCTTAAATTAGAGCCTGGTTTTGTAACAGGTTTTACAGATGGTGAGGGTTGTTTTGGACTATATATCTACAAAAAAGCTTCTTCAAAAAGCGGTTGGAATGTGATTTTGGATTATAAAATTACTTTACATTTAAGAGATCAAATAATTTTAAATGAAATTAAAACTTATTTTGGAGTAGGAGTACTTTCTAAAAATGGAAAAGATCTGATTAATTATGGAATTAGATCTATAAAAGACTTACAATTAGTTATAAATCATTTTGATAAGTTTCCTTTAAAAACTAAAAAATTAAATGATTACAAGTTATTCAAAAAAGCATTTGAATTAATTAAAAATAAAAAACATTTAACTAAGGCAGGTCTTGAAAATTTGGTTTTAATTAAAAGTTTTATGAATAGGGGTCTAACACCTGATTTAAATTTAGCATTTCCAAATATAAATTCTGAAGCTTTAAAATTAGAAGCAAAGCTTGATAGCCAAAAAGTTTTACTTTCAGATAGCGCTAAAGCTAATTGATTATCAGGTTTTACTACAGGAGAGGGGAGTTTTCAAGTAAGTATTTTAAAAAGTCAAACAACAAAAATAGGTTATCAAATTTTATTAAGATTTTGTATAGGTCAACATAGAAGAGACGAAAATTTATTAATAAGTTTAATTGATTATTTAGATTGCGGAACAGTTCACAAGAAAACAAATAGTAAATATAATACAGATTTTTTTTAATTTCAAGTTTATAAGTTTGATGACATTATTAATAAAATTATACCCTTATTTGTTAAATACCCTTTCCAAGGACAAAAGTTATTAGATTTTCAAGATTTTTGTAAAGTGGCTAAATTAATTAATCAAAAAGCCCATCTCACTTTTGAAGGTCTTAATAAAATTCGTAAAATAAAAAAAGATATGAATAAAGGAAGAAATTTTATGTAGTTTAATTACTAAAGAGCCCCTACAGGTGGTGAACTTAAATTAAGTATAATTATTTTGTAAGATAAAGCTGATTACCATGGTATTACCAATATTATTTATAGTAATAGTAATATTTGGACACGGTAATGATAGAATTAGATCAGCATTCTTATTTTTCTTATATACATTAGCTGGTAGTTTACCTATGTTATTATGTATATTAATGATATATAGTTATATAGGTTCAACAGATTTCCAAATAATATCATTATATTCTATAAGTTTAGATAGTCAAAAAATAATATGGTTGTCAAGTCCTCTTCAGCAAGGGATAATTCTGACCAGCAGATTTAATATTAAAAACAAAAATACTAATTTAACTAATCTGTTAGAAAGATTTCCTAAATCAAATAAAAATTATTTACCTAGTAATAATAAGTGTAAAGCTTTGGTTGTCTTTGGCTCAAATTTAACTTCTACAATAAATTATCCACGTTATACCAATATTGTTAGACATATGGTTAAAATATCTAGCGAAGCTAATTTACAATCTATTGTATTAGGTATTCTATTATCAGATGGTCATCTTTACAGAAACAAAACTGGTAATACATTATTATATTTTAAACAGGCAATTTACAATATTAAATTTTTTCTATTAGTGTTTAACAAATTTATCCATTATTGCAGTTCATATCCTAGATTGGATTGAACAACTATTAATGGCAAAAAACATGTAGGTATAGTTTTGGCTACTAGAGTTTTACCTTGTTTTACGGAATGGTATGAAATTTTTTATGTTAAAAAAACTAAAGTGGTACCTTTAGATTTGTATAATCTATTGACTTATGAATCTTTAGCTTATTGGATAATGGGTGATGGGACAAAAAGTGGAAAAGGTTTAACTCTTCAAACCCAATCCTTTACTCTTAAAGAGTGTGTTTTTATTGTAAGTATTTTAATACATAAATTTGACCTTAAATGTTCTATCCATATGCAAAGAAATCAACCAACTATCTACATTTCAGCTAAATCAATGCGACAAATTAAAGGTAAATTAATACCTTACTTTGCACCTTCTATGGTTTATAAATTAGGTTTTTAATATAATTCTGAAGTGGCAAACTCGAGAGACACCTAAATTTAAGAATGATTAATTAAAATTAGGCTATCGTCGAACTAAATCATTGACGGGAAACTGTCTTTGTAAAAGCGTAGAGGCCAGACGCCACATGGTAATCTAAGTGCAATATAATATTTTTTTATATAAATTTATTTGCATATGATGCTACAAGGAATGGTCCAGTTCACCGGTGACGGATTTCTAGAAATCAACAACTAGAATAAGGTATAATATATATGTTTTAATTTAATTCATTTTATACCTAGATGATAGGTCAGCTGTATCTGAAAAGATAAAAGACCGAACCCTGAGGTTTCTTCATAGCTTTTGCTGTTAAAACTCCCTTATATCCATTTATTATTTGGTTACCTAAAGCCCACAGTGATTCTGTACTAGGTGGATCAATAATCCTGGCTGCTACAATTATCAAGTTAGCTACTTACGGTTATCTTAGAATATTAGTAGAAATTTTACCAGATGCTACTCAATATTTCAGTCCTTTAGTGCAAACTATGGCTGTTATAACTTTAATTTACGCTTCATTTAGTACTATTATACAACAGGATACAAAAAGATTAATTGCCTATAGTTCTATCTGCCACATGGCTGTTGCTATATTAGGTTTATTTTCTAATACTATTATAGGTATTGAAGGTGCTATCTTACTTTCTTTAGCTCATGGTTTTGTTTCACCTGCTCTATTTATTTGTGTAGGAGGAGTAATATACGAGAGAACGGGAACAAGATTAATTAACTATATTAGAGGTTTAGTTACTTACATGCCTGTGTTTACTATTTTATTCTTAATGTTTACTTTAGCTAATACTGGAATTCCTTTAACACTAAATTGGCTGGGTGAACAGCTATCACTAATGGGTATCTGGCTACAGAATCCTGCAGTAGCTTGCTTAGGTGCAACCGGTATAGTTTTATCTGCTTGTTACTCTCTATTCTTGTATAACAGACTATCTTATGGTAATCTTTCACCTCACTTACCTCCGTTAAAGGACATTAATAGAAGAGAATTTTATCTTCTAATTAGTTTATTAATACCTACTATAGTTTTCGGTTTATTACCTAATGTTATATTGAATACTTTACATTCCTCAGTATCAAGTTTATTATATACAATCTCAGCAGTAAACCTAAATTAAGTTATAGATTTAGGATCACCAATATCTTCAGAAATTGCTATTAATAGTTCTATTATTGCATCTTCTGCCTTTTTTACAAAAATAAATTTAGAAAAAGATTTAACAGATAACCAAATTTTTGAGTGGCTAATAAGATTTATAGATACGGAACTTGTTTCTAATTTTATGCTTATTATCTTAAGTTTAAGTCTTTTAGTTGTGGGGTTAACCTTTTTAGATTGGATAAATTTTTCTAATAGATTACCAGGTAAATTTTGGTTGCCCTATTAAAAGGAGTTACTAAGGTAGCAGGAGGCGTAGTTCTGGTGGATCGATTTAGAAGAGGAAGTAATGAAGGTTCTAATAGCAATTCTAATGGCAATAATGATTCTAATAGCAATAGGGGTTCTATTGTAATAACGGTAATACAGGTTCTAATAGCAATAATGGATCTAATGGCAATAATAATTAAGGTTCTAATGGTAACAGTAATACAGGTTCTAATGGTACGTAGTAATACTGGTTCTAATGGTAGTAATAATAGTGGTTCTAATGGAAAATAAAAGTAGATTATTAAGTATTATAAAAAATATTAGTAAGTATTTTTTTATTAAGTTTTTAAATATTTAAAACTTAATAAAAAATTTTTTCTCTAGCTACGCTATAAAACATTCTTGTTTTATTTGGAATCATTTTAAATAAATTAGATATTAATTTAAATGATCTATATTCATCTAATGACAATTCGGATTATAAATTTTTTTTTTTTAGTAATTTTCTTATTATCTTTAGTAAGTCTATTATGTTTTATAAATATAGTGGGTTATTTAACTTCTATTATTTTAATAAATAAATATGATATAGAAACTAAATTTCCTAAATTAAAAAGCATTATTAGATATTTTAAAAAAAGTTCATTATTATTTTGTACATTGGAATTTCTTTTTTGTTTATTTTCTTTAATTCTTATTCTTATTGCTTCTTTAATTGAATTGAATAAATATATGTAATAAAAATATAAAACCCCCAACCCTTATCTTAGGTATAGGTAAGAAAAATTTTACTCTTTAAAATCCTTAAGGTAAGAGGGCTAAATTTAAAACAAAGCTAGAATAACTGCTATGCTATTTTTAGCTTTAAGTGGAATTTTATCCAAATTACCCTACCCCTATCTTATACCAGAATAAAAGCGTTAGGAGCTAGAATAGTTTAGGGTTCCTTACTACTAGTAAGTTTCGCCAGGTCGGGGGGGGGTACACAGTATCCGAATTTATTTTGTTTTTTAGACTTTTATAGAGAAGATAAATTTTTTGATTTTGTCTTTTTTAACTTCTAATAGGATTTAAAACCCTCTCTCTGTCATCTGATGGTTGTACATTTATGTTTAATCGTAAAATAATCTTATTCTGTTAAGTGAAAGGCTATTGAAACAAACTAACACTTTTGAAATGAAACTCGGTCAAATATTGAATAACTAATTCGCAGTTAACCAATACTTAGATTAGTTAGCACTAACTGGTTGTTAAGTTATAAACAAAAACAATCCGTATAGTAGAGATATACGATCACAGTTTGAGACTGGATATTCTCAATTTTGGGGTTGACTACCCAGAAACAAAAAATATAGTCTCGTGGTTAGAAGCACGATATAAAGCATCTCTCGTGTAAGAAGCAAGTATAAAATACTCGATTAAGTTGGACAATAAATTTAATACAAAATATGAAAATTCTTACTACATTTGCAATTCTTTTTGCGATTTTAGCACTTCTTTCTTTTTCTCTTTCTCTTTCTTTTTCTTTTTCTCTTTCTTCTATTAAAAAGTTGGGATTAGCCCACTTTAAAAACCACAATAAGGTTTTAGGTAAAATTTTAGGTTATTTAATCTTATTATCAATTTTGATTGATTTTTTATATTTAGCTTATAATTTCTATTATAATTGGAGTGAAATAATAGCTTACCCTCAGTTCATACCTAAAGGTGAAAGTAATAATTTACCTATGGACCCAGTTAGAAGGTATCCAGCTGGAGTACCTCAAGGTATGTGTGTTGTTGCAGGAGGTTTAGCTACCTATACTGTTTTATTTCGAATGGGAAATGTATCTCCTAGATTGAGAGTTTTAGCTTCTTTAAGTGCTATGGGTGTGTCAAGTGCTCATATTATCTATAACTCTGAATTAGAACATTCAGTAGGATTCAATCGACTTGCTTGGGGATATACAAAATGGCTTAAAACAGGTTCCTGGCCTAGTATAGATGAAGTAGCTACAAACTCCTCAGGAATTAGAAAGGTTTGCCACTTAAGTAGTAAATAAAGCTGATCCACAATTAGTATCTAAGATGGTAGATGAGGTTAAAAATTCTACTAATAAATTTCTTCCTTCCTTAGATTCATATAAAGATGTAATAGATACATTTATAGATAAAATCTTTAAAGAAACAATGCAAATTTTCATCCTGTTCCAGTTCAAGGTTTCTTGGTTTATTTAATAGGTCAAAGAATGTTTATTGAAGTTATTCTATTTATTACTTGTATTCTAACAATCCTATTAATAATAGCTTTTATTATTAATTTAATATTTTTATTAAATAAAGATAAATTTATTAAGTTTTTTGATAATAAGATTTTTACTTTATATTTAAAATATCAAGCTTTTGTAGCTAAAATTACTATATTTTATATGCCTATTTTTATAGTCTTAGGTTTATTCACTGTGTGTCATGGATTATATTGGTTAATTACACATCAAATACCTTATAATTCACTAGATATAGATTTACACCAGTTTATTTCATCTAAAGATAGTATTTTAGGTATTATCTTGTCTTATAAATCGATTTCACATGTTTCCAATTTAAGTTTAAGTAAAACCAAGAAAAGGTTTATTAAAAATATAAAATTTGATCCCCCTAACATCAAAATATACAGTGCATTACTCTTTATCCAAAAATTAACAGAGAAATTTTAGTAGTGGAGCTAAACCTAGCAATTTAAATAAGTCTAATTTACCTCTTAGTTCTATATCTTATGATTTAGAAAGTCCAATTTTTAGAAAGCTACTATCACTTCTCATTGAAGGAGTTAATAAGGAAACTCAATTACAAATAGAACAATTATTACAAAACCAAGCATTGGAAATTGCTACAAATAAATTAGATAGTCAAGGTGATTCTCCAAGACAAAATTCCAACCATAGATTATTAATTATGAAATTGACAGAGATAAGTCCTAGACTAGAAAAATTTATTAATAATTATAAAACTAATTTATTATTAATGGATAGTAATTTATCAAATTTAAGTTCTAAATTCATATACAATGTGAATACAACATATTTAATCTCTATAATGTATGGTAGATTACTAAATATAGTTTCTATTAATCAGTTATTAAAAATAAACCCTCTCAAGTTGAAGTTACAATCGATTTGGGAAGGGATATAGTAAATAAGTATATACGTGAAATCTATCAAATAATAAAGCAATCTAATCCTAGTTTAACTTATATTAAATAAAGAGAAGAGAATTCTTCTGTCAAGAATCTTAACCAACCAAGTGAATCTCAATTTCAATTTGAACTAGGAAATCTCTGAATTCATTTTATGATAGATTATAATTATTTTTGTAGCACTATTTGCTTTTGTTCTTTGGCTATGTAGCTACTTGTTACTTAGCTATACATATATATCTACTTCTGTCACTTTTCACAAACTAGCTTACTAGTAAAGAAGGTTCTAGCAAAGATGTGATCAATCTTAGCTGCAAAATAGCTTCGATACTAACGAAATTAGTCTTGCTAGTCTTTCTAACCCCAAAAAAGAATGCTAAGTCATCCTGCCTTAATAATATTAATTTGTAGCCAATAATAAAATTATTTTACCCTCTTATCAAACAGGGCTAGCTGCTAAACGGCTAGGCAATTAAGATCTTAATATTGCTATTAAGTTTTATAATCTAGCTGCTCATTAGCTCTTGTTAGTTGTAGCTTGCGCCATAGCTTTGCAATAGTTGTAGTTACTGAACTTCTAGGTATTTAGCCTAGCTTAATTACTAAATAGCTTAGCTGCAAAGGCCTAACGAAGTTAGCTGCTAATTAAACTTATCTAGCTTATAAACAAAAAATTAAGATTAGCTTACCTACAAGAAACTATAATAAATATTGGTTTTAGTATTAATTTAAGGTCACTATTTCTAGGTTAAACCTACTAAAAACAAAAGTTTTATATTTTATTAGCCTGAAGCTAGGGAAGCACTCACCCGCATAGCTGTAGGTTTTGTTTTCATGTTGCCTATACTAGGTTACTAGTTAAGTTTTAACTTATATAGTTAAGCTTTTCTACTAATGAAAGTAAGCTATCTACTAGGAAGCTAACGATAATTAGTAGGTTTACAAACTACTAGTCAAGCAAGTAGTGCTTCGCCTTTTGCATGGCATGGCAATCTAATAACTAGTATTAAATCTTTTTTATTTAGTCTTTGCCTGTTATTTATTTACTAGCTTCGTTATAGTTAGTTAAATTTTTCAATTTTTAGGCAACCACTAAATGTGGCTAGCTTATATTAATTTAATCTTTTAAATTTATTCTAACCAGTTTAAATCAGAAGATTAAAAAACAAACAAGCTAGGTTTATTAAATTTAATATAAAAAAAATGACAACAATATTTGTAAATTTGTTAGCTTTTGCTACTTTATTATCTAGTGTATTCACTATTACTGCTACAAACCCTGTTATTTCAGTAATTTTTTTAATCTCTACTTTCTTATCTGGAGCTTTATATTTAATCTTAATAGGAATAAATTTTTTAGGTATATCTTATATTATAGTATATGTTGGTGCTATTGCCGTTTTATTCTTATTCGTTATTATGCTTCTTAACATTAGATTAGCTGAGATAACTGAAGTAGGTACTCAATATTTTAAAGTTTTACCTTTAGCATTTGTAATTAGTTCACTATTTTTATACTTTTTCCTTTCAGTAATGCCACAGACATCTAACGATGTAGCTATCATATCTTATTTAGTAAATTCCTTAACTAATTTTAACAGTTTAATGTTAAGTTCTAATATCTCTGCATATAATATTGAACATGTAACAAATAATTCTTTAAGTCCAGAAACTTTAATTTCGAGTTTCACACAATTAGAAGCATTGGGTCATACATTATATACCAACGGATCTACATTGTTAATCACTTTAAGTATGATATTACTATTAACTATGTTTGCAACTATCGTTATTAATAAAGAGAATAAATATTAGCCAGAATAATAACAACCCTTGATTAAAAAGGCAGAGGTTAAATCTAAACAGTTTAATCTTATATAGTAATAGTTAAAAGTTAAAAGCCTATGGGCTAGATTCGCAAGGGAAAACAGGAAAGAGATACTATCCTATTTCAAGCAAAACCACAAAGTTAACGAAGCTTAAAAACAACCTGTAATACTTATAAATAGCGAAAACAAAATTTTTATTACCCAGGCACCAGGACACACTCATAATTACCACAAAATATGAAAGCATTAATAAGGTTAATTAATTAAAGCAAAGAATGTAAACGTTTTATTACTAATTTTTATGGTAGACACATTTCACTTTCAATTTATTAATCTTTTTCTGTTAGCATTATTAATGTTCAAGGAGTACATGTATTAATTTTATGGTAGAAAACTAAAATATTTGTCTGCCTTGTATGTAAATGAAAATAAAGAAACATTAAATTATATTAACGATCCAGTTATACCTTTTAAAGGCTTTTAAAGTGAAACTCCAATAACTAATTGTCAAACAGTAACACCTTTTGAAAATTCAATTGATTCAATAGATACACTTTAAAAAGATTAAAACAAAAAAAGTAAATCTGTTGAAAAATCTCAAGAAACAGCTCAGGATTAAAAACCCTTTATAAAAATCCTTATCTTATGGAATTGGGAACCCTTCTATTAGTTATACTTTGGCTGTCGTTGGAGCTTGTTGATATAAATATTTTTATAGCTCTTCATTTTACATATGTGCTGGATATTTGGCTCGAAATTGGAATTGTAGCCTAGGTAATATTCCATTTACTTATACAGATCAAAAGACTTTAAACTTAAATACTTGAAATTGGTTTCCAACCCTTGATCCTGGTCTGTTTAGATGATTTTATATTTCCTAAGTTTGAATTTAACTGTTATGTAAATGTAGAAATTTTATTTCATTTTAATTTGGGTCTAGCTTACTTATTTTGATACTTTTTAACTGGTTTTTTTACACTAGTTGGTAGAGCTTACCTTTCGAATTAGAACTGATAAATCAATTTAGATTTCTATTCCTACTTCTTGGTTGTAGAAATTGGATGTTATATTTGGAAAATTTACAGGGATCTTCTGCTGATGGATTTTTCATTTATTAGTTTGAAGAATTGGTAATTAAATTTTGGTTACCTTCGCCTTCTGTACATAGTACCTTTATTTAAATTTCACCCTTATGCTGGTAAATTTACCTGACTTACTGTGATTGGAAATAGTAAAAATAAGTCTAAAGCGCAATTAAACGAATTAATAGAAAATACGAAGTTTAATTTAAACGAAGAGCATATAACTTCTAAAATGCTTCTTATAATTCATCCCATCGCAATTAATCCTAAAGCAGTTTCTATAGAGTAACAGAAACATATAATTGAAACAGATCCTTTTGTAACAAAAATAAATAAACTAAATTATAGTAACTATGCTACAACGGGTAGGACTGCTATGCTTCACTTTTTGTTTTTAGTCTTTAAAGATTACGGCTAGTTTAAGCTAGCTAGAACCCCCCATTTTGGGGATAGGTGGGAAATTTTCCTTTTTTACTAGCTACGGTTTTATTAGCTATTTGCTAGTTTTATAAAAAAAATCAAACAATGTATTATAATAGCTCCGCTAAAAAACAAGATTGTAACAGTAGCTAGCTACTGTAATTAAATATTAAATCTGAAGACTTGCTTTAGATAAACCGCCTTCAATAACTAACTATAAGAGTATGTATTTATAAATTATAAAAGGGTATTTTTAATAAAATATTAGCTTCGCTAGTCTTAAATTTAAGCGAGTATAGTTAAATTGGTATAATCTCTACCTTCCAAGTTGAGGTTGTCAGTTCGAACCTGGCTACTCGTATTTAAATATTTAAATATTTGCTAGTTATAGTTTAATTGCGTAAACAGTTAAGATTCCCCATAAGATATAATTTAGCTTTATTTATTTAATTTATGTCTCAATATCTCATTAATATCAGATTGGTTTTATTAAAATTTACTCTGAAAGCATTAGCAGAGATAGTTCTTTAACAGTAAAGAACCTAACTGAAAATTTTAATTTTAACATGGAAAATATATTTAACTTACAAAGTTTCGATGTGTTTATACCTTATTTAATTAAATTATGTTTTGCTTTAGCATTTGGTAAATTTTGAGGAAAAAAAGGAATTAAAGTAAATTTTTATAAAATCAGTATGTTTTATTTATTAATGGCTATTTTAAGTAAAGAATTATATTTACTAGATTCTGCTTTGGCATTTTTAACTGATTATAATTTAATTTGCAATATGATTCCTAACTCAATTAACAATAGTGCATCAGCATCTCCTAGTAATTTATCAGCTACAGCAAGTGAAGCAGGTGATACAGTTTTAGCTGTGGCAGCTATGAAAGCAGGAGTAGAAATAGGTCAAATTTGTCCATCAACTGCTAGTAAACTAGGGGTCTTTTTAGCAACAACAGGAGTAGGTTTAACTGCAATACTGATTAAAAACCAAATTAATCAAGCAATTATAGACCGAGCTAAAAAGTCTTATAATTATCTTAGTTGGGATAATATTGGTGAAACCTTATTCAATTTAGGAGATAACCGTGCTCTTAATTTACTTATCTTGTAACAAGATTTAACCAATATTCAATTATATATATTAATAGCTTTAATTTAAAACTTAATTTTATTAACATACACTAATGTTTTTAAAATAGAAGAATTCCTATTAAAGTACCTACCTAAAATTTTAGTTGCCTACCTTATTAAATTAGTCAAAATAAATATAAAATATAACAAATTTAATATTTGTATATTTTTATTCTTATTAATATTTACTAATTTAGAAGCTAATTACGTTTTATATGAATTGGTAGAAAATAAAGAATTTTACCTTAACCTTAAAAAAAACAATTTTAATATAATTTTATATTTTCTATTTAGATGAGAATAATTTCTCTATTACCCCCTGGTCAGGGTCCCGCCCCTTAGTAAGTAAATAATTATTTGATTAATCTAAGGATCAATTCCTATTAACAAGAACTCAATTCGTGCTACACTATCTAGATACGACCTACTAATTGATTTAGGTTGGCTTACCTTATTACCAGTAGCTGTAACCAAAGGGAGCTTGGCTAGTTTTAAGGAAAAGGATATAAGGAATTTAGTAAAGAAACATAGGCTATGATGAATTTAGAGATAAGATAAATAACTCTACTAATTCTACAGCTTCTTCAAATTTAACAAAATTTTTTGTTCTGTTTTGTTTGTTTGTTTTTCTAATAAGGTAGTTTACTACCAATAGCTAACTTGGTTATAACCATCTGGCAATTGGAGAATAGCTACTAGGCTAGCTGTACCCTTAGCCTAAGACAACAGCTAGTAGGGTTCAGATTAGATAAGAGCGAGGCTACTCAGATAAGGCCCCGGATGCAGTTAAGTTGTTGCCTTGAAAGGCAATTTCACAACATCTATATTTTTTGTGTAGCGAAGGCTATTTAAATTTTAATCTATAAGAGATTAGCCATTTGCATTTTGCAAATTAAACAGGCTTCCTTATAAGGTACTTCTTAAGTAAACCCTAACTTTTTGGTTTAACTCAGGGAACTACAACTTTTTAAAATTAAAGTGCTTTTTATATCTTATATTTATTATACAATTGTTAGAGGATCTTCGCTAGTTTAAATAAAGTTAGGCCAGCTTACAGTAGCAACTAGGGTTTATAAGCTAACAAGCAGCGAATAAAAATTAATAACTTATAGCTAAAGCTATAATTAGGGCAGGTGATCCGATTGGTAATGGTGGTTCTCTGTAAAAGAATTGGTTAATAGCCGTAAAAGGTTCGATTCCTTTACTGCTCAAAAAAAAACAAACAATTTTTTTGTTTTGTTGTTTTATCATTAATAATGAAGTTAGTAAGCTATGGGTTATTGATACTAGCCTAGCTTAGTTTAGATTACTAATGGTTTAAAAATAAAAGGGCTTTTCTAGCCTTACTCTTTAAAGAAAGTAAAAAAAGTTCTGTATGAACGAACATTGGGCAAGTATATGCTATCTATTAATGTGGTTAAGCTTACCTTGAATAAGGTTAGCTGCGCTACATTTAAATTATAAATTTGATTACAACAATTATTAATAATAGTTTTATTTTGTTTTTCATTAAGAATAAGCTAGTAGGATTAAATTAGTAATTGGATACCTGTATAGTTGAGCTACAAGCCAAATTTAAGCTTTAGTTGCTACTAGCTTTCGCTAGTTCGTTAACCACTATCTAGCCTGCTTGTTAAGTAGCTTTTACCCAGCCTGCTTTATAGTAGCTGTTTTGTTTTGTTTTGTTTGTTTGTTTTTCTCAACTCAATTTCTTGTATCAAATGTAATAATCGTCAGTCAAATAAATAAAATAACATTATGAAAACATTATTTATCTTATCTCCATTAAGTCAATTTGAAGTTACAAGCTTAATAGGATTAAATGCACCTATTTTAGGTCACTTAAATTTAACTTTAACAAATTTAGGATTATATTCTTTATTGGTATTATTTGTAGTATTAGGTTTTCATTACTGGGGAAATAACGATTCAAAATTAATACCTAGTAAATGGTCAATTTCTTTAGAATCATCTTATGCTAGTTTAAGTTCTATGGTTAGAGAACAAATAGGAGCACAAAGTGAAATTTATTTACCATTTGTATATTCATTATTCTTCTTCATATTAATTGGTAACTTAATATCTAATGTACCATATTCATTTGCTGTAACAGCTAGTGGAGTAGTTTCATTAGGATTATCTTTCACAATTTTTTGTGGAGTTACAATTATAGGACTGTATACACACAAACTTCATTTCTTTTCTTTGTTTGTTCCAGCAGGATGTCCTCTAGCTTTAGTTCCTTTACTTGTTTTAATTGAAACTGTATCTTATTTAGCAAGAGCTGTTTCTTTAGGAGTTCGATTATTTGCTAATATCGTAAGTGGACACACTCTATTGAAAATCATATCTACTTACTTATACAAATTATTCACAGGTAATTTAATTGTAGCTGTAATTGCTTTAATTCCTTTCATAATATTTGTAGCCTTAATTGGTTTAGAATTAGCCGTATCAATTATTCAAGCATATGTGTTTACATTATTAGTGTGTTCTTATTTAAAGGATTCTTTAAATTTACACAGTTCCCCTAACAAAAAATTTAATAATTTAACCTATCTTAAGAATGAAGTAAAAGGAATTTAAAAATTAATGGTAAATTTTATCAAACAATTTAACTCTAAATTAGAGTTATTCTTAATTTTTTTAACCTTTAGTAGATTTACTAATTTACTGATAGGTGCTATTTATCTCGCTTTCTTTATATTTTACTTAATATTAAATCTAAATAATTTAGTGGACATAGGAGGAAATTTAATTGATTATATTAAAGTAACTGGTGGTGATAACCTTCCTATCAAAGATGATTGCATTCCTACAGTGGAATCTTTAAACCCCAATGATAAATCTGAATCAGAATCAAAAAATGAATTAAACCACAATAACGATGAATTTAATTTATTCAGTTATAAAAAAGTTATTATTGCAACTGCGGTTATTTTAATTATAGTAGCTATATATATTTATATAAAACCTAAGGGTGGCAACAATGACGATTGGGAAACATCCTCAAATGATTCATTAAACTCTATTGATTCAACATACTCCAATGTTACTTCAAATAATTCAGTAGACTCCAATTTAACAGCTGCAACATATGGTTCATCTAATTCTAATATTCTCTCATCAGCAGCAGAAAATACAACAGTAGAGGGAGTTATACAAGCTGTATCTAGTAACTTATTAGATAAGTTAAATATACAAAATTGTTATAGCCTTCGAAGTTTCTTAGGTTCTTTTAGAGCGGAAAGTATAGAGGACCTTAATATTTTTAGGAATGCCTTATTTAATAAAAATGTAGATATTCTTACTAATTTTAGTTATAAAATTTGTCAGGATATTAACTTTGATTTAGTTTTAATTGATTATATGAGATTTGCTTCAATAAATAAGCAAATAGATTTGGAACTATTAATGAATATTTTTACAAGTGAGAAATTGTTACATTTGTTTAGCAATAGTTATCCACATACAGAGTACTATTCCCTGATTTGAAAACCCGATCTAGGGTACTTTAGTTACAGTGATTTAATGTATGGAACGACACAATGTATACATATTATTAATAATCTTAATGCATATTGAGCATCCCAATTTTAAAGTGTCTTTCAGTGTTTGTCTGTTATATACTTACACAAAGCTAAAGGTTTACTAACACAAAGAGAAAGGAGAAATGAAGTACAATCAAGATAGAGATAACTAAATTTGTCTTCTCTTCAACTAGAAGCTTCATCTAGAAGAAGGGGTAGTGGATTATTTAATTTCTTAAAGGAATCTAGCTAATAAAGAATTTAGATTTATTAATTCCTTTTGTAAATACTTAAGTCCTTTTTAACTAAAGAATATGGAAGTTTAGGAAATAAAACCACCAAAAACAAAATAAAAATTATCTATAGTAATATTATCATTACCTTCTTAATTTGTTAACCCTTGTTAATAACTTTTGATTGTAACAAAGAAAGGAGTGGGATAAAATTATCCTATAAAATATTTGGAAATTAATAAACCTTGAATAAATTCATTAATCTCTTTGGTTTATCTACATATCCTTTTGGCAGGTCTAGTATTCTAATTATTTCTTTAGATACTCTTTCCATTACATATTTACCTGTATATGAACCTATCCCCATTTAATCTTTTCGACCTAGGTAATTTGGCATATCCTGCTAAGTTAGCTAAACATATATTTAACCAATCTAAACCGGAACTATTTAATACACATTTTCTATTTGCAATTAAGATTAACATTAACATTAACATTAAGATTACCATTAACATTAACATTCACATTTTTCAATCATATCAATTCAACTCAACTCCACTCCACTTCACTCCACTTCACTCATTTACCTTGCTAGATCTCCACCCTGGTAAACAAAAATATAATTACTTAAAGGATATACTCTTCCTCTAAAATCTACATAAACAGGTAAGTAAAATACTTTATCTTTATATAAAGATGCTAATGTATAAATATTAGGTATAGTATCAGTTTCTAAATTGGTAGGAGTTATAACCATTAAATATTATATATTCTTTCCATTATTAACTCCATCCCCTAATATAAAGTTTAACATTGGTTTATTAATCCTGAATTTAATACAGTTTAAATAATTTATACTATTATATAATATTTCACTTTCTTCCGTTTTATTTCTCACACTATATTTAGTTTAAATTAATCCTCGATGGAATAAGTGAAAATTTGTACAGTCAGTGTTAATATTTGGATAATATAGCCCATCACTAGTGATATCTCTAGGCTCAGTAAACAAAGGTAAATGTACTAATTTAATACAACCAACACTTAAATCACTTGCAAATTTATCATTTAACTTTAAAACTAAATAAGAATCCTTACCCTTTTTAAATTTCAACAACAATATCGCTATTATCAGTTATTAATTGTAGTAGTGTATCTACCCCCATCCAGAATATCCCTTTACCTTCTAATTTTTAAAGTAAATAATTAAGGTCATTTAAAGAAAAATATTTAAAGATGGATTATCGTCTAATTTAATATAATTTAAGGATCTTAATAACAGGGTGTCCTAGATTAATAGCAACATTAGTTCGTTTCTACTTATCTGTTTTACTACTTAATAAAGTAACTATTGAAAGAAATTAGAAGACATGCATTTATCAAATCCAAGATACAATATAATAAATATAACATTTAACTTATATAATTCTTTATTCGAATCAGCATCTAAACAAGTATTAACATTCAGTTTTTAATTTATTAACCTATTTTTATGTTTTAATATCTATTTAATTTATATTGGATTACCTAGTCACTATACCCTTGATGAAGTTGAGGTTAAGAGCTTCCATGTAAAATTTTTTCTAGCTTCATGAGTATTCATGTTTTTTATTCAATTAGTCTAATTCATGGAATATTCAATTAAATTTTCTATAGCTAATGTTTATCTTCATTTAATTTCTTACTATCTAAATATTTTGTTTTTTAATAACCTTTAACTAGGGAGTTTATAAAGATGATCATTTATTTAACCTTGGAGATTGATCTAAGCTTTCCATATTGTCTCCATCTTTAAATATCTTCAATAAATCCTGAAGATTTCTATCTATAGTCCATTTCCTTCTTTACCAGATTTGCTAATAAATTTACTATGTGTTTCAGCATTTAAATATTTAACTTTAAATTTAGCTATATCTTTAATTAGAATAATAACATTATCTTTAAGATGTTATAATAGATTAGCTATTTTGTTTTTTTTAATTAACTCTATTAAGGTATTCCTTACAGCTATTTTATCAACTTTATCGATTTGTTCCAACCTTTCTAAAGATAAATGTTCAATTAACAATTGATTAATTTTGTAACTCCAAGTGTTAATACAGTATTAAAAGCTTTATTGTATTTTGCATTATTCAACCCAATTTCCCCTTCCCGGATGTTTCCTATTCCCACCTGCTCTGTGATAAGCCCCAATTTATTACATTCATTTTTAATATTTAAATTATTGAGTGTAAAGATTCAATTATATCTTTATTCCCTTTAATCAACATGGTATTAATAAAATATCATCAGTTTTCTAACTTAACAGTATCAATAAGAATCTCTCGGTTAGGATTGATGCAGCATACTTATGTAAAACATAAAACCTAAACTATAGGATTTTTACCTTTAAATTTATTTAAATACATCCATCATTTCAAATTTATTTCACTCAAATTTAATTCGAAGTTAATTAACATTTAACTCAATAACATAAAATTTAACCCTCAATACCCTGTAAATTACCTTTAATGTATTTAATAAAAAATCTGTAGCATTGTTTAAGATACTTTAGTAATACTAAAATAAGTAAATAGATTATAGAATTCAGTTTCAAATTTTGTAAGTCTTCTAAAGAATTCCTATTGATATATATTTAGAAATATTTTAATATAAAAATTATCCCCGTGATTCGGCAATACATTCTGATTAGGATTCAATTGAAAATTTTAGTTTAAGTACTATTCTTGTTTTAGCCCTTGCCATTTAAAGTTTACGAAATTGTATTAGCCTAGATAATAGATTTTTTATGAAAATATAACCTATCTGAAAATGATCAAAATTTAAACAGAAGTAATGGTGATTATTCTATTAACTTAGGGAAAAGATTTACTTAACCCAATACTCTCATTAAGTTAGGGCTAATTTAAGAAAGCAAACGGAAAATACCAAAATAGCTTTGCTATAATTATATTATAATTGGAAAAATTTAACGAAGCTAAATATATTAGAGTTATGTACACGTAATATCATTTAAGTTAGAGAAGAACTTTATTGGATTGCAACTAATATCAGTTAAGGAAATAAAAACGCACAAAGGCCAAATTACGGATTAAGCTTTACATGTAGGAATTTTAGATACAACCTAAAATATTACAAGTAGTTTTGAATCTATTACAAAAGGGACCTTATCTATTGATGTACCCACCTTTTTTTAAATCTTAATAAATTGATTAAGACAGGTGTTTATACTAGTATATAATAATATCAAGTTAAATTTTTCAAAGAAGAAAATAAATAATTTTATTTTAGAACCTTGGCAGCCGTATTACTAGAAACCCCTAAGAAGGGAAGATCGGGTAGCAAAGAAACCTTTACAATCTTTTCTTTAGCGGAGCTTAAAAAAAAAAACCCCCCCCCCCCTAACTAAAGATTTAGTTAAGCAAGTAACTTCTTGCTAGGTGAATTGAAAACTGCGTTATATACTATTAATAATTTATTTATATTATACTAAAAGTAGTTAAGTTTAAAAATTATTATAATAAGAAACAAAAGCGGGTTAGCTAATAGTAAAATACTACTGTTAAAACCAATACAAATACAAATAATAGCATCTAGAAGGTAGTTACTAAAGCCTATAATTTAAAGGTAGAATAATTTCTTGATGAGGAATCTGTAGAAGTTCAAATCTTCTTGGGCTTATATTTTATATATTAATTTAGTTATAGTGTCTATTTTCTAGCTAATTGTCTAGTGGAATTATAAGCTTATTATTGTAAAAATTACTATTTCAAAGGCAGCTTTAGTTTTTTTAGTTGTGTTGTAAATAGCTAGTTTATAAATAATAAAAGTGCTTTTACTAACGAATTTAGGCAATCTATAGCCATTTGATGGAAGTTTGTGCCATTTCAACAAGGACTACAATTACTAACATTAAATTTATGTCGTAAATATTACTAGGTTTTATACTTAGACTGTCAAGCTATAATATATTAATATAGCAGCAAAGCGGCTAGTAGTTTTCCTATTAGGCTAACAATTAGGCTAAATTGAATAATTAGCCAAGTTTAGGGCCAAAGGTTACAACTAGTAGCCGTAGGCTTCACCTATATACAGTAGTTTTCATTTAAAAATTTAGTTGTGCTTCGTTAGCTATAAGCTTTCACTACTTCAATTAAACACAGGTAAACTAGCTAACATCAAGGCTAAGTCGAAACTTCTAATAGAAGCTAATCTATTATAAGTAGCTACTAGCTAAGCTAATATAACTTCGTTAGTTTGGCTAACTTATAGGGTTAATAGCCGCTGCTACTTAATTTGAAAAATAAAAAAATAAAACGGATTTTAAAATGTTAGGAATAAATATAAACAAAATAGCTTTAATTAGCGTAATTTTTAATTTAATAGATGTCTTATCTGTAATTTTACCTGTTTTATTAGCAGTAGCTTTTATGACAATAATAGAAAGAAAACAATTAGCAGCTCATCAAAGAAGAGTAGGTCCTGTTAAGTGTTCTGGGAATACACTATAGCGGGAAAACTATCAAACTCCGGGGACATCCTAAAGACTATAGTACCAAGCTATCTACGAAAGTATATTAGTGGCCAGAGTAATTCCCTGGGTATGGTAACAAGCTATAGTATGAGTGAAAACAAAATGGGTAATCGCGGATCTAAATCAGGCAAGTTGCCTGTAAAAGAGCAACGAGTAGACGGTAGTAGGTTTCTAGTTAAAATTAGAAGCTTAAGGTGTACTCTAATGGGCGGCGAAAATCGCTATCAAGTCAAAATCCCTTCTAATCAAATAAATAATAGCCAAAACTATTATTGTTCTAATTCTAATTCTAATTTATCTATTACTTCCTTGAATCCTTAATTTGTTACTGGGTTTTCCGATGCGGAGACGTTTTTTACAGTTCTAAATTTAAAGGAACCAAAAAATAAACTAACTGAACAGTTAAAACTATATTTGGTCTCCATAAAAATGATACACAAATATTAGAGTTAATTAAATCTTATTTTGGCGGCATAGGAACTATATCACCACAAAATAAAGATAGTGTTCAATATCGAGTAAGTTCTTTAAAGGATTTAACTGATATAATAATACCTCATTTTGAGAAGTATCCTTTATTAACCCCAAAGCAGCAGATTTTATTCTGTTTAAAAAGTAATAAAACTAATTAATCTTAAAGAACACTTAACATTAGAAGGATTAAAAAACAAAAATAATCTCCATTAAAGGGTCTTTAAACTTAGGGTTATCTGAAGAATTAAAAGCAAATTTCACAAAAATTAGTGCGGTAAAAAGAAAAGACCTTTAATTGCGGTTCAAAATCCAAAAAATATAGACCCTAATTGGTTATCAGGGTTCACAAGTGGAGAAGGTTGCTTTCATGTCAGAATAAAAACAAAACAAAAAAATTCAACAAAATCTAAATTAGGTGTTCAAGTTTCTTTATTATTTAAATTTACTCACCTAGAAAGAGATAAGGAATTAGTGAAAAGTTTTATAGTTTACTTTAATTGTGGTAACTTAAATAAAATTCTACTTGGTTAGATTACACTGTTGTTAAACAAGAAGCAGAAGCAGAAGCAGAAACAGAAGCAGAAGACCTTGTTTTTAAAATCCCCCTTTTGTGAAAAATATAAAATAATTGGAGTAAAGCTTCAAGATTTTAATGAATTAAAAAGAGTAGCAGAGTTAATAAGAACTAAAGATCCTACATCAGGGTTACAAAATACAAAATACAAAATACAAAATACAAAATACAAAATACAAAAAATTAAGGAGATCAAAGAAGGTATGATTAAAGGAAGATAGTTAGGTATTTGCAAGATTAATTTGACACCATGAATACAGTTGGATATTATGGAGTACTACAACCGTAGCATAAATTGGAATGGCGAGCGGCATCCTCTCGAGAGAGATGACTGAAAACAGAACTATCTGCTGGGAACTACGGGAATAAGGGTGTACTAGGTTCATATCAGTAAAATTTATCCTTAAAGTACAATCAGCAGGGAAGATTGTCAATAATGACTTTCCCCTCAAAGACTACACGTTCTGCTTGCTAATTAAGCATGATGATATAGTCTACCACCTAAGCGCAATACTTCTATTAGTATCTCGTTCTTAGCCTCTACTTAAAGATTCACTAAAGTGAAATCACTGCTTATCAAGTGTTCCTTTTCTGTTGTTGTTTTAGGGTGTATCAGACTTATTATACGGGCATATTCTTAAAATACAAGTCTTGGCTAAAAATTGTACGAACCCCAAAAAAAAACAAAGCAGTTGCGCATTGTGATAATGTACCTCGTGACAATGTATTGATCAGAAATAGTAGGTAAGGAGTAGTGGTAACTAAAAAATCACAATCATAACATACCGTCTCTGTACTTACTATGGTTCAACTTCGGAGCTAGGGTTTTAAATACCCATTGGCCCCCTTTAACCATAATTTCCTAGGCCTTTTTCTTAAGGTATTTGGGGCCCGGTGGGAACCTAAATTCAAACACAGTAATTTAAACTTGTCCACGAGATATAAACTGCAACCAGAACGAGAAAACTGGTACTGCTGACATTTCATCCTTTACTCAATGTTCTTATGAAAAATTCCACTGATCCGCGAGTACCCGGTACTAAGTCATTACTAACTCGGTCTAAAAGCTACTTTAAAAGGCCGTAAAGATACCGAAGTGACACGAGCTTACTCCAAAAAAGTAGGATAGGAAATTAAAACCCTTTATTAGGGAAAGGTCCAGTAACAACAGCGGGGGGAGTGCAGCATAACTGTCAGGTACAAAAGTCTATGTTTACGTTGTAATCAGTTTTACTCTGGTTAATAACAAACAAAAACTTTTCGTAGTATTAGGAAAGCGGCGAAAGCTATGCCAATTAGTGCTGTCCCCCTGCCTTCCAAACTAGATACAGGTAAACAATAAAAGGGTATTACTACAACATAACTCCGCAAAGCAGCACCTAAGTAGTTTAATCTGTAGAGCCTTAATGTGATTAGGTTAAGTCGCAGATGCATTAAAATTAATAGTAAAGGAAACAGTAATACCATCTCAATCAAATAAAGTATTATTCTATTTAGCTCCAGTATCAACATTAATATTTAGTTTATTAGGTTGTTAAACCCGGCCTAATTCAAATTTCACTATATGCTGGAAACTCCTAAAACTTTAAGTACTAATCCTCCCTTTGCTTCAGCAGAAGGCCAGTAGGTCGTGGCAAATTTAATTATCCAAAAATGGACCCAGCTACTAAGGCTGTAACTACGAAGTAACTCTTTATAGGAGCCCTTTAACTAAGTGAAAATCTTAAAGATGTAACAATGGACAATCAGCAGGTAACTATTTAAATAGAGTAGGATCCTCAGAGACTATACGTGAAACAATATAATGCCCAGAGGCCCTCAAACCATCGAAAGGGGAAGAGATTAAAAATTTTTAAATTTCTACTTTATATTAAAGATATAGTCCAATACCTTTATAGCTTGTTATCAAATTAAAATTGTCAAATTATAATAGTGAAAGTATTTATTTAAGTTCTATATGGTTATCTAAAGGAACTGTTGTTAATTTAAGAACTAAAGAACCTAATACTATTTCTGCTCCAGCCATACAAATTATCCAAAAGAAGTAATATTTAGGTTAGGTGAATTATCGGCAGAACGAACTCAATTAAAAGGTAATACTAGATTACGATCCTTTATGTCTTTAATGAACCAAGATTTAATTATCATTTATATTCAAATTTTAAGCCTTATGTGAAAACAGAGCATAAAACTTATAACAGAAAATTAAACCAATTAACTAATAATTTACATATGAGATAGGTTTTAGTAATTTAAATTATCCTTATTTTAAGTGGGTATTTGAGGACTTTATGTTAAATTAGATAATCAAAATATTAAATTTATACTTCGGGATAGTTTTAATAGAATCACTGCCGTTTCTTCAACTTTTTGGAATCTGGGTGAGGGTTCTTTTAATAAAACTAAAGGTAAATTAGTTCTTTGTAAAGATTCTTATTCCAAAGAAGATGTGTTATATTTTATATCCAAAATAGAAAGTAAGTTTAATCTATCTTGTGGATTGATAGAATATAAAAACCGGTCCTATAGAATAAGAATTAACAAATCTTCATTACCTCATTTAATTGAGTTAACTAAACCTTACGGCATTCCTTCGAGGTACTATAAATTAGATCTTTAAACAAATAGATATTATTTAAATATAATTGACTTATAAATTTTTATAGATATTTTTATCTATTCCGGCCCCCTGGAATAATTTTCCTGATAAGGAAATGGGGGCCGGTAACCAAAAAAGGATTTGTGGGGAATAATTCCATTTGGTCAAGGTTTATCTTTATCAGATTTTTCATTAGGTATATTTTATACTTTAGCTTTATCTTCGTTAGGAATCTTCGGAGTACTATTAGCCGGTTGGTCAGCAAATTCTAAATATGCCTTCCTTGGATCTCTTAGATCAACCTCAGCCATGATTAGCTATGAGCTAATCTTAAGTTCAGCAATACTTATTGTTATAATTTTAAATGGTTCACTTAACTATATTACTATAATTGAAAATCAACAAGCTATTTGGTTCATAGTACCTCTATTTCCTGTTTTTATATTTTATTTCATTGCTATATTAGCTGAAACAAGTAGAACGCCCTTCGACCTCCAGGAAGCAGAATCGGAACTTGTTGCTGGATTTTTTACTGAACACTCTTCAGTACCTTTTGTTTTCTTTTTCTTGAGTGAATACAGCTCAATTATTTTATTCTCATGTATTACCTCAATTTTATTCTTAGGTGGTTACAATATGCCTGAATTATTCGTTAATGATACCTTCATTAATTTACAATCAATAGTACTAGGTTTAAAAACTTGTATTATTTGTTTTATGTTTGTATTAGTAAGAGCAACTCTACCTAGATTAAGATATGATCAATTAATCTCGTTGTGTTGGCTAAATTTGCTTCCAGTTGCAGTAGCATTTATCATTTTAGTTCCAAGTATTTTAATTGCATTCGATATAGCACCCTACTAAATTTACTAATCGTTCTTTTTACAGTGTTATTTCTTTTTTTTGTTACCCCCCTTAGTTTATTATACTACAACTGTTTTAGAGAACTTTAGTGTAAGTTTAAGGAGTGCCCCTATTATTATTGAGCTAGCGCAGAGGTAATAAATAACAAAGCCAAAGCTCTTACAATGGAGGAGATAAGGGAAAATTTACCTTTTATCAAAAATGCTAAATTACTTATAGTTAATCCTTTAAAAGATCGTTCACAAATAAGTTAGGTATTAAAAATAAGTCAGGTATATATTGTTGAATTAATAAGTTAAATTTAAAATTTTATATCGGTAGTGGTAATAAACTTAATATTAGAATAAATTCTTATTTTAACCCTTCAACTCTTATTAAAAACAATAGAGCAATTAACAGTGGAATCCTTAAATATGGTTTAATTAATTTTATGTTAGTTATATTGGAATTTACGGAACCTGTTGAACTTATCGAAAGAGAACAACCTTATATCGATACCTTAAATCCTCCTTATAATATTCTTAAGAGAGCTAGTTCTATATTAGGCTTTAAGCATTCAGCTTTAACTCGTAAACGATTAAGAGAAGTTAAATTAGGTAAAACTCTTTCTGAGGAAACATTAAAAAATGATTGCTACAAGAAACTCTGAAAATTAAAAAGCTAAGGTAGGAAACCAGTAGAAGTACTAGATTTATTGACTAATGAAACTTTGTTATTTTCTAACCAAACTAAAGCTGCTAAATTTTGTGGTGTTCATACTAATGCTATTTCTCAGAGAAAAGATAGTAAAAGTATATCTGCTTATCTAGGACGATAATTTCTAAAGTTTCTTCCTAAAAATTAGATTTCGTACCAAATATTTGTATAGTTCCATTCTTAATACCAGCATTCACTAATTTAAACAATATGAAGTTTTCTAAGGTATTACGGAGTATTTCTAAGTTAATATAAGTATTCCTGCTGTATTGTAGGGTGAATTTATTACCAGTTGCTGTAGCCTTTATTATTCTTGTACCTAGCATCTTAGTTGCTTTTTATATTGCCCCTTACTAATATCAAAGTTTTTATAGACAAACTTATAAAATTTAAACAATACTTATAAATGTAAGGGCATATTTCACATCCTCCATTTCTCACTAACTTTCAAAGTAAAGGTAATTATATAGTATTTCATATAGAATCTTATATTGAAAAAGTTTTAATTTGATCTATGCCAAAAATAAACACGTTACCGATACCAAAGAAAGAACCATTCATTAGATGATAGACAATTTTTGTGTTAATAGGATCCTTGATGGATTTATATTGATAAAACAAGAACCCCCCTTTAGATTAATGCTACTGTTTAAGAAAATAGCTAAATTTAGTGTTAATAAAGAGTCTTGGTTAGACTTGGACTTTTCAACCTACTTTATCAGGTGTAACTTATTTATTACTCAAATTAAAGATAACACAGGAAGATTAAGGGTAAAAATCCAGAGATAGATTAGTAGATTAGAGTTATAGAAATGCAAATTAGATCAGATAAGTTAGTCAGAGCATTACAAACAAAAAAATAAAAACACACTTTTGGTTTTGTTGTTTTTAGCCTCAAATTTACAAATTGTACCTAAATTTTTGAGTAGTAGATTATTTAACCAGATAAATCCTAAATATTTCTTAACTTTATTAAATTCTGATCTTATAAAATATTAGTTTCACTAGTCTTAAATTTAAGCGAGTATAGTTAAATTGGTATAATCTCTACCTTCCAAGTTGAGGTTGTCAGTTCGAACCTGGCTACTCGTATTTAAATATTTAAATATTTGCTAGTTATAGTTTAATTGCGTAAACAGTTAAGATTCCCCATAAGATATAATTTAGCTTTATTTATTTAATTTATGCCTCAATATCTCATTAATATCAGATTGGTTTTATTAAAATTTACTCTGAAAGCATTAGCAGAGATAGTTCTTTAACAGTAAAGAACCTAACTAGTTACAAATATATTAACATAATGCCACAATTAATACCATTTTATTTCTTTAATCAATTAGTATTTGCATTTGCTGTTTTATTCTCTATAATCTTTGTTTTCTCTAAATATATTTTACCTTCATTTACTTTCCAACAAGTTATAAGATTATATATAACTAAATTAAGTAAAAAAAACTAATAAAATTTTAATCTTAGCTTATCTAATAGCTTAGTATCGCTACATTTCTTTTTCTTAGATAAAAATTTAAAATACCAATAGCTGCTTAATTTCTAAGTCTAACGATCGGGGTGAAAGGACTTGTCTTCGCTAAAAACCACAAACAACCTAAACCAAAAAACAAAACAAAAACAAACCCCAACAAAAACAAAAATAACAAATAACAAATAACAAATAAATCCCCGAAGCTTTGATTTACGGTTAACCTAAAGAGTAGTAATTAAATTAACCTATAAAGTTTACTTGCCTAATACCCTAAATTAATCCTGAAAATAAATTGAAGTATTATATATTATAGTTTATATTAAGCATTTCCAATTAGCTCAAAATTTATAAAATATAGCTTCTTTCGAAGTTACTTGAGCAGTATTAAACTAAACCAACTTTAAGTAGATAAATAGCTACAAAAATAAATTATCTTAGTTAGCTAGCAACTAACAGAGTTGAAAATAGAAAAAATAAATAATTAGCTACTAGTTTAGCATATCAAAGAAAATTACAAATAATGATGATACACAATAAAATTATAAACCAATATCAACATTTTTCATTTCATTTAGTAGATCCGTCTCCATGGCCAATTTTAACTAGTTTTTCATTATTGAATTTAACTATAGGTGCAGTTAGTTATATGCATGGATATCCAAACGGTGGATATATTTTAACTTCAGGGCTTCTATTAACAGTATTAGGAATGATCCTTTGGTTCAGAGATATCATAATAGAAGGTACAGCCTTTTTGACTATAAAAAAGCATACTGTCTAATCATATTTATTTTATTTCAAAAGCTATCTCTCCAGAAGAAATAGAACAAGCTCTTCTTAAATTTACTTCAAAAAGTCAAGAATATTTAAATAAGACTAATTCAATTATTATTTAGCAGGTTTATTAGAAGGAGATGGGCATCTTTACCTACTTTATTTAATACTACTCTTAACAGAATACTAAATCCTAGAATAGTATTTACTTTCCATATTAATAATCTGGGATTATATGCATATATTCATTATGAACTAGGAGGGATAGGTTTCAAATTTCTGGAAAGAGTAAGAGTACTCTACGAAATATTATTGGGGATATCCAAGGTATTCTGTTGTTCATAATTTTGATTCATTGTAAACTTCGAACACCTAAAAATATTAGATTTAATGAATTAATTTTCTTAATGTTAAATATTCTTTAGAAATACCTGAAAGTTTACTTGATACTTCATACTTTATAAATAATAGCTGGTTTACAGGTTTTACTGAAGCTGACGGCCATTTTGGTCTAAAATGTTGAAAGTAAACCTAAATCAGAAACAGGAAAAAGATCTATTAGTTAAAATATTAGCATTAAATTTAGATTAGATCAACGATCATTTGATAAACCTAATTCTTCTTCTATGTATCCTATTTTGGCAAGTCTAGCCTCATTTTTATCACCTAAACTTAATATATATACCATAGATCCACTCTCAAAACAAGTGAAGTATTGTCTATTAGTGTAACAGGTATAAAAATTTTAGAGTTTATTGTAAATTATTTTAATAAATATCCTTTAATAGGGTAAAGGGAAAAGAATTTAAACACTGGGAAGTAGTTATCACATGAAAGTATCTAAAGAACAACTTATTGAGGCGGGAAGATTAAAAATTAGAGCGATAGCATCTGAAATGAAAATTAATAAATATAATTAATCTCTTTGGGCCCCGGGAAGGAGGCCTTACATAAGAGTATAGCAGTTTGTTGTAGTTGTTATGGCAAAACAGCAGCCTTACTTAGTTTGTAAAACCTAGAGTGCCTTCTATAAATTTTACTATATGCTGGGAACTCCTAAAGCTTTAAGTACTCATAATTATATTAATATAGAAGTAAAAAATTTAAAGATATTACAATGGACAATCAGCAGGAAACAAAAAGACTTATAATTATCTTAGTAGGATCCTCAGAGACTATACGTAAAAAATTAATAGTTATACCTAGTAAACCTATTGATTAAGATATAGTCCGACCGTTAATTAAAGATAACGGGTATTAGACTTATTTAGGTCACCATACACAAGAAGTAAAAAATGGATTAATGTTAGGTATAATATTATTTATAATAAGTGAAATATTTGCTTTCTTATCTGTCTTCTGGTGCTTCTTCCACTCTTCGTTATCACCAGCTATAGAAATAAATGCTTGGCCTCCAGCGGGAATAACTCCACTAGATCCGTTTGCTGTTCCTTTACTTAACACTGTTGTATTATTATCATCTGGTGTTAGCCAGAAATGCTATTATTTTAGCGATTTAGTCATTTTAACTTCATCTATTTTGCCTTTTAGTAAACCCAAAATTTCCTCCTTAAAAAGGATAGGGCCTCATAATTTTGATATTTTAAATATTATTATAGGATCTTTACTAGGGGATGGCTCTATGGAAAGAGATGGATCAGGTTCTAGATTTGCCTTTTATGTAGCTACAAAAAATGGTCCTTATTTATTATGAATACATCAACAAATAAGTTCACTAGGTTATGCTAAACCTCAAATACCTATTGTACAAACTAGAAAAGGAAAAGATAGGGAATTCGTATATTTTTTTAGATTTAGAACTTTTACTTATAGCTCATTTAATTGAATTCTTGAGGCTTTTTACCCTAAAGGTCGAAAAATAATACCTAAATTATTAGAAGAGTATTTAACACCTTTATCTTTAGCTATTTGAATAATGGATGATGGGTGTTTAATTAAAAATAGAGGTCTAAGATTTAGTACTAATAGTTTTACGCTAACAGAGATCAAATATTTATCTTCTTTATTAGAAAACAAATTTAGTCTAAAAACAACTATTCATAAATCAGGAATAGGAAATCAATATAATATATATATTCCTAAATCTAGCCTTCCCCATTTAATAAAATTAGTCAATATTCACATGCACCCACATTTTTATTATAAATTAGGTTTAATTAATGAATAGAAACTTATAAATTTTAACTCTGCCGGTTATTTTTTTGTTTTTGTTGGTTTTATTCTTCCCTTGCCCCTTTAATAATAGTGCTTTTTGTTTTTAGGGCAGTTTTAATTCTAGGAAAGACAGAAAAGTTAAATACAGAATAGACTATCTCACTAAAATAATAGTATAGTCCTAAATTTATTGCTTTGCTTGGCTTAGACCCCTATTTTCTGCTTTAGCACTCCTCTAATGAAATAAAATTCTCCCCCCCCTAGGACTAAGAGGACGGGGTATCCCAAACCAAAAAAAGGTAGTAAAATTTAGCCTTTTAATAAGGGAGATATATTAAAAATTTATATCTTGGCGACACTAATGAAAACGGTCAACGAAATACATCTAATTTTAAGACCGTCGGTTATAAAATAAATTTTATGGTCGCTACAGACTGGTTCATTGGTGGGTGTCAATTTAGCTATTTGATGCTTAATGTACAGTCGGAATCTCGAAAAGAAAAACAAAAAACAAAAAACAAAAAACAAAAATAAATTTATACTGATTTTGTGTTTGGTAGTACACAGCACTGATTCTTTTTACTTCCTTACCTTTTTCAAAGGTTTTATATTAATTTTTCCTTCGGGGCCTCCTTAAAAACACATCCGGGATAGGCAAAAATAATATTTTTATTTTAATAAAATATACATTTTACTCTAATCTATAAAAAATTTTAATCTTTATAGAAAAATGAAAAATAAAGAGTATTAATATAAAATACAAGGATTATATATTCAGATGGAATAATAAAATATTTTATTATAACTATATATAATTGGAGATTTGGCTTTTATTACATGGTCTCATCACGCTTTAATATCTGGAGACAGAAAAGGAGCAATAGTTGGAGGAATATTCACAATCTTATTAGCTATTATTTTTACTGCTTTACAATATGCAGAATACTTAGAAGCACCTTTCACAATGGCGGATGGAGTATTCGGTTCAACTTTCTTTGCTAGCACGGGCCTTCATGGGATCCATGTTATTATAGGAACAATCTTTTTACTAGTTGGATTAATTAGAATAATCAACTATCAGTTGACTACAAAACACCACTTTGGGTTGGAGGCCGCAATCCTTTATTGGCACATGGTAGATGTAGTGTGGTTATTCCTTTATGTTTTCGTTTATGTATGGTCAGCTAATTAAGAAGATGAAACAACTTAATACTTTCCAAAAAAAAAAACAAAAGTGTAATCGTCGTTTTATTATTAAGCGATGGAGTAAAAAGAAATAAGGAAAAGCAGTAGGTGCATATTTTTCACTAACTAAAACAGCTAACCCTTATAATATTTTTGCTGTTGGCCACATTGAATTATTATTATTTTGTGGTTTAATTTATTTGAAAGGTTGATTAACTACCCCGTTCCAATTAGGGCTAATTTAATTTGTATATTCTATCCTTACTTATAATTTAATACTGCAATTGATCCTATTTTAACAGATTGGTACTATAAGTGGTACAAGAATGGACTTAAAACAAGACCTAAAATTATTCCCCTGTTACTTGACCCTCCTTGCTCTAGCTTTGGCTCTAGAAATAAGGTGGAAAGTGGCCAAGGTTTCCATTTAAATACAAATGCTTTTTTTTGTCAACCTCTGGTTTAGACCTTTTAATTAAAGGATTAAAAACTAAACATTGATTTGAATTGTACATTGCACTCTCTATACAAAATATATATCCCTAGTAAAGAAATTAACAAATTTAGAAGCCTACTCAATTTTTAGAAAATTTTAGATATAAATTAGATTAAGTAGACTTTACTATAGTTTATTTTTATTTAAAAAAATTACTAGATATTTACTTTAATTCTACTAACTTATCTCTAGCCCTACAAATAGTGCAAAACCCACAAAACAAAGCCTCAATACTAACCAAGTTATAGCTGTAACTTACTATTGCTAAGAATAGTGCTTCCCCCCTACTTGCCTTAGCTGGAGTTACTTATTATTTATTGGAGACCACCAATTTCTTACTTAACTAATAATCTCAGCTTCATATTGATTTTCTGTCTCTTTATTGTTTGGTATTTTATTTTTGTTTGTTGTTTTTTAGTTTTAATTAATTTCGCCAGATTTATTAGGAGAAATTTTTCTGAGTATTATTTCCTGGACTAACTTTTGCGAAGGCTAACTTTTGATTAGTTGCATGTATCGCTTCCTCTACAGTAGTATAGCTAGTAAAGTAAATATGTAAAAAAATAAAAGAGTTAGAGATTAAAATAGCTTCGCCGGATTGAAAAATTTAAGATTCAAAATCAAAATAGGGTATAATACTAGCTTTAGCCTTCTAATGCAGTTATTTGTGTACTAATGCATAGTTTCTAGCTAACAACACTAACTATCCAAATTAACTAACTAGTTTAGCTAGCTAAACTATAATAGCTAAACTATTAAAATAATAAATTATATAGTAATAATATTTAAATTAAAGGGGAAATCTGATAACGGTAATCAGTTGTATTTGCACTACAAATATGATAGTTCGAATCTATCTTTCTCCAATCATACCCTAAAAACCCTCGAGCTCCGGCCTAGGGTGGGGTAACAATAAATTGTTTCGTTATTAGAAACTATAAAATTTTCAGCATTTATTAAATGTAAACAATAATGTAAGTTTTAGTAACTTCTAGCGAAACCAGAAAACAATGAATTTATCAATATTATTATTTTTAATAGGAATCTTAGGGTTTATATTAAATAGAAAAAATATAATACTTATGATCATAGCCATAGAAATAATGTTATTAGCTGTAACTTTATTAGTGTTAATAAGTTCTTATGGGTTTGATGATAATGTAGGTCAAACATTTAGTATATATATAATATCAATAGCAGGTGCAGAGTCTGTTATAGGTTTAAGTATTTTAGTAGCCTATTATCGATTAAGAGGGACAATTTCTTTAAAAAATTAAATGTATTTAGGAATAATAGTTTTACCTTTTTTAGGATCATTAGTATCAGGATTATTAGGAAGAAAAGTAGGAGTAACAGGATCACAAATAGTAACTTGCGGAAGTCTAATAATTTGTTCAATTTTAATAAGTGTAGCATTTTATGAAGTAGGATTATGCGGATCACCAGTTTATATTAATTTAGGAACTTGGTTAGATTCAGAGATATTACAAATTTCCTGGGAATTCTATTTTGATCAATTAACAGTATCTTTAGGATTAGCTGTAATATATTGTTCAACTTTAATACATATCTATACTATAGATTATCTTTCTGCAGATCCTCACTGCCAAAGATTCTTCTCATATTTATCAGCCTTTACAGGATGTATGTTAATATTAATTTGTGGAGGTAATTATTTTGTAATGTTTGTAGGTTTCCCTGAATCCCGGCCTAAGTATAGCGTGAGCTATATTAAGTACACCACTTAATGCTGGAATCTCCTAAAGACTTGAATACTGTAAATAGTAAAAATTTCAAGGATGTAATAATGGACAATCAGCAGGAAAACAATAATGGGCTATATTAAATTAGCTACTAACAGTAGTTCCTCAGAGACTATACGTGGTGCAGTTAATAAAAAAAGTATTCGATCAAATTAACTTGAAGAGATAGTCCAGCTATAATGAAAATTATAGGATTTTTAGCGAGAAAATGTTGACTGTTTTATTTCTTTATTTTACATTTCAAATATAGGTTTGGAGTTGTCTGTTATTTTACTTACACCTTTTCAAAAGAAGTATTAGTAGGTACATTATTAGGAGATGCTAGCTTAGATCGAGCAGGACTGGACCAAGAGTTGTAGCAAGAAAACCCGACAAAGGAACAGGCAAAGTATATTCAACCATTGCATTTAGAACTCTTAGACAACCGGTTTTAAATCAATTCCAAGAGCTATTTTATAAAAAAGCTAAAAACAAAAAAATAGTTCCAATTAATATTTCAGAATTATTAACACCTGTTAGTCTAGCTTTCTGGAATAAGGTTGATGGTAATATTCCTTCTTTTGGACAAACCAGAAGAGTCCTTAAAACACAATCTTTTTTTCTAAAGGATATAAATTTGCTACAAAACGCACTTCTAAGTAAATTTAAACTACGAACAAGACTTATTGAAAAAGAGAAAAATAAATGGTTAATAGTTATTCCTTACAGACAAATTGTTAAATTACACAGTATTGTAGGACACCATATGCATGAAACAAAGTTATATAAAGTAAAAAAAAAAAAAAAAAAAAAAAAAATAAAATAAAACAGTTTTAAATTTCTAGTTAAAAGCCTTTGTGGGAAGGTATTTGCCAATGCCTTACATGGAATAATACTGAAGGGTTATCTTTAGGTTCTTGGGTTACGAAAAGCTCAGGAGTGATAACATTTTTAAATGTTGGTTTAATTAGAATTAGCAGTGATTTATTTAATACTCCGATTTATAAAACTAAAAAGGTTAAAACCTTTAATAATATAAAATATTCTACACTTAGCAGTAGCAATAGCAATAACTTTGGCAATACAAAATTGCCTTCTAGCAAAAGAATTGGCCCACATAATATTGACATAATTTCTTTAATAATTGGCTCAGTTTTGGGTTACAGCCATCTTGAAAAAAGAAGCCAAGGAGTAGGGACTAGAGTAATTTTTGAACAATCCAGTAGCAACGTAGAATATCTAATGTGGTTCTATAAAATTTTAGCTCTTAGAGGATATTGTAGTGAGATAGCTCCTAAACTTTCTAAGAAAATTAGTACAAATAATAAAATTAATTATACTTACAGAGTTAATAGTTATACCTTCACTAGCTTTAATTGGTTACATGAAATGTTCTATATTAAAGTTAATAATAGATTTGTTAAGATTATTCCTAAGAATATTTTTGCCTGGTTAACTCCTCTTTCTTTAGCTATTTGATTCATGGATGATGGTTCCAAATTGAAAAATTCAGCTAGAATTGCCACAAATTGTTTTACTATTGAAGAAGTTACTTTTCTTTGCGAGGGTTTAAAAAAAAAATATGGCATTGTGGCTACTCCTTGTAAAGGAGGTGTAGGTAAGGGTTTTATTATTTATATTCATGTAGAGTCAATGAAACTTTTTTCTAGTATCGTTAAACCTCACATGATCCCTTCTATGTACTATAAATTAGGTAACTATTAGTATTATTCTATAGTTAAAAATGATCAATTATTAGAAAATCAAAATAGAGAATAATAAGAAATTAGTTAAATCCGACCTTGCAGCTTAGGCTGCTTGGACGAGGGCGAGGCTAATTACATTTTTAGCGACATTATTGTAAACGATCAAACAAAAAGGCTTAGTTTAGAGATCGGCGAGAGTATTTTATTTCGCGATCGACTGGTTCAATAGTGGGTGCCTGAAATGGTGCTTAATGCACAGTCAGAATCTGATCTATTTTTAATAAATTTAAATTTAGAGTACAGGGCAATATTTAAATCCTTTTAGGTAATATTGTACAGAGAAATATTAGATAAGCTATTAATTTTACTGACCTTGGCCTACTGTATATAAACATATTTCCCCCCTCCCTGTTTAAGTGAAGCGGCCGCTATCAATTAGGACGGGCTCAGGAAAGGCACGGAATCGTTCCTTAAACTCCCGCGGGGTTTTAAATTAATTCTCTATTTTTCAGATTTGATAGGAGTTGTATCTTATTTATTAATTAATTTCTATTTTACAAGAATACAAGCAAATAAAGCTGCAATATTAGCTTTTACAATGAATAGAGGAGGTGCTTTTTGAAGTTGGATTTCAAATTTGTGCCTAAAACTATCAAACTCCGGGGACACCCTAAAGCTTAGGATACCAAGCTTAATTAGAAATAAGATAAGTGGCCAAAACAAATACCTGGGTAAGGTAACAAGTCCTAAGATGAGTGAAAACCAAATGGGTTATCGCGGATCTAAATCAGGTATACTGCCTGTAAAAGAGCAACGAATAGACGGTAGTTGGTTTTTAAATAAAAACTTAAGGTGTATTCTAATGGGCGGCGAAAGTTGCTATCAAATCAAAATCCTATCTAAACAATTAAATAAAAACAAAAAAACAAAAAAGAAATTTTTCTACTTTAGTTAAAAATTCTAAGCTTAATCCTTGGTTCGTAACAGGATTTGTAGATGGTGATGGATCTTTTGGTATTACAATTTATATAGATAATAGAATTAAAGGAAGATTAGTTTGAGCTGTAAAACCGAGCTTTCAAATATCTCTAAATTCTAAAGATATAAACTTATTGTTACAATTGAAAGAATTTTTTGGTTGTGGAGTAATCGTAAACAAAAACACTAGAAATGAAGCTAGTTTTAGAGTAAATTCCCTTCAAGATTTAACAAATTGTATAATTCCACATTTTTCAAACTATCCTTTACTATCTAAAAAAGCTGCTGATTTTATATTATTTACTAAAATTGTTAAAATTATAAAAAATAAATTGCACTTGACTGAAGAAGGATTTATGCAAATAATTAATCTTAGAGCTTCAATAAATTTAGGTTTATCTAATCTTCAGAAATCTAAAATTCCTAATTATAATCCAGTTGCTCGGCCAGTAATTAATACTACTATAATTCCAGATCTTAATTGGTTATCAGGCTTTGTAACCGCTGAAGGTTGTTTCTTTTTGAGTATTATTAAATCGAATAGAACTAAAGTTGGTTATGCTATTCAATTAATGTTTAAACTTACACAAAATAAGAGAGACAAAGAATTATTAAAGTTAATCGCTAAATTTGTGAATTGTGGAGCTGTTTACTCTAAGGGTGAAAATGCTTTTGATTTCATTGTTTCTAAATTTGCAGACAACCTAAATATAATTATTCCAATTTTTAAAAACTATCCAATTCAAGGTATAAAACAGTTGGAATATCAAGATTTCTGTCAAGTTGCTGCTTTAATAGATATAGGTAAACATTTAACCGAAGAAGGATTAGCTAAAATTCTATTAATCTAAGATAGAATGAACACAAAAAGAAAATAATTTATTTAAAACCCTAAGTTAAACACACTTTATTTATGAGGTCCGCTCAGTACGTAGCGTAGCTGTCCAAAATAGGAAAAGGCAAAATATTTAATTGCATGATAAATTTGATCGCCTTGGATATGTTAATGAGTATAGGATTCTTTGCTATATTTGCATTATTCGGAACATTTAATTATTCTCAAATATTTACTTTAGTACCCTATATGAATGAATTAGCTATAAGTATAATAGCTTTATTATTATTAGGAGGAGCTTTAGCTAAAAGTGCTAATATACCTTTACATTCTTGGTTACCAGGTAGTATGGAGTGAAGAAGCCTTAAGCAAGCTTTTATGACTCTAAAGTAATCAAACTCCGGGTAAAGCGTAAAGCCATAACTACTAATTCACTAGGCTAAAAGGTCAAGGGTGATGGCCAAGCTAATCACTTGGGGATAGTAACAAGGTTATGGATTCTGGGAAATTGGAAATCGCTGTTCGCGGATCTAAACTACCTCTGAGACTAATATTAGTATTATGTGGAAAAGAGCAACGAGTAGATGGTTACTCGTCATGCTTTAGGCAGCATTTTAGAAAAAAATGTTAGTTTCGAATAACTCTTGATAATAGAGGATAGAAGCATGATGTAAGGTGTACTCTAATAGCCAAGGAAACAAGGCGTTTTATACTCAGCTTATACCTAAATAGATAATGAAAAAAGAGACAATCTTAAATTAATAATAAATCTACAAGGTAGAAGAGTGTTAATACATGGCTTTAATTTTAAATTACTACTTTTCAGGTTCCCTTAACAGAATGATAAAGTTAATACAAGGTTCCTTTTGTTTTATTTTTTTTATATTTATGTATTCCGGATTTATCTATTTTATGTAGTTTAAGTATCCCTATTGTACCTTATAAATATAGAGATAGTAAAGGTAAATTTAGATCACCTAATTCAGAAGAGCTAAAACCTTTGGTTCAATTACATAAAGAAATTATTAATCCTTTAAATGGGAATTTATTAGGTGATGGTTCTTTACTAATAAATAAAAAGGGAATAGATGGTAAACCTAAACCAACTGCCAATGCAAATTTTACTATGACTTTAAAAAATAAAGAATATATATATCATTTATGGCAAAACATTTATTCTTCAATTTATACTATGACAGTTCCGACTCCTTGGCCTAACCCTAAAAAAGGATTACCAGTTACTCAATATAATTTTAAATCTAGAGCGTTACCTTCGTTGACATTACCAATTCTAATTGGTACAATTGATCTGAAGTTAAAAAAGGGTTCATAAAAATAGTACCTTTTAATATAGGAGAGTTAATAACCCCAATTGGTTTAGCACATTGGATAATGGATGATGGTTATAAACACGGAAAAGGTATAGTTCTAAGTACAGAATCTTTTTCTTTAGACGAAATCGAACTTTTAAAAAAGGTATTGGAATTAAAATTTGAATTGAAAGTAACAATTCATAACCGTCATTCTTCTGGTGGAGGATTAGGTTATAGACTTTATATAAGTAGTAAATCATATGATAAATTATTATCATTAATACAGCCTTACTTTATCCCTTCAATGAATTACAAATTAGGTTTATAAATATACTTAAAATAAGAAAGATACATGTGTAAAGCTAAGTTTTAAAGGTGTTAAACAATTATAACCCCCTGCGAAGGGGTCGCCTGGCCAGGGGGGTAAGTATAGAATACCTAAGATTAGTTAGGTTAGAATGATTTAATTAGTAAAATCACAGATTGACTTTTTTTAGTTAGGAATATAATTGTTTTTAGGGGTCTCCTTAAATTTCACTATTTGCTGGAACATTCTAAAGCTTTGAGTGCTCATCATGATATTAATTAAAGGTAGAAAAAATCTTAAAGATGTAACAATGGACAATCAGCAGGAAACCAAATTGAAATATCCAATGTAATAGTAGGATCCTCAGAGACTATACGTGAAGCTTCATAAATTTAGATCTGAAGAAGATATAGTCCGATCAGTAGAGAAATTTACTGTTAACAACAAAACATGCCTACACCTGTTAGTGCTTTACTACATGCTGCAACTCTAGTAACAGCTGGTATCTATTTATTATTAAGAAGTTCACCATTATTAGAATATAGTCCAGATGCATTATTAGTAATAGTAATAATTGGATCAAGTACAGCTTTCTTTGCAGGTACTTGTGGATTATTAGGAAATGATTTAAAACGAATAATTGCTTTTAGTACTATATCACAATTAGGGTATATTTCCTTATTAATATTATTAGGCTTTCTCTTCTATAGTTTTTTATCTAGAGCAAGACACATACACCTTACATATTTCTAATTTAAACTTAATAAAAAATTCCATTGTTCCATTAAATGTTTAGTATAAAATTATTTGAAGGTAAAGGCAATAAAATTTCAGTTATTCGTAAATACGTAACTAGAACTGCGGATGCCAAGGAGAGTAAAAATTTAAAACAATTTAAAATTAGCACAATCTTTTTTAAATGAGAAGGCTCCCAAAGATAGATTTTTATCTTACAATAAGTATTTAGATATGTATAGTGATTTTTCATTTAAAAGTAGAAAATTTATTAAAAATAAATATTACAATCAAACAGGGATTTATCTATGGATTAATAGCATAAATAATAAATCTTATGTTAGTAAGTCTGTTAATTTATTCAATAGATTAAATAAAAATTATCTTTCTAAATCTTATGTATTTAAAAATAAAGGAAAAATGGCAATATGCGCAGCTATACATAAATATGGTATAACTAAATTTTCTGTTTATATTTTAGAAATTTTAGATAAACCTGAAGTAGAAACACTTTCTTCTAAAGAATTCTTATCAATTAGAGAAAATTATTGGCATAGTCTGATAAATCCGTCATACAATATTCAAACTATTTTAAATCCTTTTACTGGTGTAAATCACTATAGATATGGTAAAACTGTTTCTGATTCTATCAAATCTAAGATCAGTAAGACTCTTAAAGGAAGAGTACAAACGGATACAGAAAAACAAATCATATTTTAGGTGCTCATAAAAAAACAAAACAAATTTTTATTGTTATGATTGGGAGACTAAATTTTTATTAATGGAATTTGAAGGTTTAGGTATAATGGAACGGAACGTGAATAGGAATCATAGCTATATTAGAACTAAGCTGGATAAAAATAAACCATTTTTGTAATATTAATGAGCTTGATTATAAATTATTGTTGAAATCTATAAATAATTAAATTTATCATCATATGCTCTAGTAAAATTTCACTATATGCTGGAAACCTCTAAAGACTTGTATACTACTGTTATATTTAATAAACATAGTAAAAATTACACGTATGAAACAATGGACAATCAGCAGGAAACTAAATTATGGTTCCACCAACTAATTTTCCCGAGGGACGGGGCTATTTGAAATTACGCTAATTTATATTCCTCAGAGACTACACGTGAAATTTTTTAATTTTTATTTTGTTTTGTACTAGCTTGTCCAAACGATTGCTGATCCTAGCAAGGTAAGTCTTCCTTCTGACAAAGAACAAACACCTAGTCTACATATATTAGAATAGAAGTTTAAGTTTTGCAAAATGAGTAGGGTTTTTATATCCATCTCTATCAGGGACCCTTTCCTTTTGTTCTTATAATTTTATTTTTTAAACATATAAAATAACTAGGAAGGTTTCAGTTATCTTATCAGTTCAATTACTGCTATAATTAGCTAAGGCTAGGAAGGTTAGTGCAGCTAGAAAATAATAACATTAAAAAAAAGATATAGTCCAAATAATTACGAAAGTAATTATATTTTTGATATGATGATGGCTATAGGTCAATACTAAGGCTTAAGTTAAATCTTTCTATATGCTGGAAACTCCTAAAACTTTAAGTACTTCCATATCTTTCTGTTTAAATCTGGCCATTTAAAGGCCATAATTGGATAGTTAAAATCTTAAAAAATGTAACAATGGACAATCAGCAGGAAACCAAACTATTTAAATAGGAGTAGGCTCCTCAGAGACTATACGAAAGAAGTAAGTAAATAGAACCCCTCTGCCTTAAGGAGGGTTAATTTAAATTAATTATTAAGATATAGTCCGATCAATCATGAAAGTGATTGCTAAATGCTAAGTGTAGGGTTGCTTATATTAATTGTATTTTTATATAGTAATTATTTTGAATTTATTTTTAAAAGTAGCCTTCGGCTACTACAGGAGTTAGGAGCTAACTCTATTTTATATTCGGCTGCACCAATTTTAAAGAAAAAAAGAACCAGAGTTTATATGCCAACATAAGAGAAAATTAGAGTATCCAACAGTGTCCCTGATTGGTTTAAAAAGTTGTTTGTGGTATAATGTTATCTGATGGTTCAATTAGAATGATTGGTAAACAAGCACTTTTAAGTATTCAACAAACACATCCAGAATTAACACAGGAAATTTGAAATTTGTGTTTTCAATTCAATTTGGTATTAAGTGGGATTCATATTTTTAAGAGACCTAATAGAAAAATAGTTTATTCATTTCAAACTCTTACTTTACCTTTTTTTACAAATTTATTTAATGATTGGTATAAATCGGTAGATAATAAAAATATTAAAGTTTTACCTTTAAATTTAGAATCCTTATTTACACCACTAACTTTTGCATTTTTGATAATGGCTGATGGCTCCTGGGATAAAAGTGGTTCTAGAATATTACTTCATCTTAATAACTTTACTTTAATTGAAATTAATCGAATCAATCTATTTGACTTTCTAAATTTAATATCTCTTCTTATTCAGTTAAAGTATCACATTCAGATGAAAAAAGAGGTTACATTTTAAAAATACCAGCTAAAGATGTAGGTAAAATTAGAGCACTAGTATCTGATCATATTTATCCTACTTTAAAATATAAAATAGGTTTATAGTATTTGCTATTTAAATTTATAATTAATTTACCGAATATTTTTGTTGGTTCAGCTGAGTTGCTGATCCACAAAATATAGGAAGTTGTGTAAGGAACGGAAATTAACCCCCTAGTTGTTCCTTGGCCAGGGGGGGAGATTTATTGTTAGTATCACAACCCTACTTGCCTCTGCTCAAATAAATTGATTAAAAAGTAGTATCGCTATTATTTATGGGCAAGGCTTATCATTTTTTGTTTTTTGCTTAGTCAATATAATGTTGCTTTAATGCACACTGTAAATCACGCTTTCTTCGTATGACCACATAGGCATTTTCATTTTAAATATGGTCCTGATTTAAAGAATATATTTAATGAACATATAATGACGAGTATATGGTCAAAATTTAATTTATATTTAAGATGAGAAAGATTAACGAGAGTGAACTCTTATCAAAACTGCAATAACGTGATTGAAATTTTTTTATTCTATAGACCCTGACAAGTCTGATGAAATATTTATTCAGGAGAAGATAAATAAAGGACCAATTTTTATAAGTTTTTTTATAAAAGTTCATCATATTAGGAATAAATGCAGAATAGAGAGAATCTTACCCTCATACGATAATAGCTTTTATTGTAAAATTATGAAAATGTTGAAGGTGGGTAAGCCCGTAAATTTTTATCTACTGTTGAAATTATCAAAAGTAAATTTTTGGAAAGTATTTTATACTTTACAGTCCGGGTGCAGGATAATCTACCAAGCAAAAGCCTTGGGTAATGCCAAGGATAGGTTAAATTTAACCAATTCGTGAGAATGCTGAATTAGATATTGTTTTTATAAAGTATTGTATTTATATGTATATATTCTAGCAGCCTCCCCTCAATCCGGCTCGAGGCAAAGCCCCCAAAGGGCAATTAATGATTTTAAAAAAGATTGTAATAATATATTTGAATCAAATCTATCAATAGATATTATATTATATAGATTAAAAAGGGTAATTATTAATTATAATAAAAACCGTAAATTTAATAATAAATTTTTAAGATTTATCAGAAATTATATACACAATAAAAGTTGGTTATGGGCTACAAAAAAACATAAAAAATTAGGAAAAAATAAAATATATGATTTATATTTTAAAAAAGGTAAAAATAATTTTTCTACTTTAAATTTTAATAATTTAAATTGTCATTGTAATTTTAATTTTCCTTTAGCTAAACCTAACTTAAAATTTATTAATGTTGATACTAATTATCAATTAATTAATAAGTCATTAACTAATTTAGGATCAGGTATATATTTATTTTGGTTATTAGATGAGCCTTCTAAATGTTATATAGGTTCTGCTATAGATTTAAAAAGAAGATTTAATACTCATTATAAATCTTACAATAATAATAAACATCCTAAATTTTATAGTTGTGTTAATAAATATTCTTGGACTAAATTTGGATTTCAAATTATTGAATTAATAAATAATACTGAAGATCTTCTTAATAGAGAACAATATTGGTTAAATATTTTATTTAATTGCCCTTTTTATAGAAAAGATACTTTAAACATATCTCAATTTTCTAACAGTTGAAAAGGTAATAAACATACTCTATATTCTAGAAATTTAATCAGGATGGCTAAAAAAGGTAAAATTTTAACTGCGGAACATAGAAAAACATAAGTTTAGGTAAATTGGGTGAAAATCATCATTACTATGGTAAAAAAAGGTCCATAATAACAGTCCAAAAAATGGCTGAAGGTGCTAAGTTACAGTGGGTCAGATTAAAAAATCTTGGATATAAAAAAGCTCCAATGACTGAACTAACTAAATTAAAAAAATCTAAATCAATAGTATTAGAGGATCAAAATTTAAATGTAATTCAGAAATTTCATAGTACAACTTTAGCTATGAAAGATTTAAAGATAGGCCATATAAAGTTAAATTCTATTTTAGATAAAAATATATTATTAGAAAATAAATATTATTTAAAATCATTTAAAATATAAAATTATATACATATTATAATATTATTTATAAAGATTGAGCCGTATGCGGTGAAAGTCGCACGTACGGTTCTTATGAGGGGAAAGACCGTAAGGTCCTACCTATTCAAACAAAGCTTTATTATTCTTAGGAGCTGGTGCTGTAATTCATTCATTCCAAGATCAGCAGGACGTTAGACGAATGGGTGGATTAATTAAATTTGTACCCTTTACATATTCTGCTATGTTAGCAGGATCATTAAGTTTATTAGCTACACCCTTTTTAACTGCTTTCTATTCAAAAGATTTAATTCTTGAACTGGCTTACGGGTCGTATAGTTTTAGCGGTACTTATGCCTTCGTTCTTGGTACAGTTACAGCAGGTATAACTGCTTTCTACTCAGTAAGACTTTTAAGTCTTGTATTCTTTACTGTTCCTAATGGATCTAAAGTAAGTTATGAAAACACACATGAAACTAAGTTAGCTATTATTATACCATTTATAATTTTAGCTTTATTTAGTATTTTCTTCGGTTATGTGGCAAGTGATTTATTTGTAGGAGTGGGATCAGATTTCTTAGGTAACTCTGTGTTTACCCATCCTAATAATGTTTCAATTATAGAAGCAGAATTCTCAATGAGTCCTATAATTAAATTATTACCTTTAATTTGTACTATTGCAGGTGCATTATTTGCTTTCTTCCTATATAACTTCGCTCCTAGATTCCTTAATGATTTAACTGAAACTTCATTAGGTAGAAAAGTATATGCCTTCTTAAATGGTAAATACTATTTTGATGTAGTTTATAACCATTTTATAATTCAAAGTGGATTAAAACTTGGTTATAGTATATCTAAAACCATAGATAGAGGAGCTATTGAATTCTTAGGACCTCACGGTTTAGCTAAAACATTTGTTAATTTAGGTACAAATATTGCTAAATTAGATGACGGAAAAATTACAACTTACGCTTTATATATTGTTCTTTCTTTACTAACTTTAACTTATTTAACATTTAGTTCAATTATTTTAGATGTACAAATAATAGATGCAAGATTAGTAATTGTATTATTCTTCACATTAGTTTTCACATTAATTAATAGTAATAGATTTGTTGAAAATAATTATAACCCCCAACCTTGCAAAAACCTAAAAATAAAAACAAAAAACTAAAAAACAAAAACAAAAAACAAAAACAAAAAACAAAAACAAAAACAAAGTTATAATATAGTTGAAAATATAAAGATAATACATTAAGGAAATTAAAACTAAACAGGGGTATCTTACTAAATTCAATATTATAGTAGAAATAAAGAAAGAATTTTTAATACTACTTTAGAAGCTCCATTCGGGCCCCAATATAAAAATCCCAGTAGATATACAAATCCTAGTAGATAGCTTAGCGATTGAAGGTAATATAGAATATAGTTGTTTATTTAGTAAATATTCTTAATGTTTCAGATAAATTAATTAAAAAACGAAACAATCGATCAAAAAGATAAAATTATAATATTCATATGACCTAAAAAAGGATTATAAAGTAAGAACTCACGATCTCGATAAACTAAAAGGTGCCTTCTTAGATTTAAAATTTATTGTTAATTTAAGTGAAGTAACCGCAGGTCCTTTGGATTAATTAAATTTAATCACTTTAAAGGTTTATTACTTAATGGTATAGATAAGAGACGATAGTCAATTAAAAAAAAATTTTTTTGTTTTGTTTCTTTATATTTATAAACCCCGCTACCTACCTCCGGCCTAATGATCTAATATTCCACCCTGCTAGATCGGACCCTGCAAGATCGGGTTTGGTTAATTAGGAAGAAAAGGTTTTACCTTAATTAACCCTGATAGACTAACCATTCTAAAGATCCAAGCTCATACTTAAAATCCAAATCCAAATCAAAATAGAAGTCTATGAAATAATATTTGTGAAATTATTAGCCACTCTAAAAATAAGATATCACAGAAAATTTTTAAAGGCTTTCCTTATTATTTGTGATATATTTGTATTAGACCTGGCAAATATTGAAAACAAATTAACCTCATTGAAAGGTAGACGGTAACTCCTAGATTTATAATATCAGACTAAAAGTAGTTAAGTTTAAAAATTATTATAATAAGAAACAAAAGCGAGTTAGCTAATAGGCTGCTTAATTAAGTTTTAAAGGTAGCTTTTTTACTATTAGTTTAAAATCATTACTATGTAAGTATTATCTGTTGCTTTATATTTTTGTTGGGTTTTTAGCTTCGTTATACTTAAGTACAAGTATTTAGTTTAGCTAGCTACATATAAATTAAAATAACTTAGTCAGTTTGGCTAACTCTAACTATAGTGAAGTCTAATACTAAATAGTCAAAGTTAGCTTAGTTTTAAATATCTAACTAAACTACTAGCTAGTAACTTATTTTTAAAGTCAAATGTGGCAGTAGCTAGCTAATAGTAAAGTACTACTGTTAAAACCAATACAAATACAAATAATAGCTTCTAGAAGGTAGTTACTAAAGCCTATAATTTAAGGGTAGAATAATTTCTTGATGAGGAATCTGTAGAAGTTCAAATCTTCTTGGGTTTATATTTTATAATTTAATTTAGTTATAGTGTCTATTATTAATAATAATTAAGTTTATTAGCTAACTAAAACTAGTTGTTATTAGGCCTATGTAGCCTAAGTTTACAAGCTTAATTATAGCTAAATTTTCGTTAGGACTTTGTATTTGCAAATATGAAAATATCAGATCTTATATCTGTGGCTTAAACTAAAATTTACTACTCTAGTAGAAGGCTACAAATAAATTAAAGTATATCTAAAGCCTAAACTAGTTCGCGCTTACTACAAGCCAATAAGTTCTAGTTTACTGCATTAAAGCTACTAGAAAGGCTACAAATAGCTTTTTTTGTTTGCTAAACATCTAGCCCCTAGTTAAATATCGTTACTAGTCTAGCAAGCACCTGCTATTATAGTAAATTTTGTTGTATATCTGCTAACTGCAATAACTAGCAAATATAAAGAAAGCCTCTTTATTTAATAGTTATATATAATAAAGGTTAAATTTTTTTTATCTTCGTGTTAATAATTTAATAAAAACTAGCTTCTAACATCACAACACTAAATTGAGATAAAAAATATAAACAAACAATAATATGAGAATATTAAAAACCCATGTACTACTAAGATTTGTTAATTCTTACATAGTAGATTCACCTCAACCAGCTAATATTACTTATTTATGGAATTTCGGATCATTATTAGCTACTTGTTTAGTAATACAAATATTAACTGGAGCATTTTTAGCGATGAAAAAGTGCGTTGCTATAAAATTTCACTATATGCTGGAAACCCCTAAAGACTTGTATACTACTGTTATATTTAATAAACATAGTAAAAATTACACGTATGAAACAATGGACAATCAGCAGGAAACATTCGGCCAAAACCGGCTGTAGGATCCTCAGAGACTATGCGTGAAATATTAATTTGTATTAAATTAGTAAAGATATAGTCCGACCTTATTCGAAAGATTAAGAAAATCCAGCCGATTCCACTTAAATTAGGACAGAACTATATTCCAAAAAATTTTAAATGTGATATAGCTTATTCTAGATTAAATAATAATTATCAACCAAATAAATTTACAGGTGGCTTAAACCCTAATTGGGTTACAGGATTTTGTGAAGCGGAATCTAGCTTTACAATAAGCATTGTTAAATCCAAAACTGCTGCAATTGGTTGAACAATTTCACCCTGTTTTATTATTACTTTACACTTGAAAGAATTAGAAATAATCAAAAAAAAAATTAAAACTTTCTTTAAAGAAGTTGGTTTTATCAATATTTCAGGGAACTCTGTGCATTATAAAGTTAGATCCAAAAAAGATCTATTAATTATTATAGAACATTTTAATAAATACCCATTATGTACTTCTAAATTAATTAATTTTATCTATTTTAATCATATTTTCGACTTAAAGGGTAAAAATTTTCATACTAACGTTAACGGTTTTCTCCTGTTAGCCTCGTTTATTAATAAATTAAATAGGCCTTTATCTTCTTCTTTAATAGAAAGTTTATCTACAAATTTTGGAGTTTTACCGGATGTAAAATTTGAACCTCCAGTTATTAGTAGAAATCCTAGTCTAAATCCGTTCTTAATCTCCGGTTTCATTTCAGGTGAAGGATCTTTTACTTATTTTACAAGAACTAGAAATAATTCTTTAAATGAAAAAGTTAGAAATTTTACTTTAGTAATGGAAGTATCTCAAGATAGTAAAGATGAATACATTTTAACCTCAATTCAAAATTATTTTGGAGGGGAAGGAAAAGTTTATCAATCCTTGCCTCCTAAACACGGGGCAGGGAAGGATAATGGAATTACTAGATATAGATTAGTTGTTAAAGAAGAAATAATTGATAAACTAGTACCCCACTTTATTGATTATCCTCTTGATGGTAACAAATTACTCCAATATAATCTCTGGATTCAGATTGTTAAGTTTTTAATAGAAAATTCTAACAGAAGCCAAGAAAGAGATAATATATTATATAATTTAATTAAAGATCTGTCTAATTTATAAACATAAGAATCGGAGGATAGTGGCATTATACACCTAATATAGATTTTGCATTTAATTCAGTAGAACATATCTAAACATGATGTGTTCTTTAAATTGAGCTATATGCTGGAAACCCCTAAAGCTTTAAGTACTAATTAATCCCCGCACACCTTCGTTGTAAGACCGCAAGGTAAAAGGACGGGCAAAATATTCATTTCAGGCGGAACTAGTGAAAATCTTAAAGATAGCTTAGCAGCAATGGATAATCAGCAGGAAACCAAAAATTATATATAATTAAATAATTGAGTAGGATCTTCAGAGACTATAAGCTTGACATCTTATTTTTATAGAGGTGATGATATAGTCCAGCCTTTATTGAAAGATAAAGGGTAAAAGGTCAATTGTCTAAGCTCTTTAATCTATCAGAGGAACTTTAAAATTGGAATAAATAGATTATCTACTCTTTCACCATTAGCGTTGCAGGAAAGGGCTACTTTTAGCCCTGTTAAAAAATTTGTTGATTTTAATGAACCTTTTCTAAATTGGTTTACAGGTTTTACAGACGCTGAGGGCAACTTCTTAATTACATTAGATAGAGGTTATATTAAATTTAGATTTAAAATATCAATGCACATTGACAATCTAGAAGCTTTAAAAACTATAAAATCTATATTAAATGTAGGTTGTGTTACAGTGGATCAAACTAGAAATAATTGCTCTTTGGTTGTACAAAGTTTTGCAGAAATCAGAGATGTAATCTGTCCAATTTTTGTTCAATTTCCATTGCTAACTAGCAAAAGATTAGATTTTCAAGATTTTCATAAAGCTGTTCTAATTAAAAATAAAAATCTCAAATTCCTGTCTGATGCTAATAAAGAAAGAATTATTTCACTTAAAAACGGTATGAACTCCAAAAGAGAGATATTTACAAGTTTTTCTATCAATTCTAAAATTAATGTAAACCCTGATTGATTAATGGGATTTCTTGAAGGTGAAGGAACCTTCGGAATAAAAACAGGATCTTCTATCTATTTTCAAGTAGCTCAAAAAACTACTAGTGTAGAAAGCCTAAATGCTATAACATCTTTTTTAACAAACTTAAAATCTAAACCTTTATTACCCACAAATAGTAAAATTTTACCTTTAAATGTAGTTAGTACTATTAATAGTAAAACAAATGTAATGTCATTAGTTATTAGTAGCGTAGATGCTCTTTATTTTTATATTTTACCTTTATTAGATTCATGTAAAATGTATACCTTTAAAGTTACAGATTTTAAGTTATGGAAAATGGCATTAATATTAAAAATACACGGATACTATTATTTACCAGAAGGTAAAACTTTATTTCTGGATATTTCAGATGTTCTAAACAAAAGATATAGTACAGGATCTCTTAAGGATATAGATTCAATTATTTGTAGATTATCGAATAGCTACCAAAAGATATTATTAAAAAATCCTCCATTTAAATTAGAAGAATTTATACCTCATGTAGATCAAGCTAGAAAATTTAGAAATTATAGTAAATCTGATATATTCAAAACTATATATATTTACGAAAATGGTAAACTTATCAAAGGGGCTCCTTTTGATTCATTTAGTTCTGCGCATAGAGCATTAGGTTTGAAATCTACAAGTAGTACTTGTAATAGATACTTAGATACTAATAGATTATATAAATCTAAATATATTTTTACATCTAAACCTGTACTTTAATTTCCCGACTTCACAACTCTCTTAAATGAAAAAAGAGGGTTAATTCGCTAGGTCATATAAAATATAGGAGGGCTGCAGCGAAGGCAAAGCTGCAGAGTAGCTTTTGCCTTAGGGCTACTGCTACTAAAAAAACCACACAAACAAAAACAAAACAAAAAATAAACAGTTATAATTGCCAAGATGTAAACTCTGTATGGTCGTCCAACGGAGAGGCAAAAGACCGACATTCGATCATGAGAGATGTTAATAATGGATGGTTAATTAGATATACACATGCTAATGTAGCTTCATTCTTCTTTATTTTTGTATATGCTCAAAATTATAAATTTATAATTAGCAATAACCTATTTTTTTCTAATTTAACCTTTGCAAAGGCTGCCTGCTACATTTTAGACTTTTTTTTATCTATCACTAGAAAACATCTACCTTTAAAAGGTAACTTAATTTTAAATTGCTACTTATTAGTACAAAAATCTATTTCAGATATCTTTTTTGAGCAAAAAATATTAAGGCCTTTAGAGAATAAATTTAGGTTAAGTGGCTTAGAATCTAAGGATATGGAAAATAAAAATATTAAAAATCCTACAAAAATTTGAGAATTGGATAACGAAGCATTTCTTCAATGGTTTGTTGGTTTTACCGATTCAGAAGGGACGTTTATAATACAGACAAAAAACAATAGTGAAGTGAATTTTTGTTTTAAATTTACTCTTCATGTTGATGATTCTGCTGTGTTATTTTTAATTAAAGATATTTTAGGAATAGGTGTTGTTTCCATAAAAGGTAATACTTGTACTTTTGCTGTTCATTCTTTTCAGCTTATAGTAGAGGAATTAGTTCCTATTTTTGATAAATACCCTTTAATTACGCATAAGCAATTGGATTATAGAGATTGAAGAATAGCAGTCTTATTAAAAAACTCTGCAAAAAATGCCTCTAATAAAAAAATTTCTATAACAGCTGAAACTTTCAGAAAAATAGTTAAAATTAAAGAAAGTATAAATAGCAATAGAACGAAATTTGATGGATATAAATTATCTGATTCAATGATTTCTAAGTATTGGTTATTAGGCTTTGTAGAAGGAGATGGGTCCTTTCACTTTACAAATAATAGAGCTATTTTTTCAATTAATCTAAAAGATAGACAAGTATTAGATGCTATATCTATTTATTTAAAAAATATTCCAAGAGCTCCTATTATTAATGGCCTATATGTATCTCCTCTCCCTAATAGTATTATAGGAGGAAAAAATAATAATACAGCTTATCTGTTAACAATTTCTGATACAGATGTTCTTTTTCAATTTATTTTTCCTTTTTTTAATAATTTAACTTTTTTAAGTAGAAAAGGGGTAGATTTTAAAATTTGAAGTGTAGGGCTATTTTTAATAATAAATGGTTATTCTAAAATTCCTAAAGGGAAAGCTATATTATTAAAATTATCTAATAATATGAATTCTAAGAGATATTTTTCAAATATTATCGAATTTATCGATATAGAAGAAATCAATGCTCTTTTTGAAATAGAACCTCCATTTAATATCTTTTCTAAAAAAAGTCACTTTACCTTGGCTAAAGAATATGCCATTAAACAAGGTAGCAGAAAAGGTTATACTTTACATATTTACACAGATGGAGACCCCTGTAAAGAAATAGCCGGTTCTCCATTTAATAGTTAAAGAGAAGGAGGTAAAGCTATTGGTTTAGCCTCTGTTTCTAGTATAAAAACTATATAGATACCGGAAGAAAGTTTAAAGATGTTTATACATTTTATTCTTCTCCTATTAAAATTTCTAAATAAAACAGCCCTAGCAGAAAAAAAAGGGTTAACTTAGAACTAGAAATAGTATAAGTTTAAAATAATTTTATTGGGCCTGTTTATCTCAATTTCTACTAAATTTTTTAAACAGTGATTAGCTATATGCTGGGAACTCTTTAGAGCTTTCAATACTAATTTTCTATGTAAATTTTTTAAAATCAAATTTCAATTTAAAGGAAACCCTAGTGAAAATTTGAAAGATTAGGCAATCAGCAGGGAAGGTTAAAATTTTACCTTAAATCTATCTAAACTCCTAGGCTAGCCAAGGGACTGCTTAGGGGCCCCTTCTTTGTTTTTTTAAGCTAAGGGCTACTAGTTTACTTGGATAATGGTATAATTAAATCCCCCTCAACGACTAAACGCTAACAATCTATAAATAAAGTTAATTATGTAAGATAGTAGTTTAATTTAAAGTTATTATAGATAAAGAGATAGTCTGAACTTAACTGAAAAGTTAAGAAGTAATCTTAGTCTTTAAGTGTACTATAAAGAAGAATTACTGTAAATTTATATTGTATAGTTTATAACCTACAAATATTTTTATATATAACAATTATTGCATATAGGAAGAGGACTATACTATAGTTCATATAAATCACCAAGAGTATTAGTTTGGTCAATTGGAGTTATAATCCTCGCCAAGTGTTGTGGGAATTCACTTTATAAGGGATAAATTGCCAAATTCCGGGGAAGCCCTAAAGCTCTAGTAACCAAGGATAGAAAGGAAACTTTTTTTTGGCGTGAGTAATTATCACGGTATGGTAACATCACTGGAGATAAAGGAAACTGAAATGGGTGATCGCGGATCTAAATCAGGCTTCTTGCCTGTAAAAGAGCAACGAGTAGACGGCAATTGATGCTAATAAATAATTATTGCATTTAAGGTATACTCTAATAGTTTTCGAAAGAAATAACTTTAACCAGAATCCTATCTAAACAATAACACTTAAACTATTTCTAAACTAACAGGAACGAGATAGGTTAAATTAAATAATCTTATTTTTCTTGTTTTAGCTTCGCTAACCTTCTGTCTATAAAGCTTCACTAGTTGAATTAATAATATTTTTTATTTTTATGATAAATCAGAGTGCGTAGCTTATTTAATGGTTATTTAATTGAAATTCCTTCGCCGATTATTAATCATACATTAAATATATTTGAGCAAATTAAACCCGTATATTTAAATATAGATTTAAATACTTTAACGTGTTTAGGGTTTGTGAAAGTTCCTAGCGCTAGACTGATTAAAATTCTTTCTTCGCATAATCTACCTAAACCTGCTTATATTTTAGAATATGGCGGAAACCTAGAAGATCTAAAAAAAATACTTAATAGTATAACTGGAATATATATTTGTATTAATCTTCTTAATAGTAAGTTGTATGTAGGGAGTGCTAGTTTAGCAGGGATGTACAGAAGATTTAGAGGTCATCTGTATTTAGCAAAAGGTGGGAGTAAATTAGTTAATAGAGCAGTAGAAAAATATGGGATTAAAAATTTTGCCTTTATCGTTATTGAGACTGTTTCTGCTGATAAACTTCAATGTAAAAACATATTGCTAACTATGGAACAAAAATATATGGATTTACTAAAACCAAAATACAATATATTAAAATTTGCTGGTTCAGTAATGGATTTAAAGTGGAGTCTTAATTCTAGGTTGAAATTTAGCCTGGCTATTAGAAAGAATAAAACTAGAATGAATACATTTAGAGCTTTACAATTAGGTAAAATAGTTTAAGAAGAAACTAGAGATTTAATTAGAAAGGCTGCAACAACTAGAGTATTTTCAGCAGAAACAAGACTAAAAATGTCTACAAATAACGCTAAATTAGTAAAATTTACTGCTTATATTGACGGAGCTGTCTTTAAACAATTTATTTCTATCGCTGAGGGTGCTGAGTTCTTTTTTCAAGATAGAACGAAAAGAAGTAAAATTAAAACAGCCTTGGCTAAAAATACATTACTTCTAGGTAAATATGAATTAAGAAAAGATTAAAGAGAGGATATTATACAATCCGGAGCCCCAAAGGGAAGTAAAAAGAAAAAATTTTTGGTTTGCTAGTATAAATTTCAAACCTTCAACTAGCTTACCAGGGTTCCCTAATAATTTTATTTATTTTAGCAGGGATATAAAACAACCTTTAAATAAGATTTTGTTCTCTTACTACTTTAAAATAGGAGCAATAGGAGAAATAGGAGAACTTTGTGTGGTTGCAAGATAAATTTGGGTGCGTTGAATTTTAATGATGGCTAACAATGATTTTTGGCCAAATTGTAAATATGATTTTTATACTGTTAAATACTTAACAAGTGTTATGATCCCATTTAATAAAGCTAGAACTAAAGCTAAATTAAGAATAGGGCCTCATAATAAAGAGGTATTAGACGTTCTGATTTGTGGTATGCTAGGTGACTTTTGGGCTGATAAAATACCTGGAAATTTATTAAATAGTACTCGAATTCAAATAGAACAAAGTATAAGTAATGCAGCATATATTCATTATTTATCTTTATATTTCTATGAATTAGGTTATTGTGCTCGACCTATACCTACTTTTTTTAAAAAAACAGAGTTTAAGGCTAGTAATCTTAGTTCTACAAATACTTCAAGCGGTTACTCAGAACCTGGCAACGAAAAGGTGGGAATTGAAAATAGATTTAACTATAGACTGACTCTTTTTACCTTTACCAGTTTTAATTGAATTTACGATTCTTTTTATACTATCGGGGGGGCTAAAGTTAAAGGTAGTAGTTGCAAAGCTACTTTGATCAAAAAAGTTCCTTTATTTATATCGGAATATTTAACACCTAAAGGATTAGCAAATTGAATTATGCAAGATGGTTCCCATCAAAAAGGTCAAGGAGTATTTATAGCTACAAATAGTTTTACTTATGAGGACTGTAAATTTCTGGCTTTAACACTAACACAAAAGTATCAGCTTAAAACTAGCGTAGTTAATTCAGGTAAACCTAATCAATGGCGTTTAACTATATTTAAAGAATCTATGCCTAGATTAGCAGAATTAGTTGGCCCTCATTTTATACCTGAAATGGAATATAAGTTAAAGGGTTATTTATAATAACAGTACAAAAAAACACAAACAAAACACAAAAAACAAAAAACAAAAAACAAAAACAAAAAACAAAAATCATATCTAACAAAGTCCAGATACTAGTGCAATCGTAAATTGTTTTATAAAGATTTGGTTTAGAAGTATCTGAATACCTTGATAAAGGTATTGGTTTTAAATTTAAACTGGCTATACTAGTGAAAACGGTCAAAGATCTTAAATCTATTTCAAGACCGTCGGTTGAATTCACAATCGCTACAGACTGGGTCACTAGTGGGTGTCTGCAATGATGCTTAATGTACAGTCGGAAGGTTTTAATTAAATTTAAAACACAAGGCTCTAAACGATGATTATTAAAGATCTATTTTGAATGGAGATTAATAATTAGATAGAGTACAGGCTCAATAATACAAGATTTTACTTTAAATAAGTATGTATATTGGGAAACTTTTGATTGCATTCTTAGGTTTTATTGGCCTAAATTGGATGAGTTTCTTTAATTGCCTTTGGCTAGAAGTATCCAGTTTACTATACGCTTCTATTTCATTCCCTATTGTTTGTAGTAACCGTCTTCAAAGCTTTCTAGTTGACAACAATATTAAACCTGTTATGGTATTGAGGATCTAACAAATCCAGATACTAAAAATTTAGCTTATCGAACATTAAAGCCGTTTTCAGGAATATATCTTGTAGGCAATTTGAGTAATAGAAAATGTTATGTAGGAAGCGCTGTAACAGGTAATATTTATATGCGAATGCATAAACATCTGTTTTCAAAGATGGGAAGTATTTTAGTAGGTAGAGCTGTCGAAAAATACGGATTAGAAAATTTTGTTTCCCTTGTTTTAGAGATTGTACCTCATCAGGATACTGTTGATGTTAAATTACTTCTTGAACGAGAAGACTATTATATCAAGTCTATGAGTCCTGAATACAATATTGCACCACTAGCTACTAATAGTGCTGGTTGGGAGCATTTTGAAGAATCAATACAGAAGATGATACAAAATTATTAAGAGGAACGACGACTAAGAGTAGTGCATTCAACAAAGGGAAAACTCTCTATGAAGAGACTCGAAATCTAATGCGAGAAGCTGCACTACAACGAAAGCCAATGTCGATGGAAATTCGACTAAATTGTGCTGTAATTGTGCGACCTTTTACAATAACTGAATTTGACGGTACTAATCTACAAAATTTCAGTAGTATTGTTGAAGCAGCTAAAGTAATAGAGTGCAGTGAAAAAACGATTCGACGAGCATTAGATTCAAATGGTATTAATAAGCGAAAATACCTAGTAACAGATACTATTGATACATAGTTAAATTAGAAACGCATTTATAGTCCTATTGTGGTCCCCCCTTAAAATTTTACATAGAGAAAAGGGGTCGCTATACCGACTTGTTAAGTAAGGCCCCGCGGGGAAGGTCTAAGTAAAGCCTAGCAGTAGAATACCTCGATAGGGGTATTGAGAAGAGAGTAAAAAGTTTTTTCTTCTTGGCGATACAAGTGAAAACGGTCAACGGAAGTTATCACCTTTCAAGACCGTCGGTTGTATGTACGATCGCTACAGACTGGGTCACTTGTGGGTGCCTGAAATGGTGCTTAATGTACAGTCGGACATCTGATTCTTAGAGTCGAATCTCAAGGCCTAAAATGATGTAAATATGAATAATAAGCTTATTTATTAATTAGGTACAACTACTATTCATTGTGATATCCGAAAGTGAATAGATAGAGATGTTGTATGTTTTACCTTATGGTCAAATGAGTAACAAAACAAAAAAAGCCTTAAGCAAGCTTTGTAATACTCTACAATAGCCAAACTCCGGGTAAAGCGTAAAGCCATAACTACTAACTCACTAGCCTAAAAGGGCAAGGGTGAGGGCCTCTCTAATTAAGAGGAAACAGTAACAAGGTTAGGGATTAAGGGAAACCTGGAATCGCCAATCGCGGATCTAAACTACATCTATAAATTTTATAATTTAATGTGGAAAAGAGCAACGAGTAGATGGTTATTCGTCATGGATTAGGTTTGTCTTTAAAATCTCGAATATCTCCTGAATGGGAGAATAGATTCATGGTGTAAGGTATACTCTATTAGCCAAGGAAACAAGGCGTTGGATATTTAGCTCTACCTAAGTAAGGAAGACAATTAGGGCCCCGGGCGGCTGTCACTTATACGGTTAAATTTTATCGAAAAGTTTATGGGGTGAATTTCTCTGCCCCACAAGGTCTTACAGTGAAACATTCTGCATGTGTCTTGTGCCTTTTAGTAAAACTAGAACACGAGCTACCCAACGTATTGGTCCGCATAGCTTTAATATTTTAAGTGTACTGATTGGTTCTATACTTGGAGATGCTTCAGTTGAAAAACATGGAGAAGGTACACGAATTTGCTTTCAACAAGAGCATTCTAACAATGCCTATCTTCTATGGTTTCACAGACTGGTTGCAGATCTAGGGTACTGTAATATTGTAACACCAAAAATTCTAACGCGACTAGGCAAAGGTGGTAAAGTGCGACAGTTGTCTCGATTCAAAACTTTTACATATGCTAGCTTCAACTGAATTGAAGAAGCATTCTATGTTAAAAAAGAAGGAAAAGAAGGAAAAGAAGGAAAAGAAGGAAAAGAAGGAAAAGAAGGAAAAGAAGGAAAAGAAGGAAAAGAAGGAAAAGAAGGAAAAGAAGGCCATCGGGTAAAAATCGTACCTACAATTGTAGCGGAATATCTGACACCTCTAGCCCTAGCTGTGTGGATCATGGATGAGGGAGGAGCTGTATCATATGGCCTAAAGATTGCTACTAATAATTTTACATTGATAGAGGTAAATTTACTCTGTGAAATTATTAACCGTAAATATGGGTTAAATGTTCGACCAGCGGGGGTAGCTAATCAATACATTATTTACATTCCTTCAGCTTCATTGCCTGTGCTTACAAAAATTATAGGACCACACATGCATCCTTCTATGTATTATAAACTTAACTCTCGTTTATAGTATCTTAGAATCATTAGTAAGTACCTTAGTCTTACTGTCTATCGCTAACAATAATTGATTAAAATAGCATTGTTCTAAACATATGAACTAGAAAGTAATATGCTTAATATAGCATTGGGTCTAGCTTTAGCTAGATTCGGCGATTACAGTGAAAACGGTCAAAGATTTTTGTACAATCAACTTTCAAGACCGTCGGTTGATCAATCAATCGCTACAGACTGAATCACTGTAGGGTGCCTGAAATGGTGCTTAATGTACAGTCGGAATTACAGTGAATATTTATTTTCACACACAAGGCCAACGGCATATATAAGTAGTTTTCTATTTGTGTAGGTTGGTACATGGACCAGTTTAGTAAATAGATTGAAGATTTACGAGTGGTTTGTAATTTGATTTTAATGATGGCTATTGCATTCTTAGGTTATGTTTTACCTTATGGTCAAATGAGTTTATGGGGTGCAACTGTAATTACAAACCTATTATCAGCAATACCAGTTTTCGGCCAAGATATTGTAGAGTTGATTTATACCACAAATATTTATACTTACTTTGATAATTCTGCTGAAGCAGCTTCGCAGTGCTCTATTTTAGGGAACCCTTTACTACCTACAGTAGGTACAATTAGTCCACATGCTTTAAAAAAAGGGAAAAAAATAAAATTAGATAAAAATGAATATCTATCAATACCTTATCAGTTTATAGCTTTTTTAGTTGGTTTAATTGATGGTGATGGTTATATTCAAATAGCTAGAACAACTAAAGGATTTATAGCTATAAAATTAGTAATTGCTTTAAGTTTAGAAGATATTTCTACTTTAGAGTATATTCAATCTGTATTGAAAATGGGTAAAATTACAAGATATAAAGCTAGTGCAAAAAATAAAGCAGAAGAGTATTGTAAAATAACTATAAATAAAACAGATTTACAAGAAGTTATTTTTCCTTTACTATTACACCATAATATTTTCTTTTTAATTGAAACTAGAAGAGATCAGTTTGATAAAGCTATGTTTATTTTTAAAAAAGATATAAAATTTTATGATCAAATACCTAGTAGAAGCTACACTACTCGAGAAATAACAAATGGAGTAGCCTTTAGCACCATTGCCAGTGCTTTTATTCCTACAACATTTAAATTACCTTTAACAGCTGAAGGTTATATTAATTTATATTTCTTTAAAAATTGGTTAGTTGGTTTTACTAATGCCGAGGGCTCATTTTTAATCAAAAAGAACAAAGATGGATGTTTTCAACTAAAACAAAGAATTCATAAAGACTTATTTTTAGCTTTTAAGCTATTTTTTAGTACTAATAGAAATATTTATTATGAAAAAGATAAATTTGCTCTATTTTCTGTCAGTTCTATAGCTGATGTACAAAAAGTCATTGATTTTTTCTCGTTTTCAGGAACTCACCCTTTAATAGGTTTAAAAAGAATTCAATATTTAAAATGGTTAAATAATTTACAAAACAGTTCTAGATATAAAAATATAAGATTTCCTCAACCCTAGATGCAGTGATACTGTAAAAGTAGCTACCCTGCGTTATTGCACTTGCACTTGCACTTGCACTTGCACTTGCACTTGCACTTGCACTTGCACTTGCACTGCCTTCAGCTATAAGATATATTTAGTGGTATTACAAAATTGGCTCCTTAAAACAGTAATGTTTTAGCGGCAAATGGGGTGAATTGCAAGGACATCTTTATATTAAAACCGTATATTAGATTATTTGCAGCGAAGCTTAACTCGGTATCATCTCTAAATTTAGTTTAATACCCCCGGTGCAATTAGGTTTGCATGGCCGGAAGCGAGGTTAAATAAAATAAATAAATTAGATGTAGGGTTATGAACGTTCAACGACTAACGAGTGAGTTATACCAACAATAAGCTCGACACGAGAGCCCCACAACCAAATTTTATTAGAAAAACCCAAGGCTACCAAGGCTAAATAGTTGGGACCCGGGTGGGCGAATTTTCCGCTTGTTTTGTTTTTTTGGTTGAAGACATAGTCTAAATATCATTCCTAGATGAGGATGGAGATTAAACGCTCTATTTATAATTATTTGTGATTTGGGGTGGTTTAAAAAATCTATTAGAACCATATTATGGTAACATAATATTAAAAATCTTGCTTAATGCTGGAAAATCCCCCAATTTAGAAATTGTATACGCTTTTTCTTTTTTTGGATTCTCGGCCCTTAAGTTTTTGCCAGAGTTTAAGAGAATTAATCGCGTCAAAATTACAAGAACATGGGGACAATCAGCAGGGGTTAGAAGTATTCAGACTTCACAAGCCTCTCAGAGACTAAACGCAAGAGATCCTAAGTACAAACTAGACCCTTCCTATATATCTGGTTTTTTGGATGCTTCATTTCATATTTCTAATTTAATACATAGTAGTTATAAATTAGGGTTCCTTGTTTTACTTGTTTTTACTATTCAATTGCATTATAAATATCTTGCATTATTAGAATTAATTAAATTATATTTAAATGTAGGAAAAGTAATAATCAAAAAAGATAAGACTAAAACTAACGTTATATATACTGTTCAATCTATTAAGAATCTAGCTAATGTAATAATTCCTCAATTTGGCAAATATCCCTTATTCAGACCAAAACACCAAAAACAAGCTGATTTTATTTTGTTTAAACAAATAATTAGTTTAATGGTACAAGGGAAACATTTAACAGCTGAAGAATTAAGAAAAATTCTAGCTCTGAAAGCTTCAAATAATAAGGGTTTAATTGAAAAAATAAAGCAAGAATTCCCTAATTTGATTGCTTCACCAAGACCTGATGGGCTCTCTTCTTTAATTCCATTTAATTTACATTGGTTATTAGATTATATAGAAGCTGAGGGTTCATTTATCTGGTTAGTTAGAAAAAAACCATCTCATAAAATCGATTTCGAATTAGATTTCGATTTCGGTTACCTAGTAACTTTAACTTTTACTTTAGCTCAACAATCTAGAGATTTAGCTTTAATTACTTATAATAAAAGAATCTTAGGATTAATAAAAAAAACCTCTTGTTTGGTTCTATATACAAATTTTAGCAAATCTGAAATAGATACTTTAGTACCTAAGGTAGAGGGTGGTTTAAAAGGAGCAAAAGCTTTAGCTTTAAGAGATTTAGTACAAATTCAGTGCATAATTAATAAAGGTCTTCATAGCACTGATGAAGGTTTAGCCCTTATAACTAAGATTAAGATGAGTATGATTAAGCTTCGAAATGAAGAAAAAAAAACTCATTAGTATTAGAAATAGTTTTTTTAAGAGTCCGGATAAAGATAATAGGGACTTTAGGGTGTACGCTTATTTAGTAGGTTTATTTGAAGGAGATGGCTTTTTTAGTATTAGTCAAAATGGTAAATATTTAAAATATGAACTAGGTATTGAATTATCTATTAGAGATGTACAATTAATTTATACAATAAAAGATTTATTAGGTATAGGTGTTATAAGTTTTAAAAAAAGAAAAGAAATAGAAATGGTAACTTTAAGAATTAGAAATAAAGATCATTTAAAAAAATTTATTTTTCCTATATTTGACAGATATCCTATGTTATCTAATAAACAGTTTGATTATTTAAGATTTAAAAGTGCATTACTTTCTAATATTATTTATTCAAAAGATTTAGTAGAATATGTTAAAGATACTAAACCTTTAAATTCTATTGAAAATATTATTAATGCCTCATATTTATCAGCTTGATTAGTAGGATTTATAGAAGCTGAAGGTTGTTTTAGTTCATATCTAAATAATGGTTCTTGAGTAGCCAGCTTTGAGATTGCTCAAAAGAATGGGGATATTTTATTAAATGCAATCAAGAAATATTTATCATTTACTACTGCAGTATACATAGATAAAACTAATTGTTCTCAAATCAAAGTTACAGGAGTAAGATCAATAGAAAATCTAATAAAATTTTTATCCAATGAACCAGTAAAATTAAAGGGATATAAAAAATTACAATATCTATTATGAATCAAACAATTAAGAACAATCTCTCGATATTCAAGAAAATTCAAAATACCTTCTAATTACTAAAAAACAACCATTTTCTCCAGCCCTGGGCGTCGGCTTCTCCTATAGAAGGGAATCGCAAGTTTAGGGGCCCGCTTCGGTGGGGCCCGGTATGGTTTTAATTCAACCTTGCCCTGTGTTCAATTTGGGGAGCTGGCCGAGGGTCAAATTAATCCAAACAGTCAAATAATAGGATTAAGATATAGTCCGATCAATATATAAATATATTGAGAGTAGTGAGAGTATTTAATATAAATTTTTGATATTATATATGGAGACTACCAACATAAATGTTCTGTAGGAAATGCTACATTAAATAGATTCTTTTCTTTACATTATTTATTACCTTTCTTATTAGCTGCTTTAGCTGTAGCTCACTTAATTGCTCAAATGTAGGGCCTATGTATTAGAGATAGTACATCTGAATCAACCCATATGCTGGAAACTTCTAAAGACTTAAATACCTTAACCTCTCATTCCTGTTAACAAGGCTTTACTGCTTCGTTAGATAGTTTTTTTGTATAAAATTATCGGGTAAAAATTTTTAAGTATGTAACAATGGACAATCAGCAGGAAACCTACTCCTTAACTAAAGGTTAGTAGAATTCTCAGAGACTACACGGTTGACACCTGATTTTAATGAGGTGGTGATATAGTCCAATCTTACTCTGAAAGGTATAAGTATTATTGCTTCAAAGTATATTAAATATAAATAGGTTTTTTCAGACTAGTTATAGCCACTCTATAAAAAGACTGACTAAAGTTGAAAGATCTCAATTCAAATTAGATTATGACTTAAAACAAGTGTTAGTTGGAAATATACAAGGAGACGTTTACATGAGAAGATTATCTTCTAATTCTAATGTAAGGATTGTATTTAGACAGGCTAGTATAAACACTTCCTATTTATTGCATTTATATTCTTTATTCCAAGAATTTGTGTCAACTCCTCCTTCAATTAGTGAAATTAAAGACAAAGAAACATGAAAATTAAGATATAATATAAGTTTTGTTACTTTAGCTCTTACTTGTTTTAATGAACTATATGAATCTTTTTATTGTGATGGAAAAAAATAGTTCCTAGTAATATTGCAGACTTGTTAATGCCTGTAAGTTTAGCTTATTGGATAATGGGTGACGGTACTTTAACAGGTTCAGGTTTAAGATTAAGTACTCATTCTTTTTCTTTGGAGGAATTAAATTTATTAATTAAAGCGTTAGCTACTAACTTTTCTATAACTGCTTCAATTAATACACATAACCAAGAAAAGGGACAATATACAATATATATTACAAAAAATCAACTTTCTTTAGTTTTTAGTTTTTAGTTTTTAGTTTTTAGTTTTTAGTTTTTAGTTTTTAGTTAAAGACCTAGTTATTAAACATATGCTTCAGGATATGCTATATAAATTAAATATACATAAGCAATAAAATTAGCTACATGAACACGGTTCAAATAATCCAAATGGAGTTACTTCTAGTGGGGATAGATATGCAATGCATCCTTACTTCGTATTTAAAGACTTAGTAACTATATTTGCATTCTTCTTAGTTTTATCTATTATGGTATTCTTCTACCCTAACGTGTTAGGTCAGTTGTGGCCTATGATAATATTTGGAATAGTAAATATTATTAATACATGTGCTATAAGCTGGAAGTATATACTAAAATTTAAATTAGTGAAAATTTATAATAGAACTATATTAATAAGTGATTTAATTTTTAATGTTAATAAATTTAGAGATTTCGTTTCTTTGGTTTTTAGTTTTAAATTAAACCCCTATATAGTCAGATACTATTATAGAGTATATAATCAGCAGATAACCAAAGTTATAAGATTTTTTACTCTTTTTACTATTAATCTTATTTTGGTTTTAGTAATTATGAGAGGCTTTATTTATTTAGATTTATTAAATGATGATTTATACCTAAATAATTTTAGTTGGATTTTATTACGAGTAGGAATTTCAGAGACTATATGCACACATAAAAATAAAATAAAAAATCAATTAATCTTAAATACTTTAACCAACAGACTAGGTATTAAAAATTTTTCTACTAAGGCTTTTAATAATTCAACCCAAATTAACAAATTAAAATCTTTAGCTGAAAATTTAATTGGAAATACGAAGGTTAAAGATAATCATAATAAAGAAATAAGCTTAAAATTTAGGCAATGGTTTGCAGGAATAACAGATGGTGATGGTTATATATATGTGAATAAAAAAGGAAATGTGGGGTTTGAAATGACACTGCCAAGTTGGGATGAAAGAGTCTTACGTATTATTCAAAATAAATTTGGAGGCAATGTTCATGCTAGAGCTGGAGTTAAAGCTGTAAGGTATAGAACTCAAAACAGAGAAACAGTTATTAATATAATTAATTGTTTAAATGGTTTAATTTTTAATAATATTCGGCTTGCACAATTGCATAAAGCTTGTGTCGCTTTAAATATACCCATCAAAGATCCCGTTACACCTACTATAGATTCTGCTTATCTCAGTGGGTTATTAGACTCTGATGGTACTATTAACTTTTATATACACAAATATAAAGATACATTCAGATATCAATTAACAATAAGCATTGCTAATAAGAGCAGGTGTAATCTCGAGTTTTTATTAAATATCGGTGGTAAAATCTATTTTGATAAAACAGATAAGGGTTGTTATTTTTGGAAAGCTAATTCTAAGCTATTGCATTTAAATTTATATGATTATTTTTTAAATTTCCCTCCTAAAACAATTAAAAGACATAGAACTTATTTAATCAAAGAATTTCATGAATTAAATGATTCTAAAGTTTATAGGGATACTAATAGTTTATCTATGAATTATAAAATGTGGGAAAGATTTTTAAAAAAATGGAATAATCAAAATTAGTTTCCCGGGCCCCACTTATCCTGGTCTGCTTTAAAGAAAAAGTTAGTTAAACTAATCTTTTTGACTTTATTTATTTTTTATTATTACTTTAATTAATTCGTTAGTTAAAGACTTATATAATTTATACTATTTACCTCAAATTATATAAAGGTTTTGGAAGAGATAGTCCACCTCTTTAATTTATAAAATTAAGTTTTTGCAATTTTCTTAAATTCCTTTAGATTCTTCCTTAGCTTATTTATTTGTAAATCCTAGCAGGACTTGTAGAAGCTGAGGCTCTTTTTCTCTTTCTAATTTTAATAGGAAAAAAAAAACAAACAGCTTTCAATATAGGTTTTAATCTTGATTGCTAAACAGAGAGCGGGATTTATTGGAAAATTTAAAAAACTTTTTGTTTTTGGCTGCGGAAATATTTCCTTTAACGGAACAAAAAAAGGTACTTGTAAATATTCTGTAACAAGTACTCAGGATGTCGTTAAATATATTATTCCTCATTTTTCTAAGTATCCTTTAAGTGGAACAAAGTATTTGGAGTTTTTAGATTTTTCTAAAGGAATTCATCTAATATTAGAAAATAAGACATTAAACGATTCTAGTGCAATATCTAAAAAGGTAGAGACTATTTTAGGTCTGATTAACAATATGATTACAAAAAGAGTTTTTAATTATCTATTTGTTCCTACACAACTTAATAGTGTTCCTTTAGATCTTTACTATGTTTCTGGTTTTATTGAAGGAGACGGATCCTTAATATTAGAGGTATACGGTACTAGAAAATATAGAATGAGTATTTCTGTAGACCAAATTAATAATAATTATACCTTATTAGATTCCTTGAGAGCTGTTTTAAATATTGATTCCTCACTGATAGTTAATAAAACTACAGGAGTATTAAAAATAAGTAAGTAGGGAGATAAGTATTTTAATTTAAATTTAATACCTTTTTTTATACAATATCCTTTACACGGAAATAAGTTAGTTCAACTATATAAGTTATTATTTATTTAAAGTTTAAAGGAATCTTCAGAGTTTTCTAAATTTGAGGGCATCTGGAGAGACTTGACTTATAAAGATATAACTGTAGAGATAATTAGAATATTATACTCTAAACTATCAGCAGTTAAAACTAGAATTAATGCTAAGGAGATAAGTGTAGTAAATAAGGATACCTTATCTGTGACAACTTATGAATCTATGACAATTGTGCTGTGGATATGAAAATATCCCGAAAGACATTTGCTAAGTATTTAAATACAGGACTTTTTATAATGGCTTTATTTTTAAAAATTAAAGAGTCTGCACAGTGATAATTATATACCAGCAGATCCTATGGTAACTCCAGCTTCAATTGTTCCTGAATGGTATTAAATAGATGCTTTGCTTAAGGGTAACCTTATGAAAATTAAACTTTACTATATGCTGGAAACTCCTAAAGCTTTAAGTACTAATCAAGTTTAACAGACTGTACTAGATATAACCTAACCTAGCTAAAGCTAGGATTATTACAAGCTTCGATAGTAAAATTTCTTAAAGATATAACAATGGACAATCAGCAGGAAACCTAATTACATTAAATATTGTGAGAGTAGGATCCTCAGAGACTACACGTAAAGCTCCTGTCTTAACTATTATTAGTGTTTAAAGGATGAAGATATAGTCCAGCCAAAACTGAAAGGTAATGGGTAATATATATTATATTAGATTTGATAACTTCTATAAGTTTAATAAGCACGCAAAATTATTATACTTCTGAGCCAAAAAAAAAAGATTATCTAAAATAGAAAGATCAAAAATGCCTATCCTTTAAATGAAATTGTTATAGGATTGTTATTAGGTGACGATCATATTCAGCGAAGATCCTTAAATGGCAACTCTAGATTTATTTATGGACAAAGTAGTTTAAGAAAACATCACTTTAATTATTTTAACCATGTTTTTGAGTTATTTCAACCTTATCTAACTGGAGATTTTAAAATTAAAGAAAGATATTTCAAAGACAAAAGAACTACTCAGAAGTATTGTTCAATTAATTTTGCAACACTATCATTACCATGTTTCAATTTATACAGAAATCTATTTTATACTTAAGAAAAGATTCAAATAGTTCCTGCAAATATACAAGAACTTCTTACTCCTAGAGGATTAGCCTATTGGATTATGGTTGATGGTTCTATTCAAAATAAAGGTTTACAATTAAATACCTACAATTTTACAAATGAAGAGGTATTAAATTTAAAGAGAACTTTAGAAAATATGTTTGTGGACATAGCCAATAAATCTTTAAAATGTTCTATTCATAGACAATCTAAAGGGCCAAGAATATATGTATGAGAAGAAAGTATTGGTTTGATTAGAGATCAAATATTACAGTTTATGCATAAGGATATGCTTTACAAAATAGACTGTTCTAAATATAAATAATATTAAAATTGATCTATTACCTTTCTATGCAATATTAAGATCTATCAGCAACAAAGGTCTGGGAGTAATCGCAATGTTCGGATCATTACTGATCCTTCTATTCCTACCTCTACTAGATTTAAGTAGAATAAGAGGGGCTACATTCAGACCTCTAATGAAATTTGCTTTCTGGGCATTAGTAGTAGATTTTTTAATATTAATGTGGATCGGTAGTCAACATCCGGAACAACCATTTGTAACTATAGGACAATTTGCTACTTCATTTTACTTTGCTTGGTTTTTAATTATAGTACCAGCTGTTGGACTAATTGAAAATACTTTATTTGATGTTAGTTTAGACTCTAATAGAAATGGTAACTATCCTTTTCAATAATGCTTATTATTAACACTTTACCCCCTTTAATTTAAAGGATTATCTCGCAAATTTAGGACAGATAATTAAAAATATTGCCACTAATTTAGGTAAAAGATCATACAGTACTTTAAACTCTGGCCCTTTTTCTTATTTAAGTGACAATATTACTTTGGATCAGGCTAAAAGTTTACTAAATGAAAAAAAAAGCCTTGTTTCAATTACCTGACAACTTTAACTATAGCGAATTTAGACAATTAGCAAATGGAGTTTTTCAAGCTGAAGGTAACAGAAGTTGTAGGATTAGACCGGGTGTGGGTAATTCCTTTTTTCCAATTTTAATTTAGTCCAAAACTATAGTGGAGATTCCCTTAATTTGTTTGTTTTTACGTTGTGGGCCGTATTAGACAAAAATGCAATTTAAATGTAAGTTTATCTAGTTCAGGGAAACTTATTTTAACTTTAACTCCGGAAAGTTGGAGTCAACTATCACTTCTAAGGGATTATTTTAGCTATTGTTAGGGTGAAAAATTTGTTAATTTTGCCAAAATAGCAGACATTAGAAGATTATCTTTGTCAGGGAGTAAAGAAGAGCTAGCTATAGCTGCTCAATTAGCTTATCATTTATCAGCTGTAGGTTCTCCTAAATCTACTAAATTAGAAGATGTCCTAACTGAAATGAAGATAGCTGAGATTAAAATTATTGCTCCTTTCCCTGCTTATAGCGACAATAAGAATCTTCCTTCTATTATATTTATAATAGGATTGCTAATAGGTGATGGATGTCTTCACATTAGATTAAGAAAAACTCCTACAGGTTCTATTAATATTATTCCTAAAATTAACTTTTCTCAAGTTTCTACGGAATTTAATAGTCATTTTATGAACCAATTAAAAAAAGTTTTTGATGGTCTAAATATCCCTGTTAATACTAAAAATTTAGGTAGTTCTAATATTTTAGAAATAGAAGGTAAAACTAGTGTATTTATGCAGCTTTACCTTTATTAACTCCTTATGCTCATTTATTTTATTGGAAGGCTTCTCAGTTAGAACTTTTTGTTTTAGTTAGTTACTTCATGTCTTCTGGTATTCATTTAACTTTAAAGGGTATAAGTAGAATAATTGACTTATGTTATAGTTATCCTAATATTAGAACACGATCTTTAGATTACTGGAAGGATGCCGCACTTAATCATTTTAACAAAGTCGACTCTTACCAAATTTCGGGACATCACTTAATTTGGAGTGTAAAAAGTAGAGACTCTGAGAGTGAAAAAAAACAAAATTGTAGCTTGGCTAGTACGATCACCTTTAAAAAATTCTTTAGAGGGGAACTTTGTTTTTAAGTCTAAACAAATAGGTTTTAAAAATAAAGCAGATAAAGTTACCGCCTTACAACAGGCTATAGCATATAGAAATAGAAAAATTACAACTATAATTAATACAATTGAATCAGAGGTACAGAAAAATCAATAAATGATATCAGTGCTCCAGTATGATTAACTAAACTTTTAGGAGTAATCGCTATGTTTGGATCATTATTAATTTTATTAATTTTACCTTTAGTTGATACAAGTAGAATAAGAGGTTCAACATTAAGACCAATAATGAAAATTGCCTTCTGGTCAATAATTGTAGATTTCTTAATATTAATGTGGATCGGTAGTCAACACCCTGAAGAGCCATTCGTAACCAGAGGGCAATTAGCTACAGGATTCTACTTTGCCTGGTTCTTAGGTTTAGTTCCATTTATAGGTTTATTAGAAAATTCTCTATTCGATGTTGCTACTGAAACTAACTCAATTATAAACACTAGCGAAGGTTAGTCATTATTTAATATTTACCCCCTTTATCATTTATCTAGAGAGAATATAGATCTTATTAGAAATTAAAACATATGTACTTATTTCGAGGAGACTAGATTAATATTTTTCTGGGTAGTTATACGCATTTCTACTTGGTTTTGAAAAACAGTTGATCTAAGGAATAACGTATTTACTTTTCTCTCTTTCTTAGTGTTTAAGAGTAACACTATTTATTCTGAGAATTACTAAATCTATTACAGATTTTAATAAAAAAACTCTTATTAATTATAAAATTAAAAAATTAATAATTATTAACAGGGCTAGAATAAAAAAACTTTTTGTTGGATTAATGGTTTCTATTTTCTTAGGTGGTGCTACGGAAGTCTTTTATGTTATATTGGACCGAATGTATACTTGTTATTTACTCTTAAAAGAGTATATATTAGTATAAATCTTTAAAAAAGAATTAAAAATAATTTATCAAAAAACATAAATCCAAATTAAAATAAAATTGAATTTATCCATACATACTATCTCAAAAATTTTAATCTTAGACTAATAATTCCAATAGCAAAATACAATGAATTGGCTAAATTTAAGTAAAGGGGCAGTAAAACAAACAAAAAAAATAAACCTCTAGGGCCATGGTTTAAACTTATAATTGTTTTTATTCTAATTTTTTTTATAATTTCATATCACTTGTATGATAATAATTTTATTTTGTTAATAACCTCTTCAAAATTTTGGAGGTATTATTTCTTCATAGGTACCTCAATAGGAATATTGGATCCCTTAATAGGAATTAATTTAATACTATTATTTAGTAAAAAAAAAATATAAGGTTAAAAAACTAAAATTTTTACCTAATTTTTTATAAAACTGGTTAAAAGGATATCAATCATACAGCAAAACAACAACCCAAGAAACAAGAAATCATTTGATAAATTGAGAGTTTTACCATCTTATTTTCTATTTAGTTCTGTTTATCTCGTTATTTTTTTATGGTTTAAATAAGGAAAAAATAAATTTAGTTACCCCTTATCTTTCTCTTTAATCTTAAAGCTTCATATTACAAGGCAAGCTACAAAAGAGAATTACTTAAATTAGCCTTTTTTTTCAAACTAGCCTAGTTAGTTATAGTTTAACTTTAAAAGTTCTAGTACCCCCCTTTTTAAAGGTTACCTCTGTAAAGCTTAATTAAACTCTCTAAACCAAGAAGAGTAATCGGTAATAAAGGGTCATTATTAATTTTCTCTTTAGTTGAAACAAGTAGAATAAGAAGTTCACCTCCAGACCAATACTGAAACAATAGGTTCACTAAAAGTAGCTTATTAACCGTACTTCAAACAGGATTCTACTATTCCTTTTTCTTACTTTCAGTTCAATTTAATTGTTAAATTAGAAAATTTTCTATAAAGTGTAGCTACTGAAACAAAACTCAAGTATAACTACTAAAGAAGGTTAGTCATTATTTAATATTTACCTCTCCCCTTTACCTTTTCTCTTACCCCACATTACAAGCTTCAAGCTCTCAAGCTCAGCAGAAAGAATATAACGAAGTTAATCCTGCTCAAAGGTTTAGCATTAAAATCAAGAAAGGGAAGATTTGATAAGTGATTATTTGTCTTAAATTTTTCAAACAAAAAGGTTTGTAAGAGGGATAGGCTCCGGGAGCTATTAGTTAGTCCACTCAAAGTTGGGGGCCGGCAGGCTTCTATAGGTCTATTAGTTAATATTAATATTCAAATGACTAAAAATAAAAAAGAGGTAATTGTGTATTTTTAATGCTTATTAAGTTAAATTTACCTTAATTTTATATAAGAAGGATTTGGATTTAAACCCATTTAATTTAAAATTTATAAATATAATTATAGTTGCAAAACGAACTAAGGCTAGCTAGTTTTGGGGGCTATAAGGAATAGGCTAGTAGTAATAGCTTTTGTTGCCTAACTAATAGCAGCAGTAGCTTTTAATAGTAGCTAGTTTACTATTAGCTGTTACGACTGCTACAATATAAAAATCAAAGCTACCCTGTGATTGCTTGGGTTAACAGCAAGAAAGTAAAAAGATGACTCTTAAGATGCTTAGCAGTTGAACTGCTCTGTGTTTAAGTTTTAGATTAAAGTTAATTTGGAGTCCCCTAGCTGCAATTCGATTAGTAATTGACGAACTAACCGAAGAGTAACGGAGTAAGCCAGTTTAAGCTACTAAGAAGTGCTTCCCTAAGCTAAAAGCTTAACCTATTTATCTAAAACCAGTATATTAAGATATAAAAAATAATAAAATTTTAAATGATAAATTTAGCTAGTTTTACTAATTTAATAGCTTACGCTACTATATACAATGATGCTGCTCAACCTTGGCAATTAGGTTTCCAAGATAGTGCTGCTCCAGGTTATACAGGAATAGTTACATTACACAATACTATAGGTTTCTATTTAATAGTTATTAGTATTACAGTATTCTGGGCTTTATTTTCTATTATCTATTACTTCAATTCAAGTAAAAACCCTATTTCACATAAATATTTAACACACGGTACTATGGTGCCGATTCAAAAGTGTTCTAAGTTTAATATTATATCACAAATGTCTGTGCGTACTTATACTACTTTATCTAACAGTTCTTCTGTGCAAGCAGAAAATATTAATTTTATTAAAAAATATGTAAATGCGTATAAAAATAGAAAGGAAATATATACTGAAAACCAGGGTAAATCCGGGATTTATATGTTAACTAATGAATTAACAAAGGATATGTATATAGGACAATCTAGTGATTTAGCTATAAGATTTAAAAATTATTTTTGTCTTAGCTATATAAAAAGTAGAAAAAGTCTTATAATCAGTAGAGCTTTAATTAAATATGGCTATTTAAATTTTTCTGTAACAATATTAGAATATTGTGATAAATCTGTTTTAACTTTAAGAGAACAAGATTATTTAGATAAATTAAATCCAAAGTATAATATATTAAAATTTGCAGGTAGCTCTTTAAATCATAAACATTCCGAAGAAACTAAAAGAAGAATTAGTAAAGCTCTAAAAGGAGTATTTGTAAAGGAAAAATCCTTATTATTTGGTCGGTTTCATACAGAAGAGACTAATTATTTAATGAGTTTAAAAAAAGCAAAAGAGAATAATCCTTTATTTGGAAAAATTCATACAAAAGAAACAAAAAAGCTAATGAGACAAGCAGCCTTAGGAAGAAAACATTCAGATGAAACATTATTAAAAATGAGCATTGTACGTGGGAATCCCCTTAATATTTATGAAAAATGTTCGGATGAAGGGTTTAAATTAATAGGTAGTTTTGTTTCAACTAGAAGAGCCGCAAATTTTTTAGAGATAAGTCATAGTACTGTAAGAAGATATATGAATTCAGGCGAAATTTTTAAAGACAGATATAAATTTTCAACTAAGTAAACTTAGAAAAACTATGAATATAAATTTCACTATATGCTGGAACCTCCTAAAGCCTTAGATACCATAAATATAATTTATCTGTGAAAACTCTAAAGGATGTAACAATGGACAATCAGCAGGTAACTACATAATATTGAAACATAATTTAGTAGGATCCTCAGAGACTTCCACGTGAAAGCCACAAATTTGGTAAGATATAGTCCGGTCAATTAGGAAACTATTTGAATTTGCCGACCGTTTTAGAATTAATATGGACTATCACACCAGCTTTTATTTTAATTGCTATTGCTTTTCCTTCATTTAGATTATTATATTTAATGGATGAAGTAATTTCTCCAACATTAACTATAAAAATAGTAGGTCACCAATGGTACTGGTCATATGAATATTCTGATTTTATTACTGAAACTGGAGAATCTATTGATTTTGATTCTTACATGTTGCCTGCTGATTGAGTTGGGAAATCAATACAAAGGGCCCAACTACCAAACTCCGAGGACATCCTAAAGATCATAGTACCAAGCCATAAGGGAAACGTTATGAGTGGCCAGAATAATTAACTGGAAATGGTAACAAGCTATGATATGATTGAAAATGAAATGGATTATTGCGGATCTAAATCCAGCGCTATTGCACTGGTAAAAGAGCAACGAGTGGACGGTAGTTACAGTTTTACATTAGAACTGTTAAGGTACACTCTAATGGCCCCAGTAATGGGGTATCAACCTGGAAACCCTTCTAACCAAAATAATGTCTCTTAAAATGTAATTCTTACAGAGAGACCAAAGTTAAATAAACTAGATCCATCCTCAGGGTTTATTACTGGATTTGTGGATGCGGAAGGATATTTTAGTATTGAATTAGCTAAAGATTCTAAAGCTAAATTTAAGTATACTCCTAATTTAATTTTTGGATTTAATTTACATGTTAAAGATTTACCTATCCTACTAAGTTTGAAGGAACCATTATGAGTAGGTAGTGTAAGTACAAAAGGAAAAGTAACTAATTATACAGTTAAAAATTTTAAAGATCTTGCAGTTATAGTTGACCAATTTAAACTATATCCTCTTGTTTCCAGCAAATATATTGTGTATCAATATTGGTTACAAGCTTATAATATTATGGCAGCAAAAGAACATTTTAATTATCTAGGTTTGACAAAATTGGCTACATTAAAAAATTTAACTTATTACGGATTATCTGATAGTTTGAAAGAAGCTTTTCCTGATATTAATACTTCTTTAATTGATACTATTTATTGGAAATTTAGAGGTATTCCTCATGGAATGTGAGTAGCAGATTTACAAGTGGAGATGGATCTTTTTATAATAAGATGGCACAGTATAAAGATACATTTCATACAGGATGTATTTTTAAATTAACTCTTCATCCAAAAGATACTGCCCTATTAGAAGGTTTATCCGTATATTTTTCAAATTACTTTCAAAATATTTCTTTCAACGAATATAAATCCAGAACAAACAAAGGTATTAGTTTGTCAAAACAAACTGTAAGTTTAACTATTTCAAATATTCAGGATATAGGTAATATTGTAATTCCTTTTTTTTATTTATATCCAGTCTTAGGTGTTAAGAAAATGGATTATTATGATTAAAACAAAAAAATTTTTTTTTATAATATTATTTTATCAAAGATCATTTAACTCCTTATGGTTTGGCCCAAATCCAACAAATTAGAAATAATATGATTGACAAACGAACAGTATTTTAACTTTGGGTAGCGTACGCTATAGATAAATTTTGTACGATAAATCAGTTAGCCCTGGAATCAGATTTAGAATTAGGACAATTTAGATTATTAGATGTAGATAATAAATTAATTGTACCAGTAGATTGCCACATTAGATTAATTATTACTGGTGAGACATCTTGCCCTTATTAATTATTAAAACTAGTAACTGCGTTATTACCGCAGCCGCACCCCCCACCGCCGGTTTTAATGTTAATTCGAATCACGCTATATGCTGGAATATCCTAAAGCTTTAAGTACTAATTTCTAGTTTAGCGTTAAACGCTGCATTCCGCTGAATCTCACCGATACCTAAGAAATGCCATTCTAATTTAAATAAGTGCTAAGTATATCGGGACGCTAAGCTAAGGACAGTTAAATTAATAATTTCAGCTAGTAAAAATCTTAAAGATGTAACAATGGACAATCAGCAGGTAACCAAATATTATAAATATTAAAGTAGGTACCTCAGAGACTACACGCGAGATATCCTTAATGAACGCTACTTTAGTTTCATAAATTGTAGAAAGGTAAAAGTAACTTCGTTACTACCTTGAAGCGCAATTAGATTAGGATAATGAGATAGTCCGAGTATTTATATAAATGAGTAAATATAGAAAATATTAAAGGCTAACTTTGTATTAGCCGTTAAACCGGTTAATCAGATTAAATCTAGATTTATATTATCTACCTCTGGTCGACTCGATAAAAAGACAGGGCGAAAATATAAAGACGGTAACAATCTGTGTTCTTTACCCTGCGGAGGCAAAGCTGGCTCGGAACAAAAATGTTTAGTTCCTTATGGTTCTAATTTAGGTTCAACTTTAGGTATGGGGCCCGGTAGATTTACTCATAACGTAAAATTTTTAATAAATTTACCTTTATTAGAATATTCAATAATAGTGGGTCAACTATTCTCAGATGGCTGGTTAGATAAGTTTAGCTTTAATTCTAATCCTAGATTTAAATTTAAGCAATCTATGACTAGAGATTTTTATGTTATTAGTTCTTATCTTTCTTTATCTCATTATTGCTCTAGGCTTCCCTATTTAGTTAAATCACAACGAAAAGGAAATTTGCACTATGCTTTGGAGTTTAGCACTAGAGCTTTACCTTGTTTTTAATGAATTATATCTATCGTTTTATAGAGATAAAGTTAAAGTAATAACCAAAAATATTTTTGAATGACTAACTCCCATAGCTTTAGCCCATTGGATTATGGCTGATGGTGCCCTTTTAAATAAAGGTTTAGTTTTATGTACTGATAGTTACACTTTACAGGAAGTAGTTAAGCTAGTAAACGTACTTAAAATAAAATTTGATATTAATTGTACAATACAAGGTATTAAAAATAATAGGCCTAGAATTTATGTGGGACCTGAAAGTTTACCTAAATTAATAACCTTTAGTAAAACCTTACTTTTTATCTAATATGTTGTATAAACTTCATTTGAATTAGTTAATTAACATTAACAAATGCTTGGCAGATGTAATACACTCTTTCGCTGTCCCTTCCTTAGGTTTAAAATTAGATGCTTGCCCTGGTAGATTGAATCAAGTTTCTTTCTTAGCTGACAGAACAGGAACATTCTACGGTCTGTACTTATGGCCGTAACTCTAGTGAACCTATTGTTATAAACTATCAAATTGCGGGAACACCCTAAAGGAATCTTAACCAAGTAAGCATGGTAACATAGCTTATGGAACAGGTAATGACTCGTTGTAAGGTAAAATCAAGATTTATTATTCAATGGGCAATCCGCAGCCAAACACCTACTACTTAAAAAGGGTGTGCAGTTCATCGACTAGACGGTGGTTGGTATTATTAGAAATTGCTTGCTTTTTCGCTAATAATGCTTAAGATATAGTCAAACCCCTCCTGAAAAGGTGCAGGAAAGTATAAATTTATTATTTTTATATTTTCTGTTAATTAGATATATATTATTTAGTGATATATGTTTAGGGAGAAAACTCTACAATAGTTTGCTAAACTTATTCCTCTCCGATCTTCCCCGCGGGGCCTTTAAGCCAGGGGTCTAAATAAAAAATTTTTCTCTTATCCAAACTAAGAATAGTTATTATATAAAAAAATATACTGAATAAAATTATCAACTATAATAGTATTTTATTACTTTAGCTAGATTCTTGTAGTATTTTTACTTCTGTAATTTTGCTAATATAAATACTTTTTTTTGTTTTATCTTCGTTTACTGAATCCTGGTAGCTTAATTTATTCTTTAAACTTTACTAGATATTTTATTTCTAGTGTAATTAGATATTATGGCAATAATTACAAACCTGAGTTTTTAGCTTTAGAGCATATATAAAAAGTGGAAAACCTATTACTTCCTCAGTAATTAATAAAAATATTCTTAAATCAAAATATATCTGTGACTGAATCTAAATTAGAAGAGTTATTAAAAGTTCAAGGTGTTGATTTGGAACTACCAGTCTTAAAACCGCAAGATATTAAACTTTTTCTTAATTAACAGGGAAATTTAGTTATAAAGGTTTATTAGGGGGGTATTATTTATATACTTAAGCATACTGGTAAAAACAAAAAAATATGTAGGTTCATCTAATTTGTTAAGAGGTAGATTGGATTATTATTTTAAAAAAGATTTTCCATGAATGGGAAAATTTTTACCTATACTTAAAAAAGAAGGATTAGGTGTTTTTAAATTAAAAGGCTTTAAATTAGATAGTAATAAATTTAGTGTTAAAGATGCTCTAATATTAGAGCAATACTTTTGATTAAATAAGGAATTTTATCTTAATATTCTCATAGTAGTTAATGCTGGATCTTAAAAGGGTGAAGGTGTGTACGTTTATGATTTAACTTGCACTATTCTTTATTACCAGGCTAATTCTAAATTTGGTTTAAAAAGAGCATTAAAATTAAATACAGATACAATTAGGAAATATATAGATTCAAAAGTTCCATATCTTAATAAATTCTTATTATTGAGTTACCCTTTCCCTACTGCAGTAAATAGTAATATTTCTATGCGAGAGTTATTAGAAAGAATGCAAAAAGAAAGAAAATTTATGTATACATTAGGTACTCGTAGAAGTATTCCTGTAATATTAGAAATAACAGAAGGAAATGAATTTGTAAATTCTTGAGGTCTTAATTTAAGTTTTTATTCATTATCATCTTGTATCGATTATTTAAAGGGCTTAGGGTTAACTATAAAAAGAAATACTCTATCTAAATATATAAAATTTGAAAAAGAGTTTCAGAATTTCTTATGTAAATATTAAGATAAAGCTTTACCAGATAAATTTGAAGAAGTAGGATTAATTATTGACGAGTACAAAATTTCAAAAGAAGTTTTAGATTCACTTAAGGTTAATAGAAAAAATAAACCAGTTTTAGTCAAAGGTAAAAATTTGAAAAAAGAGTTTGGAAGTATTACTGATGCTATCTAATATTTGGATTCTATAAATATTAAAATAGATAGAAAAAGTTTTTATTTACATTTAAAGAATGGAAAATCCTATAAAGGGTATTATTTTTTGTATCTTTAAATTTTTAGGAATTGGAATTTATTAATCAAAATTTTTGTAGAGATAATTTGCAATGCAGTGAAATCTGTGGAATATATCACGGATTTATGCCTATCGTAGTTGAAGCAGTTTCTTCACCTGATTTCTTAGTCTGGGTAGATTCAGCATCTCAATAGTTAAATATAATTAGTAGCTTAACGCTAGATAAAAATTTAGATAGAAAAAAACCAAAAGCTGCTCGAATTGGTTGCCGTATGGCTATTACTAATTTGTTAATTTTGTGGTTGTTTATCTAATTATTTACCCCCTTCTGTATTTGAAATTTTATATAATAGTTAACAAAGTTAGTTTGCTATCCTATCTACTAGTTTAGTCTAGCCTAGATGCGATTCTGCTCTGCTATTGCTATTGCTATTGCTATAAAGGTGTAGTATTTTAAAAAAGTTAGTTGGAGAAATTAGCTGCTAACTATTATTATAATAGTAGTTACTATTAGTAGTTTTACTAAGCTATATTTAAGATATTATTATAGTAGCCTTTGTTTCGATTAACTTCTAGTAGCCGTTAGTATTAACTATTAACTTTTAAAAGAAGATTAAGTTTTAATAAATTTATTTTGTTTTTTTATCTGTTATGAAACAGAAACCTTTTTGGAATTTTGTTAAATTAGTTAGCCTAGGCTACTACTAGCTATAATCTAGCTTAGAAACAATAGTTTATTAATTTAAATTTAACTCTAATTTAAAACTAGTAGCTTTTGAATAGTATTTTAGATAGCCAAATTACTTATGCAATAACGACTGGTCTAGCTTAGTTTAGAGTACAGTACTAAGAATATAAAAGTGCTTCGCAAGTCTAACACTTAAAAGAAGTCAAAAGTTATGTAAGTTATGTAAGAACGAAACAATTAGCCTCGGTTGCTTAGTGGTCAAAGCGCTATACTGAAGATATAGATATGGAAGTTCAATTCTTTCCCGGGGCATTAAACCTAGCTACATACTAGCCTTTAAGAAGCCTTTGCTATGAGTTAGTTTTATTTTATAATAATAGTCTACTGCTTATAAGATGAGTTCGCTAAACTAGGTAGTTTTAGGCTACTAAAGAAAATTATAGTAGTTTCGTTACTAGAAAAAGTAGACAGTATAGATATAGCCTCTAGCTGCCGCCGTAAGGCTACATCTGTAAAAAAACAAAACAAAAAACAAACAAAAAAACAAAAACAAAATCTTTTTGTTACCCTAGCAGTAGCCTAAAAAATAAGGCTAGTCTTCCACCTCCTTTGCGAAGCCAAGGGGTAGTTTTTTTTAACTGTCTACCTTTTTCTCATCTTAATAGAGATAACACCAAACTCAACTCAACTAACTGGCCATTGTACTTAATTCTAGGTATATTTAATATAATGGATTGGATATCAACTCCTTAAATAAAGTGTTGTCTCTAATATAGTTTATGTAACTAGTTACTCTTGTTATGTTTGTCTTGTTTTAAAGTTTTTCCTCGCATTCCGCTTATAGTTAAAAATATTTAATTAGATGATTTGTTTAATTAGTTTTTTAGTACTGTTGATGGAAACTTTTTAGTTGTTGTAGGCTAATCTATTTATAATTAACTTTTTAAATTTGACATTTCAAGATATAATCTAAATTTTTAGATCTTTGGATTAAATTATAAATGATTCCACTGATCCTTATTTATATTTACTATGTGTTATAGTTTTAGGGTTTACATTTGCTTTGTTATGTGTATTAAATATAATAAATATTAATCTGTCTCAACTTTGAGTTGAATCTAAAATTTCTTTGGATGAATTATACTCAAATTATATTGAATTAAGTAATCCCAAGTAAGAAAACCAAATTTTAGTAAATGTATTATTAACTGTTGGTTTTTAATATATTTATTATTGTTTGGTAGATTACTATCTATTTTTAGATGTAATTATAGATCGTACAAATAGTGTTACTTTATTTATAAATTATATCTTATGATTTAGGAACAGATTTAGTAAATAGATTTAATTATATAAATTATTCCTATAATTCGCCTAATTTTAAGAGTCCCCTCCCCTTTTTGCTTCGCAAATTTTAGACAATTAATTAAAATCTAAAATTTTGCTCCGCTTGGTTTGAGAAATTACCAGGGGGTGGGGTTACATTTGCATAACTAAGTTACAGACAGCCTTTTATATATAAATTATTTAATTTTATTATACCTTTTTTATTATCTAAGATGCTATAAATAAAAGAGTATTAAATAAATTAATATGTTAGACACTATCGATAATAATTTGTTAAACAAAAAATGTTAGCAGCTGCAAAATATATAGGTGCTGGAGTAGCTTGTTCAGGTTTAATTGGAGCTGGGGCTGGAATTGGTACAGTTTTCGGTTCATTAATCTTAGCTACAGCTAGAAATCCTCAACTTAAATCTCAATTATTCTCTTACGCAATCTTAGGATTCGCTTTAGCCGAAGCAACAGGATTATTCTCACTTATGATGAGTTTCTTATTATTATACTCATAATAGTTTAAGTTTTAAACTAAATAGGATTAATAGAAATTCATACCCCTTAGGAGTATAGGAAATAAGTACTTTTCATCTACGGTTGAACCATTAATATTTTTCTCCTTTTTCTATCCAAGGGGATAAAAATTTACTTAAATCAAATTTGTCTAAGTTGCCCTAATTGTTTGTCCAGATTTAACTGTAATTGTAAATGCACCTTTTCTATTTTTATGTGTCAAACTTGCTATATCTAGATAATTAATTTTACCTTTAGCTGTAAATCCTTTTTCAAATTTTGTAACTGTTTTTTTAGGTATTATAGGTTGTCTCATTAATCTTCCTCCTATTCTTATAGTTAAACCAGATAATTGTGCAGCAGTATCCTTAATTAAAGGATTATAAATATTCTCAAGATTAGATCCGAATAAATTACCTGAGTAAGGCAAACTAGTAGTTTGATTCGATTTAATAAAACTTCTTTTATAGAATTTATGAATACTAGGTCGAATATTTCTTTTATTAATGTTTAAAGCTAAGAAATTAACTAATATATTACTATCATAAAAAGGTTGATGTAATCTAATTAATTCTAATTCAATAGGTCTATTAAAGTATTTACTTAAAATAGTACAAAGATTTTTAAATTTATTAGGATAAACTTTAGTTATATTACTTTTAGCTAATTTTTTTAAAATAAATTTAACTTTTTTTTTCATTAAACTCGGTCTTCTTTTCTTTCGATTAATTAAGTTATTTAATTTAATTTTTTTGTTTCCAAAAGCTAAACCATAAAGAACTTTTCTTAGATTTTTAACTACAAAAATTTTAGGTATACATAAAAAATAGAACAATTGAAGTTTTATTTTATCTGGAGTAGATATAATCACAGGTTGACTTATTAAACAATATGTAGTTTTAAAAAAACCGGATAAGAACTTAGAAAAATCAATAGTAATAAATTTATTCATATCTTTTACTGTATTTTTGTTAATATCAGCTTGGCTTATTCTTAAGGCTGTCTTTGTTACTGGAAAATCATAACTTATAATATTAGGGTTATTTTTTTGACTTCCTTTTTTAGATAAAAAAACTAAATTATTTAATTTATTTGCATTAAAAAAGTTTATTTTCGCGAGATTTGTATTTGCTTGAGGCTGGAACTTAGAATCTCTCTTCACTAAATTTAAATCATTTTCTTTTACATCATTGCTACTAGAGCTAGGATTATTCAAAAATGGTACTAATCCTTGTTTAATATTTTTTAATATTGTCATCAAAAACCAGATATTAGTAAAGATACTAAAGGTAAATCAGGGGTTATTGAGGGGTAAAATTTGAAGGTTAAATATAACATCCGAAGCGGTTTTTAACTAAATAAAGAATAGATTATTTTCAAATTTCGTATAATAGAGAAATATCAAATTTAACTATTGTAAAAACCAATTTAAATACGGTAGGGATAACTTTGCACTACTTATTCTAGAATTTAAGGAAGAAGATAAGCTTTTATTTCGAGAGCAGGACTAGTTAGATAAACCTTAAAACCGAAATACATTATTTTAACAGAAGCAGGTAATTCTAAAATTTTAAAATACTTATCAAAAAAGCATAGAGTTAAAAAAGAAAAGATTTAGTAAGAAAAACAAAAAGCAAAGGTAAGAAAATTTACCTTGAATAGATCTTAGTTAAATCGACCTGGTTTGAAGTAGAAATATTAGATTTAAATATATAAAATAGCAATCTATAGATCCATCCGAAAAATAGCTAAAGCTTTAGATGCTTATTTAAACCTATTTTGAGAAAAGAAAAACAAAAACAAAAAAAAAAGTTTTATAAAATCCTATAGAGGTAGATATAATCTAAAACGATCTTAAATTTTAAATAATGTAGCTTGGTTGCTGGTTTATGTTCATTTTTCATTTCTTACTTCTCCCTTTTCACTTATGATGGCATTATTATTATATAATTAATTTGGATTATGTAAATTAGGGTATATTGTATTAAGCGATTTTCAACTTAATCTTTACTACTGTTAAGACAAATCTTTATCTTTGACTTTGCCTATTTCTATATTTATTCGGCGTATTTTCCTTAAACCCATTTTAAGCCTTAATAATATCATTAAGGCCACTTAGAATAAACCGGTATTTATTGTAGAATTAACCTTATTAACCTTAAAAACAATTTTGGGAGGTTAATCTTAGTAATAGGTTAAGCGACTATTTTCAAGATTTGTACAATTATGACATAACCAATGTATATAAAATAATTTATTATATAATTATTAACTGGCTTATTAAAATCTGCTAATTGTAAATTTTATTCAGTAAGTAAATACTTACTAGATTTTGATGTTAAATTTAGATCTACAATTATTAAATCTTATGTTAATAGTGTCTTACATTCTTATGAATAGATAAATCTTAATTTATTTGATGAATTTGAATTACCTCCACCCCTAGAAACAAACAAAAAAAAGATCTTAGCTTTAATTTACCTTTTCTTTACTGCTCCCTTTTATTCTTAAACTTCTTAAACTTCTTAAACTTCTTAAACTTCTTAAACTTCTTAAACTTCTTAAACTTCTTAAACTTCTTAAACTTCTTAGAATACGAGAATCTTCATTCAATCATTCAATCATTCAATCATTCAATCCTTCAATCATTCAATCATTCAATCATTCAATAGGAGCTACTTCTAAAGCTTAAGCTCATCGCTTACGAAGCTATTAGATCCCTTTTTTAAAAGAGAATTAACAATTAACAATTAACAATTAAAAAAAAAGAAAGAAATCAAACCATTTAGAGTTAGCTAAATTACATTTAGAGTTAGCTAAATTATAACGAAGCTTTAAAACAACTTAAAAGTAGTAGTAATTAATTAAGTTTGCTTACTAAACTAAAACAATAAAACTAGTTTGCTAGTATGAGTTGATAAAACTAGTTTGCTTGAGTACACTTTGTTAGTTTAACTAGCAAGCCTAGCTGCACTACTTTATTCTTTATTGATTGAGCATTCTTCTTTATGAATGTATTCAATATTCGCTCTTCTGATTGCATTCTTATTATTATACTCATAAATCATAAGTTAAATTAGATCATAAAAATTAGTTGTAGCCCCAGCAACTCAAAAAGTAATCAATAATTGAAAAAAGAAAATTTAGTCTTAAAAGTTATTTTTCGTTTCGCCAACTTGTTTCTTGTTTCGTTTAGCTAAAAAACTAGCTCCTATGCGTAAGTATTAACGCAGCAACTAGAATAGTAGTTAGCAACTAGTAGCTTTTTTTATCTAGTTTAAATTTTCTTAAATTTTAATTTTGTTAATCCTCATTATTCAGTTTTTTTATAAATTAGTACTACTAAACTAAATACTTTACAGTACTTTCATTTGCAGCCTATCTAGAAATCTTCTATTTCTCAATTAAGGTTTATAAATAAACCATTTAGTATCTAGGGGTTAGATTCTTGCTTGATATACATTCAGCACTTATCTATTATGTTTGTGGCTACCCAACTATGCGTTCATTATTTAGATAAAGCTAATAGCTATGCTATAATAATTAAAACAATTGGTACACTAGAGAAACACAGCCTATTGGTCCTTTCGTACTAGAAGGTCTGCCCCCTTTTACTAATTGTCCCTCCAGAAGATAGGGACCATACTGACTCACGTCGTATTAAACCCAACTCACGTACCCTTTTAATCGGCGAACAGCCGAACCCTTCCAAGCTTCTTCCCCCGGAGGATAGGATGAGTCGACATCGAGGTGCCAATCAGCGGAGACAATGTGTACTCTCGTCCGCTATCAGCCTGTTATCCCTAGCGTAACTTTTATCAATTGATCCTCGTCTATCCCATTCTATAGCGAGGGGTCACTATGCCCTACTTACGTATCTGTGCGACTTTTGAGTCTTTCAGTTAAGCATGCTTACCGCCATTGAACTCTGCGCAACCCTTCACTGGTTGATTGATCTCCATTCAATTTCTAGCTATACCTTTATAATTTTGTGTAATTATTTTTGTAGCTTCTCTAAATTTAGTTTTTAAGTAATTTTAGATTACGCTAATTTATTTGTTAGTTTTACTTAGTAAAATATAATTTGTAGATATCTTTGGTTGTACTTTGCTACTCTATTAAAGACGACCGCCCCAGTCAAACTGCCAATTAGTCAACTATCCCTTTATTTAAAAAGGTAAACACAAACCCAAAATTAATTGTAAGGTTCCCAATATTTGTCTTAACTAGACTTCCCTATTCTCTCTTAATTAAGATTGTTCTAGATTCATATGATAACTAATTACAGTAAAGCTGCCTCTAAGAACTGTACGTGCGACTTTCACCGCATACAGCTCAAGCATTAATTTTTTATTAAGGCTATATTTTACAATTTTCTAGATTTGGCAATATTGTCTCTTCCTGAATTCATTCTCAAAGAGAGATTGGCCATTTCTGCAAATCCTTGTTCTGTTAAATAGTATTTTTCCTTCTTCATTAAATAAAATTGTTTAAAATCAATAAAATCTAAATATTTTCTAGTTAACAAAGTATGACTATCGAAAAAAGATATAAAGCTTTCAGGAGTAGAATTGTAGTAAAAAGAACTATCTTTGCAAATTTTAGCTTTTTCTAATGTATCTATTTCTGTTTCTTTAGGAGACAAATATCCTGCCTTAAAAAATTTTTTAATGTGTTGAAGAATAAATACATCGTGAGTACTTTGTGAAATTGAAAGTCTGCATCTAGTTACAATTTTTTCTAATTTATTTTCCTCTTTCAAGGATTTAGTTATTAAACAACCAAAAGTACTTTCAGCGTCTACAAAACCTAAAACCCAATAAGGATCTAATACTACCTTATCTTTATTTAGGTATAAATGGTTATATTGCTCTTCAAAAGATCTATTCTTATTCATTTCAATTTTAAGGGCGACTATTTGGTTTAACCCTTCTGAAGAAAGGTGACCTCCCTTAGATACAATCAGAGCAGCTTTTTTTAAGCTCTCAAAATTAAGTGCTTTAGATGTTTGTAACGGATAGTTAGTAAAATGGGGTATAATTTTTGTAAATATATCTTCTTTACTTTGTACTACAAATCTCATACAATCTCTAGAAGAAGGTATTACTTGACCACAACAAAAAAATTTCTTTAACTCATGTAGCACACCTTGTGAATGTGCTTTCTGAGTAACACTCAGTCTTAAAGAAACTTTCTGTTTAGTAGGGCCAGTACTAGCTATTAAGGCAATAATAAAGGAACCTTCTCCATCTATAAAGCCTGTCACTCAGTTAGGATTTAAATTAAAATTGTTTCTAGGTTTAGTGAAATCTCTCAGATTAGTATTACTCAATAATTGAGTATTATTTGTAAGTTCTATTTTATTCATTTTCATTTTAGTTTTAGTTTTGATCTTTGTTTTTAAACAATCAGTTAACATACTGAAATACATAGGAGCTGGCGTATTTTGTTCTAGATTAATCAAAGCAGGTTAAAAATGGACAGATTATTAAATCTCTAAAATTTTAAGAAAACTATGTTAAACCCTAGCTAGGGTTTGCTGAGGAGAGAACAAAGAAAGAACCCAAGGCTCCTCTTGACCCTAAACTTAGATTAATTTAATATTAAGTTTAAGAAAATTGGTGTTTTAGCTCTTTAATTAACACTATTTCAAAGTCAGCATCCTTTCAGATTGATATACAATATCTATCCTTATTATTACAATAAGGCATTCGCTTTGTTGAAAATCCTTTACCCACTAAAAGTTATTTATCTTCACAGATAAACCTCCATATTATTAAATAATGGTTCTTATTGGGCTTACCTAGTTTCTAATATAACACCTTTATGAAACCTTTAGGACTCCACTATACGTAAACAGATATATGGATCCATCAAGAAAAACTCGGGAACGCTTTTCTACAATCAAATTTTACGCTTCAAACATGGATTCACATTATATTGTCCAAGGATTTCTAGCTAAGTATATTAAATATTTAAATTTATAATCATTTTCCCATATTAAATAGTTAATACACCACAGGCTTTATAGTATAAAATTACTTCTATCCTATACTGTTTTAGCTCAAATAATGGATTATTAGGCGGGGTTTAACCGCATTGTTATAATAGACTTATCTAGTCGCATTTTATTTTTCCAGAGAATTTAAGTTTCCCGTCCCCCTGGAGGTAACGCGCATCTGCACGCGTAATTCAATTTCACTGAGCAAGTTGTAGAGACAGTGAGACCATCGTTACATTATTGATACCGGACCTCATTTAACATTACTCTACACATTTCTATGCAGTTTGGACTATATCATCAAATATTTTTTGTTTATATTTGCTCGATTATCTAGTCTCTGAGGGTTAAAATTTGGGTATCTACATCCTATTCGATGTTTAAAAACAAAACTATAAATATTAATCAGCCAATTTGCGGTTCCTGATTTAGGCAACCTAGGTTGGCATTGTTATATTAAAGCCTAAACTAACAAAGCTTTGATTACTAATAACTATTTCAAGTAATTATCTTCTTATTTTCTAAATGGGGGTTAAATTTAGATATCATACATTTTATTCACTACACTGTTCGAAATATAGGAACATCAAATATATAAAAAATAAAAGCAATTAAAACTAAAACAATATTAAAAAAAACAAATTTTTGTAGAAATTTAATAAATTTAATATTAGAAAGTTGAAACTTATCAGAAATAAACAGAGATATAGCAAAAGAAATTATAGTAAATATAATTATTTGGAAAATTTTAAATAATTTTAAATCCCCAAAAACTAAATAAAGTATAATACTTATTATTATATATGAAATAAAATTAATTACCAAATTAATTAGTTGATTATTGATTACTTTATATGAATATCTATTATTTAGAAGTAAAGAAACGAAATCCTTGTATTTATTATTTAGATAAGCAAAAATACATTTCAAAAATCTTATTAATTTCATTATTGTTGTTGTAGCTATTTTTAAAATAATTAATTCAATTTAGAAGTCAACCCAAGTGTCCAATATTTATGAGTAACTCATATAGTAATTTGTTTAAATCAAAAATTTATATAAATTTTATTATACAAGGATGTACAACAAATAGGGATTTTCTTCCTATCGTGCCGGTCAATATTTTTCAGAAATTATGGAACATTATTTTTTAGTTCAAACAATTAATTAGAATTAATATAATCCCTACAAACACTCTAGTCCAGAACCCCGCGATTCCGAACTCCCTTCGTACCTTCATTAAAAAAATTAGATATAATCATATTATAAATATGGTAAATCTTATCTCACTAATTTATTATTAGAGCTTAAAATTTAAATAAGCTTTAATTTTATTAAATATAAAATAGTGATAATAAGAAACACTTAAGTGGACCCCAACCTAAACCAGAAGTTAACTTGCTTAAAGGAATAATTTCGGCGAGGGGCTAGCACACCTAAATTATTTTAGATTATGAGTCTCACCTTCTAAGTCAAAGAAAACCATAATTCAGGCTAGTTAGACTTAAATTTTTAGTTTAGAGACACTATTAAAGAAGGCAAATATGTAACCAATCAGGTATACAATCGTTCCATTATAGTTTTTATTAAAATTTTTATAGTTTTGTTTTTTGTTTTTTAAAAAGTAACAATTACTTAATTAAAAAGTTGATTTCCATTAAATTAAATTCCCTGCTGATTGTCCATTTTTACATCTTTAAAATTTTCACTATTTAATAACTAAATTTAGTATTTAAAGTTTTAGGATATTCCAGCATTTCATCGAGTTTAATGAGGACCCTATAGGTTTTTAATCAAATCCTCATAGTTAAGACCGCTATTAACCAGACTTTCGATAAGTCACTTTTAGTTGTAGTGTTAGCTACAAATGACCGTTCTTATATTAATGGCATCGGGCAAATTTCACACAGTATACTATCATATTAATGATTGCACTGTGATGTGTTTTTAGTAAACAGTCGGGGCCTCCGATTATGTGTCACCGCTCAATTAAGCGGTACCTCTTATCATCTAGCTTATGAGGTTAACTTGCCGAGTTCCTTAACAACTTTTAGCTCTACGCCTTAGTATTCTCTACCTACGAACCTGTGTCGGTTTAGGGTACGGTATCGGTTTAGCCCTGCTCACTTTACCATACTTTAGTGAAATAGAAGTAGCTAACCGAAGGCTTCTACTTGTTTTTTTTTTGTAAAGTTGATATACTTAATTCTAGTACGTTTCCTTTTCTGTAACGTAGGATAAAAATAAGGCAAGCAGAGTTAAAAATATTAATTTCCTGGTCTACTTAAGATTTAACATAGACTTTCTATTTTAGACTCATCAGTCATAGCTTTAGCTATTACCCTTAGAGGCCGCATTAAATCAAAGTGGATTAACCTTTCTTTGAAACCCTTTCGTATTCGGCGAGAAGTATTATAACTTCTTTTTACGTTACTCATGTCAGCATTATCTCTTCAGTAACCTCAAATACAATGAAACACTGTATTATCATTAGTATGACTGAATGTTCTACTACCTAGATTAATTTTATTATTATAATTACTAAACTAAAATTAACCAACACGATATAATGTGATAAGAATGAGAGGATACATATATATCGGTTGATTAATTTTATTAAAAAACAACCAAAAAAAGAAAAACCAAAGATTAAATCTAACAGGAGGTTGAGAATGGTTAAATTTAATTAAAATATAAAAATACTAAAATTAACCAACACGATATCGGTTGATTGTTTAAGACCCGTTAAATTTTCGGCGCTAGTATCTATATTAGTTTAGTTGTACGCCTTAACGAAGTTAGGGCTATTACTACACTAATACTTGTAAATTAAAGACTGCTGATGCGTTGTTACAAACGTTCATTATAAGTAGCGACTGCCAGGCTCACTTCTCAGCTGTATACGATAATCATACATCCTTATTTTCACTTAACAATCATTTGGGACCTTGATCAGTGTTATCGGCTGTTTCCGTCTTGACTACCCAACTTAGCTTGAGTAGTCTGAATATCTACCATCAATTTATGTAATTCCGAGATTCGCTTCCAAAGGTAAGATTTTCTAGGTCCCCGCATCCTAAACGCCTAAATTTTAATAACTGTAAAGCTATAAAAAAATACTTGTTGGGAATTGCCTTGCTGTACCTCCATAAATCTATAAGTCTTCTCAATTAAAATAAGATAGACTTCCTTAATTTTCATAAGGTCGGTAGACTTCATACTTAAATATGTTTCGTAGAAAACCAGCTAGCACCAGGTCAGATTGGCATTTCACCGCTTACTTAGACTCTTCGGAGAATTATGCAACATTCACCCGTTCGATCCATTATAATCTGGCCTAAGTAAGATCACCTGGCTTCGAGTCTAATAGTAGTAACTTATCCATCATAGATTTCAATGCCTGTTATATGACAATTGATTTGCTATCCAGTCGCTTTCGCTAGGGCTTTTAACCTTGCTACTACTATTAAGTTGCTGACCCATTATGCAAAAGGTACGCCGTCATTCTAAAAACAAAAACTAATTTGTAAGAATTCCGACTGCTTATAGAGTTACTAATTCAAGATCTATTTCACCAATAAGGTTTGATTATTAGTTAGCTAAATACGCTGACCAATTAGGCTAGCTAGCTAATACTAATAACTATAAACTTATTTTAAGTATACTACTTGCTTTTCAAACTTTTCCTTCACAGTACTTTTTCACTATCGCTAAATTTATAATACTTAGCCTTAGAGGATGGTTCCCCTTTGTTCCGACAAGTTATCTCTCATCGTACTCACTAGTGTAATCTTATTACCATTCTAGCTTATTTAGTACTTGTAGCTAAAGCTAAATTATAGCCGCATAAATGCGTCTAACTTAACTTACTAGCCTTCGTCAATGAACTAAAACTACTAGATAAGGCAAAGACTACTAATAAAATACTAATTAATAAAAATAAATTTTATACCCTTAGTACCGTAACAAATACTACTGAAATAGTAATCTAACGCTTTTTCGTTAGTACGCTTCTAGTATTTAAATTAAACACAAATTTTGACTAGAAGTTCAAACTGATCCAGTGACCAGACCGCAAAGCGGCTATTTATTATTATATAATATAAACCTACAGGACTTAATTGACCTTTTTTTGTAGCGAAACAACGCTTTAAATAAACTAGCAAAGCTCCTTATAAATAGTTTTAGAATACTAATACGAATAATAACCAAAAAAGCTATTACTCTTGTTTTTATAGTAGCAAAACTACTTTTAACCAGTATTAGTTTCTACTACGAATAATAGCCAAAAAGCTATTATTTTTGTCTTTATAGTAGCAAAGCTATTATTTTTTCAATTTATATTATATATTTTTAGGCTAGTCCGATTTCACTCACCATTACTTTCGGAGTCTCGGTTGATTTCCTTTCCTTTCCCTACTGAAATGTTTTACTTCAGGAAGTAATTAATTAATAAGGTTTACCTTAGGATCGCTTAAATGTATTTAAACCGTATTCAAGCTTGATTCTTTAAGCTTTTGGGTTGTACCCTCCTTATATTTATAAATTTGCCTTAGTTTTCCTTAATAACCCCTTTAATAGCTGAAAACTTCAATAAAATCTATAGCGAAGCATAGTCTTAAAGACTTTAAAACAAAAATGAAAATTCACGAGTATGCCGAAATTGGTAGCCGGGTGGGTTTTAGGCACTCATAAAAAATTTGTTTTGTAAGAGTTCAAGTCTCTTTACTCGTAAAATAGAGCTGTAGTCTAGCAAGCCTAAGTTCGTTAAGCAATTATTAGTAGTTAGTATTAGCTAGCACCGCCTAAGTTCTTTAGGCTAGTCTGCAAGTTTTGCAAAAGCTATCAGCGCTACAACAGCTATTCGCTAGTCGAGATTGTTTCGCTAAACTATAAATTAAATTAATTGGAGGCTAGTATGGAACGCTAGTTACTACATCTTTAGCTAAATTGGTTATAGCATGTGCCTTCGAAGCATAAAAAATATTGGTTCGAATCCAATAAGATGTCATTTAAAATAAAAATAATTGCAGTAGCCTTCGCTATAACTAGAATGAGACCAAGGTTAGCCAAGAAGTTAATAATAATAAGCTAATCTATTTTATTAGTAGTAGTAACCGAAGTTAGGGCTAACTTCTAGCCATAAGGCAACTAACAGCATTACAAAATTTTACTATTAAAGGAAGCAGAACTCGAGTGGTTGAGTGTCCCCCTTTTAAGGGGAAAGTTCTGGTTCGAGCCCAGGTGTTTCCAATTAAACAGTGACAAGTTGGTTAGTTATACCTAAAATATATCAAATAGTTAATAAGCAGGTTTTAGAATGTAGAATGGGTGCAACTGAGTAAGTTAAAATTTACAATGAAAAGCTATCAAACATCAAACTATGGAACAGTTACATCTTAACACTGGGGCCGGTAACAAACTCAGTAATAGTAATCAAAAAGCTTCTTTAATTAAAGCTAAAATATCGAAAACAAGTAAGATAGCAACTATTAAATTACCTACTGATTCAATTGATAAATTAAGTATGAAAAGATCTTTTATGGCTAATTTTATTCATTCATTGGATGCATCTAATGTTCATATGCTTATAATTAGTATGTCTAAAAAATCATTACCTTTATATACTGTACATGATTGCTTTGCAGGAACTCCTAACAATATGGTTATTTTGGAAAAACTAGTTAAAAGTGCTTTCATAGCCATTTACTTTAATGATGATGGTATCTATTAAAACTACATAGACATTTTATAACAACTATCGTAAGTGCTACTGATTGTTATCAACCTATTGTTTAACCGAAAATGGGGAATTAGCATCAATCTCAAATAATGAATATAGTGATAAATCTAAAAAATCAGATCTAATTTCTAATAGCAATGATTTAGTTGAAAAAGTTATAGATAGAAATACTCAAAAAGTTATTACAATACCTTCACTACCAGTAGGGTACATGGACAAACAATAAAGAGTTCAAACAATTTATTAAAGGTTTATTCAATTCTAAATACTTTATAGGTTAATTTAATTATTAAATCTAGTTAATCAGGGTAGGCTTTCTAATTTAGTTTGATTTAAGTCCTTTTACCTTAGTTTTAAGATTAATAACCTCTAGAAGTAAAGATTTCCAGTTTACATTAAACACATTTTTTTCAGTAGTAATATTATTACCTTTTGCTAATTCAAGATAATCGTTATAAGTTAATTTACTTGCATTTATACCCCTGGCTTTTCTAATTAATTCATTTGTATCCTAGTCTTGGTAGCAGTCCAATTAAGGTTTAATGAAAATTCCCTTTTTAAATTTATGTTCTAATTTCCATTGACCTAATTCTTTACCTATTAAATGATCTTCTAAGGGTTTTCTTAAAATTAACCTATCGGTATTACTTGCAATAGCTAAGTTATCAATTATATTTTTAAATGATTTACGGATACTCTAGCCTAAGCAGAAATAACGGGTGAGATCTTAACTGTTGAAGGTAAACCTCTATCTTTAGTTAATTTTGGTTCTAGATTATCTTCTATTAATAATTTATGTTGATCAGCATCTAGTTTTCTTAATTTTTCATTTAATCTTGGACCTGTTCTTATTAAAATAAATCATCTGATAATTCAGTTAAATAATTATAATGATATTTCTGTATTATTTGATCCGTAGCTTTTTTTATCAAGTAATCTAATAGAATATTCATGTTCTCTGTTACCCCTTAAGTAGAATTTAAATTTAATTTAGCAATATTTCTAGGTACACTATCTGTTGCTGTATTTTTAATTTCATAAAATTTATCTACAAAAGGACCAAATAATTCATTAGCTTCACAAGCATTAGGGAAATTAACTCCCCAATTTATGCGTATGTCTTCCTATTCAATACCCTGATTTAAATCTACTGTTAAGATGAATTAATAGAATACGTCTCTTGGACAAGATACTGAACCATCTTCATGTCTTTGTTGTAATAATAAATTAGGTAACCCGTCTCTGCTTGGAGGTGTAATTTTAGCAAATACGAATCCTAAGGTATAGTATTCTAATAGGGTATTATTACTGAATTCGGGGTTACCGGTAGGCATAGGATATTTCATACGCATTAGGGAATTGAGAATTCATATCCTAATGGTACCCTTCTTTAATAATTCTATCCTGATTATCATCGAAAATATTACTACTACCTCCGAAATAAGCTTGTCTTATAATGTTTTTCTAATGGCCCTTTAATCACTTTAATGGCATGTTCATTATCTCTGTGGCCGTATCCAAACATTGCTAAAGCTAAACTAGGTAATGTTTTACTGCTAAAACTAGTTATATTAAATCCGTAATTATCAAAGTAGTGTGAACTAAATTTTACCATAGCTTCTAATAATCCCCTTACATCAGATTTTAAATATTCTAGACATTCTTTTTTACATTAAATGTATCGGGTAAATTATTGTAGCCATTCAGTTTACTATCAGTGATTTGATATTCATCGAAGTAATATATGATTTCTGGTTTAGGGCCAACATACTTTAAAGTATGTTCATTCACAAATTTATGCGGGAATATACCTTTTGTAACATTACAATTAAATGTTTTTAGCATTTTGTCTAATGAGGTAGGAACCATTTTTATACTATCCTTTAATTTAACATTTATTTTTCTATCTTTATCAGTTATTTTAATGGAAAGTATATCATTTTCCTTCCATTTTGCCTTAATATCATATCCTAATTTTACTAAAGACTTCAATATAAATATAGAATCGAATCTACCTAGATTGTGTGCATATAAAGTATACCCATTTCTGTTTTTTTCTTATCCATGTAAATATAATCGAATAAATCAAGGAATAATTTATTTATTATATCATCACCATTTTTGTTTTTTAAACCTGTATTAGGGTCAATGAAATAATGTTGATAATATCCTGTTTGTAAGGCTACCCCTCCAGCATATACTTTATGAATTCCTAATCCGCCATATTCAGGTTCGCTACCATAACTTTAGAAATCAATAGCACCAATTTTAGTATTATGTTTCTTTTCAGTATAACCCATAATCATATCAGGGAAGTTATATAATTTGGGCCCCAGAATATAACTTTACCATTATCAATATGAAATTTAATATCACCTACTTGTCTTGTAAATTTATTATTATCTATAGAAACATCGGTCCATTTAGCATATGGATATTTATCCTTATTCCAGAAAGTTAGAGTATTTTTCCATGTTTTACTATCTCCAATACATACAACTCTCGTATGAGTAGAAATATCAAAAACAAAATATAGTTCATTACTATTACTATTACTATTACTATTACTATTATTACTATTACTATTACTATTACTATTACTATTACTATTACTATTACTATTACTATTACTATTACTATTACTATTACTATTACTATTACTAAAATTAGTAGATTTGTACACAGTAACCTTAAGATTAGAAGCTAATTCATCTTTAATAAACTCAGATAATTCAGTATTATTATAAACATCTAACATAGTGATACTATCAAAATTAGGGAAATAATCTCTTTCTCTTTCTCTTTCTCTTTCTCTTTCTCTTTCTCTTTCTCTTTCTCTTTCTCTTTCTCTTTCTCTTTAACGTAATTATGAACATTACCAATTTTAAGAAATTTAAGAATTTTATCCAATTTACTTTGACTACTGAAATATTCTTTAGCTTGATCTCTTAGTACTTCCTCAACAATATCCTTTCTTAAAGCAGGGTCAACTAATTTAGAATAATCCATATTACTCATCCAGTCCCTCCATACTACACTTAATCTACAACTATCAGCTTCAACATTATATTCATTTAGAACTTTATTTATTCCATTTATGTCGTTAACAGATATTAATTTAACATTAGTATCCTATGTTACATACATAGATTTCATAGGGGATAATCCGGATACTCTACCTTGCTTCATATAATTTAACTGAAATATGTTATACCCTGTAGGGGGTAGGTAAACCTACTTTGTTTCATCGGTAATATAAGATATTAGCTATTAGCTATTAGATATTAGAAAAGTGCTAAGTAATGCATACGGTATTGTAAGATTACTACACCTTCTAATCTAGAACATCCGTCCCTATTTTACAAACTCATTTTCCATGTTCAAACTAAATCAGGATTAAGAACATTAGCCGCATTAGGTACATATGAAGATATGGTGTTTAGCGAAGAAAAGGACAATGCAATAAAATTAGGTTACCAAATTGATATTCTATGGGGTATACCTTATATAAAGCGATAATCTTTAAAGATTCTGTAAATCAATTATATCAACTTAGACTTAGGCTTTAATTTCTTAATTGTGATCCAATTAATTATATTGCTAAGATTTTATTTATAAAAAATAGTCTTAATGGGGTTTTATAAAGCTTGTAGTAGAAAGTATTATCAGCTTTGCACTAAATAGAATAGTAGCAGTAGCTAGCTAGAATGCTAAATATTATCTTAATATATAAAAATATAATATATACGGAATAAGGACGAGTCGAACGTCCAAGAGCTGTTAACCCTAACAATTAGCAATTGCTTAGTCTTACCTATGACAATTATTCCTAAACATTGATCCTTATCAGATTTGAACTGATCCTGACTCCTTGAAGGGGAGTTGTACGAACCACTATACTAAAGGACCTAAGTAAATTTTACTTTACAGCTTTGACTAATTAGCGAAATTAGGAATTGAACCCAATCTAACAGCTCATGAGACTGTTGTGCAAACCTTTACACTTTTTCGCTTATTTAATGAGAAAATACTAGTACCCCTTAGGCTAGAAGAAAGATTAGCTTTGCTAATTAAGGCCCTATTGCTGGATTATAATATATATATATACTTATATATTAGCTAGCTAGCCTAGCAACTTCAATGGGCTAGACAATAAGTTTTCAGTATAGCGCAGCTATTATAATTTGTGTAACCTTCGGCTACTACTAGAAGTTTATTTATTAGGGTAAAATCAGAGACTCGAACTCTGAACATCGTCGCCACAAGACGTCATTTTAACCAATTAAACTAATTTTACCTCTTTTAATAAAAAAACAAAAACTCATAGATTTGCTTAAATATAATAGCAACTAACGCTTTTAGTAGCTTTGTTTAGCTAGCTGCGCTAAAAGGGCAGTAACCAAATCTCACTAGAGCTTATAACTTATAAAGCAGTTAGTCTTATTTATAAATGTTTTATATGAAATAAGCTGAAAAAAGGAATTGAACCTTTGTTTTACCGTCATGAATGGTAA